GAGAAGTTGCTAACCAACTACGCGGAGAAACATAATTAACCGCGTTAATTTCAGTTGCTACACCACCTACTGAATTTAATGACCCTAACGGAGCATGAGTCATATATTCAGCAGCACGGCGTTCTTGCCAAGGTTGAATATCATTTTTAAGTTTATTTAAATCTAAACCATTTGGTCCTCTAAGCGGTTCTAACCATGGTCCACGGAAATCCCAAAAACGCATAGTTTCACCACCAAAAATAATTTCACCAGTTGGTGATCTCATTAAATATTTCCCTAAACCAGTCGGTCCTTGTGCTGATGCTACGTTTGCACCTAAACGTTGGTCACGTACAAGGAAAGTAAAAGCTTGAGATTGTGAAGCTTCTGGTCCAGTTGGACCATAAAACTCACTAGGATAAGCTGTAGTATTAAACCAAGACATACAACAAGCAATAAATCCCATTACAGAAATTGCTCCAAGACTGTATGAAAGATAAGCTTCTCCAGACCATACAAAAGCACGACGTGCCCAAGCCCATGGTTTTGTAAGAATATGCCAAATACCACCAAAAATTAATAGCGTACCAATCCAAATATGACCACCAATAACATCTTCCATATTATCAACGCTCACAATCCAACCGTCACCACCAAAAGGTGATTTTAGAATATATCCAAAAATAACACTAGGATTTACTGTAGGATTCGTAATAATACGAACATCACCACCGCCTGGAGCCCAAGTATCATATACTCCACCAAAATATAAAGCCTTCCAAACTAAAAGCCAAGCACCAATCCCAAGAACAATAAGATGAATACCTAGAATAGTTGTCATTTTGTTTTTATCTTTCCACACATATCCAAAGAAAGGGAAAGATTCTTCTAATGTTTCAGGCCCAATTAAAGAATGATAAACACCACCAAAACCTAAAACAGCTGAAGAAATTAGATGAAGAACACCAGAAACAAAATACGGAAAAGTATCAATAACTTCCCCACCAGGCCCAACACCATACCCAAGTGTTGCAAGGTGTGGTAATAAAATAAGACCTTGCTCATACATTGGTTTTTCTGGAACAAAGTGAGCAACTTCAAATAAATTCATTGCACCTGCCCAAAAAACAATTAAACCAGCATGTGCAACATGTGCACCTAAAAGTTTACCAGAAAGGTTAATTAGTCGAGCATTACCAGCCCACCAAGCAAAACCAGTTGATTCTTGATCACGACCACCTACAGTTAATGTGCCATTAAAGAGCGTTTCCACGTGGTAAAACCTCCTCAGGGAATACAAGTTTTTCATGAGGCTGATCTTGAGCAGCCATCCATGCACGAATACCTTCGTTTAAAAGAATATTTTTTGTATAAAAAGTTTCAAACTCAGGATCTTCAGCAGCACGAATTTCTTGAGATACAAAATCATAAGCTCGTAAGTTTAAAGCTAAACCTACAACACCAAGTGCACTCATCCATAAACCAGTTACTGGAACAAATAACATAAAGAAGTGTAACCAACGTTTGTTAGAAAAAGCTACACCAAAAATTTGTGACCAGAAACGGTTAGCAGTAACCATAGAATATGTTTCTTCAGCCTGAGTTGGGTTAAAAGCACGGAATGTATTTGCACCATCACCATCTTCAAATAAAGTGTTTTCTACTGTTGCTCCATGAATAGCACAAAGAAGAGCAGCACCTAAAACACCCGCAACACCCATCATATGGAAAGGATTTAATGTCCAGTTATGGAACCCTTGGAAAAATAAAATGAAACGGAAAATTGCTGCTACACCAAAACTAGGTGCAAAAAACCAACCAGATTGCCCTAACGGGTAAATTAAGAAAACAGATACAAATACTGAAATAGGTGCAGAAAATGCAATAGCGTTATAAGGGCGTAATTTTACAGAACGAGCAATTTCGAACTGACGAAGCATAAACCCAATAAGAGCAAAAGACCCATGAAGAGCAACAAATGCCCATAAACCACCTAATTGGCACCAACGAGTAAAATCACCTTGAGCTTCTGGACCCCATAAAAATAATAAAGAATGACCTAAACTATTTGCCGGAGTAGAAACAGCAGCTGTAAGGAAGTTACAACCCTCAAGATAAGAACTTGCTAATCCATGAGTATACCAAGAAGTTACAAATGTAGTTCCAGTAAACCATCCACCTAATGCTAAATAAGCAGTAGGAAGAAGTAAAAGACCAGACCATCCAACAAAAACAAATCTATCACGGCGTAACCAGTCGTCTACAAGATCAAACCAACCACGCTTATCTTCAGTTTTACCAATCGCTATAGTCATAGCGTAAATCTCCAGAATAAAAAACTAATAAAATAATTTGACCGCAAAAACAAAGTTTGTGTATATTTTCGGACCCTTGTCCTCCCTGTCGTTCAGACGGGTAAGGATGAATTTATAAAAAATCACCTCGATTAAACAAAGTTTGATCGTGGTTTTTTTTTATTTAAAAAACCGAAACAGTCAAATTGGTTGAGAATATATAAAATACATATTTCTCGAAGTTTTGAGCTGTGTTCTCCTAATAAGGTTAACATTAAAATCAAAACTAATTTTTCGCAAAAACGAAAAACAAAATTATTATAATTTTGAACTATATTTCTACCTTTATTTTATTTGTATAATTTTTATACAAATAAAAAACAAAAAAATTCAGATATAAAAAATTTATTCTTAAAAAAAATTTTTTTGTAAAAATAATCTAAAAAAATATAATTTTATTAAATTTTAGATTACTAAGGTAGAGTTTTTTTTATTCTTTAAAAAAAAGAATTATTTATTTATTATGATATTATTATAAATTTTATAATTAGAAATATGCAATAAACTACTTTTATTATAAAAAAACTTATTAGTTTATAAAAGATAGTCAAGGTTTTTACTAGTAAAAACCTTGACTATCTTTTATAAACTAATAAAAATTTTTTAATTACCCCTTGTCTAAGTTTTCACGAGCAAACAAATGTTTGCTTGTGAAAACCAAGGGTTCTAAAGAACCCCTACGAACAAATCTATGATTTGTTAAGACAGGGTAAGGATTAAAACTAATTTAAGCTACCCTATCGCCTCGACGATACTGTAAATACGCTGTAACAAATAATCCTGCTAAAGTTACAGGAACTAATCCTAATACAATTCCAGATAAAAGCGGTTCTACCATTTAAAGCAAAATTTAAATTTTTTTAAAATTCTCAAAATATTTATTAATTAAAAATTTTAAGTTTTTATAAATAATTTTTTTTAAACAAAAGAAAAACAAAAATTACATTTAAACTTATTTAAATTTTTTTTTGAGAAATTTTTTATTAGTTTACTCTCTTTAATTTTTTTTTCGCAAAAACGAAAAATTTTTTAGTTTTGACTTGTTAACGTTGCAAAAGTTAAGATTTTGTTTTTTTTTCGGTTTATTTTTTAATATGTTTGAATATTATATATTTTTAAAAAAAATATACTCAAACTAAAAAAAAAAACACCAACCCTTGTCTAAATTTTCACGAGCAAACAAATGTTTGCTTGTGAAAACCAAGGATCCTCTTTGGGGACTCTTATTTCCCTTATTTTTCTAATTTTCCTTTATTTCCCGTAGGGAAATCAGGAAAATTAGAAAAATAAGGGAAATCAAGGGTTCTAAAGAACCCCTACGAACAAATCTATGATTTGTTAGGACAGGGTAAGGATTCAAAAAAAAAAATTTTATATCTAGAAAAGTAAAAATTTTTTAGATATAATCTTTTAAAATAAAAAAACTAATTTCAGATAATATCAAAAAAAATCAAACTTAATTTTCTTTTATTAAAAAAAAATCGCCTTTTTTTCGATAACGATAAAGATAATATATTTAAAAATTTTTTAATGTTTAAATTATAAGGCTGATAAAATAAATCAACATCTTTTTTAAACAAACAAAGTTTTTTTAAATTTTATTTATGTAAAAAATTAAATTAATTTTATTTTTACAAGACTAAGATAAATTACTAAAGTACCGATTAATAAGGCACAAAGAAATCCAATATAACTGATAATTGTTACCATAATTTAATTTTTAGTTTTAAAAAACTTGACAGTATAATTTAATTTCAAAATTCTCGAAGTTTTAAAAACAATAAAATGCAAGTTTAAAGTTTTTTAATTAAAAAACTTTAAACCAAACTTAGAGCTAGGTTATTTGTGAAACCTAAATTGTTTGCATTTTTTTTTTTTTGATTGTTATAATTTCTTTCAAAAAAAAAATACCAAAAAAAAATTGCTTTGTCTTTTTATACTCGAAATCAAGCATATATTAGCTATTAGCACACTATCACACTAACACATTATTAGTAATGTGTTAGTGTGGTATCAATCTTTTTTTGCCCTTGTTCTTAACCTAGCAAAATAAGAAATACTGTAAAACCTAAAATTAGTGAATTAACCCTTGTCCTCCCGGCGGTCAGACGGGTAAGGATAGAAAAACAAAAACTATAAATTGTTTTTAAATAATTTTAACTAATTCTAAAAATTCATTTCTGCTAATTGCACTTTTTCGAATTGTTTTTTCTTTAAAACTAAAAATACTTGTGCAAGAACAACAAAAACAAAGAAAATAATTAAACCTTGAACACGTGCCGGGTTCTGTAATACAATTTCAGTTTCCTCTTGACCAAAACCACCAACATTAGGGTTATTTGTAAGTGGTTGATCAGGTTGAACCGATTGTCCTACACTTACAATTAATTCTGGTCCTGATGGAATTTTTTCAGTAACTTTAGTTCCACTAGCAGTTTGAATTGTAACGTCATAACCACCTTTTTCTAAAGGTTGAATTTGACTAATCGTACCTGCCACTGAAGGGTTATAAACAGTGTTATTACTTTTTGAACCGTCCGGGTAAACTTGCCCACGACCTCTATTTCCTCCAATATAAATTGGGTATTTTAGATATGAAATGCTTTTATTTTTCGATGGATCAGGTGAAAGAATAGGGAAAACCATTTCACTATATTTTTTACCCGGTACCGGACCTACAACAAGAATATTTTTTTGTTCAGGACTATATGGTTGAAAATATAATTTTCCTACTTTATTTTTCATTTCTTCAGACATACGATCTGGAGGAGCAATTTCGAAACCTTCAGGAAGAATTAAAACTGCACCTACATTTAAAGGTCCCTTTTTTCCATTTCCTAAAACTTGTTTAACTTGTTGATCGTATGGGATTTTTACAACTGCTTCAAATACTGTATCTGGCAATACAGACTGAGGAATTTCAATTTCTACAGGTTTTTGTGCTAAATGACAATTTGCACAAACAATGCGTCCATTTGCTTCGCGCGGATTTGCATAATTTTGTTGAGCAAAGATTGGATATGCATTAGCATTAGATAGAAATGTTCCTGAAATTGCTAAACAAATTATAAAAAACTGAAATACACGAATTAATTTAAAATTTGAAAATTTTTGCATAATTAAAAAAATTGTTTTAAAACATTTAAATTTTCTTCTCACTTTTATACTATCTTCAATTTTCTTGAAACACAAGATTTTTTTTTTAATAATATTTGGAAATATTTATCACCCGAAACAGTGAACCCATACCACAATTTAACAAATCTGTGATTTTGATCCACATAATGTCGTAATTTATTACTGTTTCACAACGCTTATAATGATTATCATCAAAACTTGGCCAAAGTTTAACCAATCAATTCTCAACTACTAGACAAAAAATAAAAAGTGTATACTAGTAAATGTATACTAGCCGAAGGGCAAATTATAGTTATGTTTTGATAGAAATTTCTCATATTTCACCTTCTATTCTTGTTCACATAAAAGTATTTCTTAGGACTAAAGTCACAACCAAAAACATACTGAGCAACAAACTTTTTGCTCGACTATACACTTTGTATATGATAGCACTAAAAATGTGGTCCAACATCGTTAAAGTAATAATCATAGAGACGCACAACACAATAATCAAATAAATTTTTTTATTCAATATTTCGCTAAGCTCTCCGCAGAGACTCATCGAAAGCGTAAATTTGTGAGATAGGCAAAACTAAAAAATAACAATAATTTGAATTTTTTTTTTTTTTACATTATTATATAACAAAAATTTTGCTTTAAATAAAAAATTAAATTAAAGCTAATAGGAAAATAGTTGATATATAAAAAACTTTTAATTTTCGTTTTGTTTAAGTTTTTACTTATTGTCCAACCAAATTGATAACAAAATTAACCCATTTTAGGTTACGAGAGCCTTCACCTGAAAATAAAAAAAAATAAATTATCAAAGATTTTGCTGAGATAATTTTTTATTTCCCTAATAAAAAATCAAAGCAACTTTTAAATACTAATTACATTTAAAAATTATGTCAAATACAGATACTTTAGAACAAAGTCGACCAATATTTCCATTTACAGCAATTGTTGGTCAAGAAGAAATGAAATTATCGCTTATTTTAAATGTTATTGACCCAAAAATAGGTGGAGTTATGATTATGGGAGATCGTGGGACTGGAAAATCCACTACAGTTCGCGCTTTGGTTGATCTTTTACCAGAAATCAAAGTAGTTGCAAATGATCCTTTTAACTCTGATCCTAATGATCCAGAATTAATGAGCGAAGAAGTACGTGAAAAAATCCAACAAAACCAACCATTAGAAATTACAACTAAAAAAATTTCTATGGTTGATTTACCTCTTGGTGCAACCGAAGATCGAGTTTGTGGAACAATTGATATTGAAAAAGCATTAACCGAAGGCATAAAAGCTTTTGAACCAGGACTTTTAGCTAAAGCAAACCGAGGAATTTTATATGTAGATGAAGTAAATTTATTAGATGATCATCTAGTAGATGTTTTATTAGATTCTGCAGCTTCTGGTTGGAATACAGTTGAAAGAGAAGGGATTTCTATTAGCCACCCAGCTCGATTTATTTTAGTTGGTTCTGGAAACCCTGAAGAAGGTGAATTACGTCCACAATTATTAGATCGTTTTGGAATGCATGCTCAAATCGGAACTGTTAAAGAACCAGATTTAAGAGTAAAAATTGTTGAACAACGAGCAAGTTTTGATGAATCTCCTTTAGATTTTAGAAAAAATTATCAAGATTCGCAAGATGAATTAACAAATAAATTATCACAAGCACGTTTACTTCTAAAAACAGTTGAAATTGACTACGATTATCGTGTTAAAATTTCACAAATTTGTTCTGAGCTTAATGTTGACGGTTTAAGAGGAGATATTGTAACAAATCGTGCTAGTAAAGCAATTGCTGCTTTTGAAGGTCGTACAAAAGTAACACCTCAAGATATATTTCGTGTTATACCATTATGTCTAAGACATAGATTACGGAAAGATCCTTTAGAATCTATTGATTCTGGTGATAAAGTTCGTGAAACATTTAAAAAAGTTTTTGGTTATCAAAATTAATAATTTTTAGTTGAATTATTTTTATCCTTACCCGTCTGACCTGATTTCCCGTAGGGAAATAGGGAGGGGTTTTCTGGAACCCTTGGTTTTCACGTAAGTGAAAACTTAGACAAGGGTAAAATCGACACGCGATATATGGTTTGTAAAATAGCCATAAATCTATAAATACGTTTAACGATAAAGTTTTTTTAGAGAAGCCTTTTTAGTTACAAATATTTTTTTCAAAAACTTAGTTAATAAAAAAAACTAATTTTTTAACAACATTTTATGGAAATTTTTTCTACCAAACCTTAACAAATTTACAATTTGTTAAGGTTTAGTTCTATTTAATAAAGAAACTCTGCTTAAACACAAGAAAAATTTAAATAACTAGAAATTTTTTTTGAGAAATTTTTTAAGCGATAAGACATTAAAAAAATTAATTAAGAATCTAGTTTACACTAAAGATTTTGACCCTTGTTTTTATGAAAAAATCATAGATTTCCCAAGGATCCCAGAGGGACTCTTATTTTCCTGCGGAAAATCAAGGACTTTCGCTTGAATTATTACAGTTTTTGCCAAAGGATTCCCTTTGGCACACTTTGGCACACAAAGAAAGTTTGTGGAGCCCTACGGTAGTTATCGTAAAAATTTTTAAATATATTGTATTTTTTTTTTATTATTTTTATTTGAAATTTTTTTCAAGTTTAAAAACAAATTTTTGCAAAACAAAGAGAACAAAAAAAAATTAACAATTACATAATTAAAAAAAGTAAAATAACATGTCAATTAAATGAAATCAATTATAAATTATTTTTTTTTATAAAAGATTTTTAGTTATTAAAAAAGTTATGCCTAGATCTCAACGAAATGATAATTTTATCGATAAAACTTTTACAGTTGTTGCAGATATTTTACTTAAAGTACTTCCAACATCTAATCGCGAAAAGCAAGCATTCACTTATTATCGCGATGGTATGTCTGCTCAATCGGAAGGTGAATACGCTGAAGCACTTCAAAATTATTATGAAGCCATGCGATTAGAAACAGACGCTTACGACCGTAGTTATATTCTTTATAATATCGGCTTAATTCATACAAGTAATGGCGAACACGGGCGAGCTTTAGAATATTATTATCAAGCTCTTGAAAGAAATCCATCATTGCCTCAAGCCTTAAATAATATTGCTGTTATTTATCACTATCGTGGTGAGCAAGCCATTGAAAACGGTCAATCTGAAGTATCTAAAATACTTTTCGATAAAGCTGCTGATTATTGGAAAGAAGCTATTAGATTAGCACCAACAAATTACATTGAAGCACAAAATTGGTTAAAAATGACAGGCCGATTATCTAACTAAAACAAATTTCTAGAAAAATTTAGTTTATACAAAAAGTTGTTTTATAATTTTTAATAAATTTTTTTTTACTTTTTATGTTTTTACTAAAAAAAAATATATGGCATTTAACAAAAGAAAAATGCTATAAAGGATATTGTAAAAACTTGAAAAATTAAACTTTTCCGTTTATTGACATTAAAACAATTACAAGTTTTGAATGTCAATTTATGTTTAAATTTAGAGTTTAGCGTTTGTCTAAGTTTTCGCGAGCAAACAAATGTTTGCTCCTGAAAACCGGGAGTTTTTGAACAAATTAAAAAACTCTACCGTAAAGTTTCCTTACATGCTAAGGCGAGAAAAAAGCTAAAGATAAAAAGCAAAAACTATAAAGCAATTCAAAAAAAATTAAAATTAATATTAGGGTTTGTAACTCAGTGGATAAGAGTACACGTCTCCGAAGCGTGTTGTCGAGGGTTCAATTCCCTCCTGACCCGATAAACTTTTTTTAACAAATGTTTTTTTTCAAAAAATTTAAGCCTGCTATCGGATTTGAACCGATAACCTTCGGTTTACAAGACCGATACTCTGCCAATTGAGTTAAGCAGGCTTTTTTTATTAATATATTAATAATATAAATTATTTTAACACTATGCGCAAGTAACATAAATAAAAAAATTTAATAAAAAAATTAAGCAACTCTTATGCTTTAAAAGCAATCAGAGCCGATAAAATCAAGAATAATAAACTTATTTTTTAGGCCCAACCGGACTTGAACCGATGACATCCGCTTTGTAAGAGCGGCGCTCTACCAACTGAGCTATGGGCCTCAATAATTATTGTTTATAATATCAAGTTTTAAGAAAAAAAGCAATACAAAAAAAAATATATTTACAACTCCTTTTTTTCTTTTTTTTTTTATGCAGTTTCAGAACATAAAAAGAAGTAAAAAAAACATTTACAATTCAATGTTGGTTTATAAGTTTTATAATGGAAAGTTTTTAAATTCGCGGTATTGTTTTTGTCTGACACAAGTAATTAATTAGTTACTTGGATTTAACTTAAGGTTTCCATGAACAGTCTTTTATTGCTTAATAAACCAAAGCTTTCGTTAACCATAAACAATCCCTTAACGTTGTTAGCTTCGAACTTAAAGCACAACTAGCACATTAATGTGCTAGTGTGCTTTGAGTTTTTTAAGACTAAAAATTTAACATTTTAAATGGAAAAAACTTTTGAAAATTGTTTTTTAACTAATCCGCCATTCAAGTTTTTGTAAATTTGCTAATGAAATAGATTCATTTAAAAAATCGTTAGAGCGTTCTGATGGAGCACTGATAGTTGTAAACTCGTTAAATAATTCTTGAAAAGATATTAATATATCTTGATAAGCTGATTTTGACGAATCTTGTTTATATCGTAAAAAAATATTTTTAGATTGATCTATTTGTTGATTATCTTTTAAATCAAATAGTAAAGTTTCTTTATCTACATTTGTACTAGATTGTTGCCATTTTCTACGAAGTTTTTCTTCAGTAATAAAAGAAAGATTTTGCTGAATCCCGTATGGAATAATGCCAGATTTTTTAAAAGGTGCTTCTTTGTAAAGTGTAATTGTTTCTGATAATGCTTGTTTTAAAAAAGAACGCGGCACAATAAGATCCAATAATCCGTGATTTAACAAATATTCAGCAGTTTGGAAATCATCAGGTAATTGTTCCTGTAATGTTTGTTCAATTACTCTTCTTCCCGCAAATCCAATTAATGCTTTTGGTTCTGCAAGAATTAAATCACCTAACATAGCAAAACTTGCCGTTACCCCTCCTGTTGTGGGTGATGTTAATACAGAAATATAAAGTAAATTTGCACACGATTGATAAACTTGTAAGGCAGCCGAAATCTTGGCCATTTGCATTAAACTAAAAATACCTTCCTGCATTCGTGCTCCGCCAGAAGCACAAACTAAAATTAATGTTAATCCTTCTTGAGTAGCGTATTCAATAAGTCGAGTTATTTTTTCCCCAACAACTGATCCCATACTTCCACCCATAAAATTAAAATCCATAACACCGAGTGCTACTGGAATTCCATCAAGAAGTCCTGTTCCTGTTTGAACAGCATCTTGTAATCCAGTTCTTTCCTGTGCTTCTTTTAATCTTTCAGTATAAGCTTTTTGGTCACGAAATTCTAATGGATCACAAGGTGAAAGCGTTTCATCTAAAGGTCGCCATGTTGCAGGGTCAATAAGATGACGAATACGTTCTTGGCTATTCATTTGAAGATGATAACCGCAACCAAAGCAAACTCTTTGATTTTCTTTAAGATGTTTAATATATAAAATTACTCCGCAATTATCACAACGAGTCCATAATCCTTGACTTCCGTCTGATGCTGGATGATTATATTTAGGAGCATTTAAAAGTTTTAATTTTCTTTGTTCTTCAATCCAAGCTAAAATTGACATGTTACAAAATCTCCAAAAATTGATGGATGCTAAAACACGTCTTGACCGACACTCTTGTGAAAAATCAAAGATTTCAGAAGGAAATATACCCTTCAGACACACTTTTGTGTGTCTCAAAGTTTACCAAATCGTGACAGGTTTGGTAAAACAGGTCAGGAGTGTTTCAGCACATATTTAAAACGCAAAACAAGTTTTCAACGACAATTAAATATTTTTTGATGTTTTGCTTATATTGTTCGTAATTTATGATATCAATAAAAACAACCGAAACAAGTTATTAAAAATTGTTCGAATTTATAATTTAAAAATTATAATTTATAACTTTTTAGTTAAGCAAAACCTAAATTGAGTTTTAAAAAATTTAATAGTTTTTTTTATTTTATCATCTGTTTTTTGTTTTTAAGAGAGTTTTTTTTATAAAAAAATTTTGCATATAAAATTATATGTTTCCATAATTAAATTTTTATTTTAGTCTTTCACTCTGATTTGTTAATTATTGTTTCAATATATGTGATACTTCTACTTGACCTTTAGTAGTCTACCACACTAAGTATCTCACAAAGTGTATTCTGACTGGTCATCGAAGCACTAGTGAATAACATACAAAAATTTGAAAAATAGAGGAACGATGATCCCCTGTGGGGACTCTGGTTTTCACAAGCTTGCCCTTGTCTAAGTTTTCACGAGCAAACAAATGTTTGCTTGTGAAAACCAAGGGTTTTAAAAAACCCCTCCCGTCGGTCAGACGGGTAAGGATGAAAACTTGGAAAATTAAATTAATTTTTAAGTAAAACAAATTTTATTAAAAATTTGTTTTATTTTAATTGAGCTCAGTAGGATTCGAACCTACACTAGAAACTTAGAAGGTTTCTGTCCTATCCCTTAGACGATGAGCCCATAAAATAAAATTTATTTGATTATTTTTTTTTGTCGCTATGATTTAAAAAGTTTTTTTCTCCAAATAAAATAGACCCAGCATTAAAAAAAATGATTTTTTTATGTATAAAAATTTTATCATTGTAAATAAAAAAAATCAATATAAAAACTTTATTTACTTGTGTAACTTGTACACAAGTAAATAAAAGAAATGTTTAATGCTAAAAAATTTTTCAAAATTTTTTTTTAATTTATGAAATTTCTTGTTTTTCGATGTATAAAAATAATGACGCCATTGTAATAGCTGGGAATACAAGACCTACTAAAGGAACTAAAATTGAAGGTAAATAAGAAGCAGTCATGATATAGTTTCCTTTGAGAAAATTTTTTTAATCAATATATTTTTAATTTTTAGTAAATATTTATTTACCCCCTCGACTCTCCCGAAGCAAAACAAAGTTTTGCTCGAGGGCAAGAGCTAATTAAAAACATTTCCAAGTTTTCATCCTTACCCGTCTGACCGACGGGAGGGGTTTTTTAAAACCCTTGGTTTTCACAAGCAAACATTTGTTTGCTCGTGAAAACTTAGACAAGGGCAAGCTTGTGAAAACCAGGGTCCCCGAACTTCGGGGATCATTTTTAAATTTAACAATTTGGTATTAAAAAATGTAAATAAAACTAATTAAAAATTCAAATACCTAAAACGTTTTAAATTAACGTAACAAAAATTTTATTTTAATCTAAATCTTTTTGACCTGGATTTCTTCCTGGATCGTTAGAAAGGAAACCGAAAATAAATAAAGAAACAAAAAATGTTACGACAGTATAAACAAAAATTTTAAGAGTTAACATAAAATAATTTTATAAAATCTTTAAGAAACTATTAATTTTTCATAAAAATTACAATATCACACACATTTAAATTTTGATAAAAAAACAAAAAAAACTTTAAATGTAATTTAGGTGAAAAATTTTTGAATTTTTTGATAGTTTCCTTAGACATAAAAAAAGTTTTTTATAGGCTACCTTTAGATGCTATTATACCATAGACTGGTTTTATAAAAGAATTTATTTTTTAAAAATATAAAATTACCGAAAATGTTCTATTTGTACAAAGAATGAGTGGTATTTTTTTGTTTGAGAAAAAGAATTCAAGTAAAAAAAAAATTTTTTTATAATGTTTTTTGACAAATAAGGTTTTTAGTTGGTAAAACTAGACCACTTTTTAAACATTCGCTGTAATTTATTCTTTTTTAGTAATTAACTGCAAATATCAATAATATCAATTCTCCATTGAGCATTGTGAAACAATCCTACCCCAACGCAAAAAAAGTATTCTTAACATTAATATGTCAATAAAACAAGTTAGGTCGATAATGAACAAAAAAAATATATAGTAAAAGTTATGACTTTTATTTGGAATAAGAATTTATTTTATCTATAATTTTATCTTTTTTTTGACCTTTGCGTACGCAAAGGTCAAAAAAATATAAAATAACTAAACTAATGAAAGTCTAGAAAAGCTTACCCGTTGATAGAAGGAGCTTCAACAGAAGCTAAATCTAATGGGAAGTTGTGAGCGTTACGCTCGTGCATTACTTCCATACCTAAGTTAGCACGGTTGATAATGTCAGCCCAAGTGTTAATTACACGACCTTGAGAATCTACAACTGATTGGTTGAAGTTGAAACCGTTTAAGTTAAATGCCATAGTAGAAATACCAAGAGCAGTAAACCAAATTCCAACTACAGGCCATGCAGCAAGGAAGAAGTGTAAAGAACGAGAGTTGTTGAAAGAAGCGTATTGGAAGATAAGACGACCAAAGTAACCGTGAGCAGCTACGATGTTGTAAGTTTCTTCTTCTTGACCAAACTTGTAACCAGCGTTTGCAGATTCGTTTTCAGTAGTTTCACGGATAAGTGAAGAAGTTACTAAAGAACCGTGCATAGCAGAGAAAAGAGAACCACCAAATACACCAGCAACACCAAGCATGTGGAATGGGTGCATAAGAATGTTGTGCTCAGCTTGGAAAACGATCATGAAGTTGAAAGTTCCAGAAATACCTAAAGGCATACCATCAGAGAATGAACCTTGACCGATTGGGTAGATAATGAATACAGCAGTAGCAGCTGCAACTGGTGCAGAGTAAGCTACAGCGATCCAAGGACGCATACCTAAACGGAAAGAAAGTTCCCATTCACGACCCATATAAGCACAAATACCTAAGAAGAAGTGACAAACGATTAGTTGGTAAGGACCACCGTTGTATAACCACTCATCAAGAGAAGCAGCTTCCCAAATTGGGTAGAAGTGTAGACCAATAGCGTTAGAAGTAGGAACAACAGCACCAGAAATGATGTTGTTTCCGTAAAGAAGAGAACCTGAAACAGGCTCACGGATACCATCAATATCAACTGGAGGTGCAGCGATAAAAGCGATGATAAATACAGAAGTTGCAGTTAATAAAGTAGGGATCATTAAAACACCGAACCATCCGATGTATAAACGGTTTTCAGTACTAGTAACCCACTCACAAAAACGAGTCCAAAGGCTCGCGCTTTCACGTCTTTCTAAAATAGCAGTCATGATAATTTTTAAATCTTTAAATAAATGTTTATTTCCCAAAACCGGGAACCGATTCTTCAACTCCTAAAATATATAGTCGTTAAAATTCTTAAGGCAAAACAGATACCATCCAAGAATTTATCAATTATAATTAGTTAACAAATTACTTAGACTTTAATTAATAAATAACTAAAAACAAAATTTTTTTTGTTTTTTATATCTGCGCCAAAGTTTTCCCACTTGTTACTAATAAGTATCCCTAAAATTTTACTTATTTAGCAAGTGAGTTTTTGTGTATTAAATTAATTAATTAATTATATTATAAAAGGTAAAAAATTTACTAGTTTTTCTATTCCCGTCTTATTAACTAAAAAAAAAAAGAAAAACTACAAAAAAAAATGAACTAAAATTAGTTTGTATTTAAAAAAATTTTATAAATTAATTTTTCTTGTTAAAAAATTAAATAAAAACTATTGACAATTCTCTAAAAAAAACATTACAATATATATATAATGGCGGGTGTAGCCAAGTGGTAAGGCGCTGGATTGTGACTCCATTACTCGCGGGTTCGAACCCCGTCACTCGCCTTAATACAAAAAATAAATCCATAATAAACTTTTATTTTCAATATAATAAACTTTTATTTTCAATATGATTTTTAGCCTTATTTTCACCTTTGTTCTTGTGTAAAATCATAAATTTCCGAAAGATTTGCAAAGCATTATGCCCTTGTCCTACTCGGACAGGGTAAGGAAAACAATGCTCACACCCATTTATGTACTACTATAATGAAATTCAAGACTTTAATCGAAGAAAATAGATGTTTCACATAAACCCATACAATTAATTAATTGATGCTTTATTTTCTAAAAAATTCAAAAATTTGTCAGAAGTGTGTCTGAGGGCATAGATGGTGACAAATTTGCTGCAACTTAAAAGCACAGACCAGTGAGAGCAAAAAAATAATTTTTTTTTGCTCAACATTGGTGTAAAGCCGGCAAGGAACGCTCTATAAAAAATTTACATATATTCATAAGCAAGACAAAAAAATCAACAAAAATTTTTAATTGAGAAAAATAAAATTTTACCGCATTACACAATTGTTACCTATAAAAAATCTCATCTGATTTATGTTTGATATTAGTTTTTGAATTTCAAAAATTTCCCTTTACGTTATTAAAACTTTAAATTCTTTCACAATTTGACTTAACAATAAAATAAATTTTTTTTTCACTTTTGTTTTTTATTATCTCATCACAAAAACTTTATTTACCAAAATATAAAAATTTAATTTTCTACTAACAATTTGATAAAATAATAAAAAAATTTTTTTATAATAAAATTAATAAAATTTTATTAATTGTTTATTTATTTTCTATTGGACACTTTTTGTAAAGCTTGATTATCAAAATCTAGTTGTATATACTAAATGTGACTAAAGGTAGACAATAATGTTGTCATTGATTTCGAAAAATAAATTTTGCAAATAATTAAAAAAAAATAATTATTTTCCAAGAAAATCGTTATTTTTCTTTAGGGAAATCAATGGTATTTTCTTTCCTTTTGGTCTTACCAACGCTATTGTTAGTAAAGTATAATTTTGTTTTAAATAACTAATTTATTAGAAAACAATTTTTTACCTGAAAACCAAGTATTTTATTTAAAAAATTATTTTTACTTAAATAAAAACGTCAAAAAAAATTAAACTTTATTAAAAATTTAAATTTATTAACTTTGCAAATTTTTTTTTAATTTTTTTGTTGAAGTTAAATAGAAAACAAATATTAAATTTTGAAGTTTAAATTTTTTAATTAATGTTGGTAAAAAGGCCACTCGTATTAAATTTGGCATAAGAAGTGTGCTTTTTAAAACGAAGGCCAATAAACCAGCACCTCTTAACAACTTATCACTTTTTTTAAAAGCAAAAAATTAAACATCATCAAGCAAGGACTCTCACCAGAGTTCGAGACTTTAGTCGAAGAGGTTTGTTTAAAAAATTAGTTTTTATTTTTACATATATAAAAAGTTTGATAAGAATGTTGCTTTATTGTTGCTTAGTGTTAATTTTTAAACCACAATTAAAAAATAAATAACGCTAGGTAAAAAAAATTGTAAAAAAATTTTTGAGCATTTGATTAATCCAAGTTTTCACAAGCTTGTGAAAACCGGGGTCCCCAAAGGGCATCAAATGCTGAAGAAAAAAGCAAGGAAGCTGGCTTTTATAATAAATGATAAATTCAATAAAAGGAGTTTAGAATGTCTGGTTCTACAGGAGAACGACCTTTTTCGGATATTTTAACCAGTATTCGTTACTGGGTAATTCACAGTATCACTATCCCGTCTTTATTTATTGCAGGTTGGCTTTTTGTTAGTACAGGTCTTGCGTACGATGTATTTGGTAGTCCTCGACCTAATGAATATTTTACTGAGGATCGTCAAGAAGCTCCTCTTATTACTGATCGTTTCAATGCATTGGAACAAGTTAAACAGTTATCTAAAGTAGATTAAACAATTATCTGAGTACATGACTACAAAAAAATCATCTTATACTTATCCGATTTTTACTGTTCGCTGGCTTGCTGTTCACGCTTTAGCTGTTCCCACTGTTTTCTTTTTAGGGGCAATTACAGCTATGCAGTTTATCCAACGATAAGTTTTACTGTTGACCTCTTCTTTTACTAAGTTAAAATTAAGTTTGCAAAAATTGTCTAAATTTAAATTATCAAAAATAAATACACTTTGGTGTAATTTTGATAGATTACCCCTATTCAGACAGATTAAGAATAAAAATGAAATTATTTTTTTATTTTTATTTTCTATAAATTTTAAGCTGTTTGCTGGACACCTTTTTGGCTCAAAAAGGCAGGACAGTGACAAAGGCAAGAAAGAGGTCACAATTTAGTGATTAATTTAAAAAGTATTGGGCATTGCTGATTTGTCACTTTTACTTATTGTTTTAACCAAATAAAGCGTAAAAAAAAATTAAACTGTTCTATCCTTTCTTTGTTATTGCTAAAAGTTTTTTGTTTTATAAACACTTAAAAAGTATAATTTTCTAACAGTTAGTTTTGTTTTTTACTTTTTGTATTTAATTAAAAAGATTCGAATTCTATTTTTTTTTAGTTTCTGCTATTTGTAATATTAGTTGAAAAATTAATATTACAAATACTAGAAATTTTATAAATTAGATAGAGAATGCCTGAAAAATTAATTCTTAAGTAATTTGTTTAAACAAAAGCTAACATCTTAGTTAATTTAGGAATTAAGAAATCCATATCGACTTTTGAACTATTTAAAGTTCTAAAAGAACTTTAAATTTGTTTTACAAAACAAGAATGGAAATATGTCACGGAGTAACTATGGCTAAACCTAATCCCAACAAGCAATCTGTTGAATTAAACCGTACTAGTCTTTATTGGGGACTACTTTTAATTTTCGTTTTAGCTGTATTATTTTCAAGTTATATCTTTAATTAGGTAGGAACTTGGTTTAACTTGGATCCTTTTTTTGCTTTAGTATTATTTTAATTTTTTAATTATTTGAAAAAAGTTGCTTTTAAGTAATCAATAATTACTTTAAACCAATAGTAATAATTTTAAAGTTTTAGATTTTGTAAAGCAAAATATTTACAATGCGCTCAACAATTGCAATAGGTAAACAAGGGTTTTTGAAAATAAAATAATTATTTTATTTTCACCAAGATTAAATAATACATTTAAAATAGAATAAAAAAATTAAAAATTTTTTGAATTGCTCTAATTTTTTTTAATCTTAATTTTGCAAGTTTTTAATTTTATAAAAAAAAATAAGCTTAAAAAAAAACTTCTAAACTCGACTTGTGTTTGAGTGAATTGAATTAAAAAAAAAAAAGAGCGAAAAATATAGTTATTAATTGTGTTGTTCAATTGTTTTAAACACGTATTCTGGCTGGTCGCATTTGCTTACAGCTGTGTTTAAAATATTTTTTTGAAATATTTTAGTGTTTCAAAAAAATACTTTGGACATTTCATACTTTAGGAAAAAAAATCAATGTCTAACACTGGAACTACTGGACGTATTCCTCTATGGCTTGTTGGTACACTTGTAGGTACTGCAGCACTAGGTATACTTGCTATCTTTTTCTACGGATCTTATGTTGGTCTAGGATCATCTCTTTAATTTTGTATTATTTTCTCAAATATGAGACTTTAGACTTAACCTTTGGTTAACCAAAGGTTAAGTCTTTTTTATATTTTATAAAAAAAATTTAGTTTTTAGTTCAAAACCTATTTCATTTCAATTTTTTGGAACTGTTTTAATTTTTTTAAGTTTTTATGTTTAATGATCCCCTGTGGGGACCCTGGTTTTCACAAGCTTGTGAAAACTTGGAAAATAAAATTAAAAATTGAACATATTTAGATAAAATAAAAACCTAAAAACCTTAAAGAATATTGATTATAAAACTGGAAATTGACTAATTATATTAGTCCGAAACTTCAACTTTCATTATAATAGTATCTTAAAGAAGTTAAAACAAGATCAAAAAAATTCACTACCTTCTTAGATAAATCTAAAAATTTTCATTAAAATTTGACCCTTTCCGTAGTAGTCACAATGCTAGTCACAGAAGTGAATAATTTTCTTTAGCACTCAATTTTTACTAAAAAAATATCTTTTTTAGGGACTTTATAAGATATTCTAAAAATTTTAAATTAAATATTCTATAATAAAAGATAGTGTTAATTATTTTATTCTAGACAAAAAATTTGTTATCTGTAATAATAATAATTATGCGGTACTCGTATAAAGGTAATACCTCAGTCTTCCAAACTGAAGCTAAGGGTTCGATTCCCTTGTACCGCTAAAAAACTAATATTAAAGTAAATTACTAAAAATAATAAAAAAAATATTAATTGTTAATTAATAAGTTATTTAATTTGATATTTTTGTTTAAGAAGCTACGGTAATGTTTTATTTTGTAAATAAATATTTTTATAAAAATAATTTTGTGTATAATTAAAATGTATAATAAAAAAAAGAGTCAACACTTTTTTCAATTACAATTGTTTAACGTTTAAACAAAAAAAACATATAAAATTAAATATGAAAATGTTTTTAATTTTTTCTTGAAAAATAAAAAAATAAAATCTTGTTTTTACTATTTTTTTTCTGTTTTTCGTCCAAAAAATTAAAGGTAAAAACTTGCAATTTTTTTTTTTTTAAGGCAATGTATTATTTATTAGAGAGTTTACTTGAGTAAAGATAGGTTAAAAAAAACCAGAAAATTGTATATAAAACAAAATAATTTTTAACTTAATTTTTATATCTGTAAAAACTTCCAAATAAATTAAAAAAACAAAAGTTGACTTTTTAACCCAGCTTCAGCTAGGTTTTTAAAATTGAAATTTGTATAATTAGTTGACCAAAAGTCACCATAGGGGATATAAATAATGACTCTTATTTTTCAATTAGCTCTTTTTGCATTAGTTGGTTTATCGTTTATTTTAGTAGTAGGAGTTCCAGTAGTTTTTGCTTCTCCTGAAGGTTGGGCAGAAAATAAACGTACTGTTTTTTCTGGTTTAGGTTTATGGATTCTTTTAGTTTTTACAGTAGGATTATTAAACTCTTTTGTTATTTAAACACCTTATCTATAATTTAAATAAATTTTTTTTCTTTGATCCCCTTTGGGGACCCTGGTTTTCACAAGCTTGTGAAAACTTGGATTTCTCGAACCAAATTTTTATTTAAAAAAAATGGTGATTAATTTGTGGTTTTGATCAACAAGACAAGCTAAAAGTTACCATTCGGGTGTGTTTTCCATTCCTAACATCGGAGCCTCAATATGTTTTTCAATGCTTAAATAAGCATTGAAAAACAAAAACCTGAAATCTTAGTTTTGCCCTGATCTTATGACACACTAAAGTGAATTACCCATTTAAAATAACAATAAAACACATTTTGAACATTGTTGATTGTGGTTAACGTTCCTCTTGCCCTTGTTTTTGTGACAATTTGTCACAAAAACAAGGGAAGGACGGTAAAAAAAAAATAAAAAAAACCTGCTCTTTGTTTTTGTGTATTGAACATCCTTTAGGGTGTTATAAAAGCAAACGTAAAAAAAATAGTAAAAACATTTTAAATATATTGTAGTTAGAACTATCCAAATCTAAGAATTGTGAAAGCTCTAAGTATAATAACAAAATAATTGAAATTAATTTTTTAAAAACAAAGTTAATAAATCGCATATGAATAATCTTATAAGATTAAAAGACCTCCAAGTTTTTTATAATTCTTTAAATTTAGAACTGTATAAATTAAATCATATTAGACAAAAATTTAATCCTACTCAATTTTTAAGTAATATCGAAAAAGCGTATCATAAAAAAAATATTTTAGAATTTACTAGTCAGGTGAGTTGCTATTTATTTTATTCGTTTATCTTTTATTTTTACCCTTTCTGGTTAATTGTTCTTTTTATTCAAGAAAAACAAAGTGTTCGAGATCGAAAAGCTTTAATATTATCTTTGAAACAAATTAATTTTCTTATTAACGAATATCGAAGACAAACAAAAATTTTATTATTAAGTACAAGTAAAAATACAATAAATTTTGAAATTACTATTTGCTTGTTACCCTTTGTAATAGGATTTTGCCATATGATTTGGTCGAGATATAAAGATCAATCATTTTCTATTTTTATTCAAACCAATGTCCCTGGAATTTGTACACCTTATCAAAAACTATCGTGGCAAACATTTAAATATATAAAATCAAACCAACTGACTTTAAATACTAGTCGCGATTCCTGGGATTTAGTACCCACTTCCAACCAATTAATAAATGTTTCAAATGGTACTGAAAAATTACAGCCAAGCATTAATAAGAATTTAAATTTAGGAAATTTAAATTTTTTATTGCCAGTCATCAACCGAATGCTAAATAATTTATCTCAAAATGAACGAGTTGATTTCTACAATGATTATATTTTAATAAATTCAGAGTTAATGAAAAATAATCATACTATTGATTCAAATTTTGGTGTTTTTAAGGGTGTCGCGAAAACAAACTTAGTAGACAGCAAAAATCCAAAATTCCAGTGGTATCAAATTTCAGCTCACGATTTTATAAGTTTTTTTCCTTTACTAAAAAACTCACAATTCAATTTTGTCGATACTAATATTTCAGCTCAAAACTGGTTCCAGCAGATTTTAAAAAATGAAAATTCTGATAAATTAATTGTTTCTACAAGTTCAGATCTCGGTTCTTTCAACCAAAATACGATTCAAAATAAAAATCAAAATAAAAGACAAAAAAATTTTGATTTTCAAAAAAAACAAAATACCAAATCAACAAATTTTTTACTAAATTCACTTTTATTAGCTTGGAAAACTTTTTATTATAATCTTGATGAATTACCAAAAAAATTACATACTAATTTTCCACACTTAAAACAAAAATCGATTTTGGTTGCTCAAACCGAGGTTTCCAATAAAAAACCTGAAAGACGAATTCCTGAAAGGGAACGAAATGGAGTTGACAAGACCATTTTATTAAAAGAAACTAGTGAAATAAGATGGCCAGCCCCAATTAATGCAGGGTACCAAAGCCAAGCAAAAGAAAAATTTAATTTTTTTGTTTCAAAAACTAAAATTGCAAATTCCCATCAACAATCACAAAGGCCACTAAATAATTACAGTAGTAGTAATTTTATAGTATTCAAAAAAATTAAGCAGTTGCCGGTTTCTATTGCAATAACTTCATTCGATAAAATCTCTCATAATGAAAGTGAAACTTCGCAAAAAGTTAAATTACAAAATCAAGTTGAAATTATTTCAAATCAATTAAAATTTTTAAATAATTTTTATAAAAAATCACAGCTTTTAAATAATGAATTAAAGACTTTATTTTACACTCAAGGACTAAAGCCGTTAAATTCAATCAAAAAATTATCAAAAAAACAACATTTAAAAATAAAAAATACTGATACAAAATATTCTCAAAAAAATGTTAATAATGAAATACAATTTTTGACTTCAATTGATGATACGATTATTTCTGAAAAAAATTTATTAATTCAGCCACGATTAATGTCGGGTTATGCGTTCCCAGATATGACAGTTCAAGAAGTTGAATTTCTTAATATTAAATTTTTACATCGTCATAGTTTTTACTTATTATTCAAATCTTTTTTTAATTTTGAAAATAGTAAAAAATCAATTTTTCGTTCTTTAACTGCTAATTCTTTAAAAATAGAATTACCACCTAGTTGTAGTTCAAGTGTGAAATATAATTTTCCAAGTTTAAAAATTCCATTGTTAACCTGGCAATATCATAAGCTTTTATTTAAAGTTCAAGGATCTGAGATTTTTCCTTATTATAACTCAATTGAAAAAGATAAAGTTGTAAATAATTCGCAAGTTCAAAAATGGTCAAATCAGTTTTTTTCACCAGATAATCCAATAACTGACCGACAACAACACTTTTTTGGTATTAATGAAAATCAAAAAACTTTCCTTGATTTCCCGCAGGAACATAAGAGTCCCTTTGGGATCCTTGAAAAAAACGAACAAAATTTGATTTCAAATTCTACCATTAAAGCCTCGAATTCTAGTGTGAGTCTTAGTATTCTAGAAAATAAAAATGATTTAATAGACGAGATTTCCAAAAAATCTCCTCCAGATTTTTTATCGCAATATGTTTTTTTAGGTGATTTACCAATTATTACATCGTCAGATCAACTTAAAGTTCCATTTTTAAATAAACAAGAATCAAAGTTCGTTGTTGAACAAATAAAGAATCAACTAAAATTCTCGCCAAATAAACCTTCCAAAGATAAGTCTGAAAATATAGAAATGCCTATTGACTTAATGATTGTCCGACAACCCTTGGAAAAACCTATTATTTGGCCTTTAACATCAATAGATTATCAACCGGTAAACTCTTTTAATGTTGCATTTCAAGAAGCTGGAAAATTAAAAACTCAAGCGTTGACTAAAAAACAAGAACGCCTTGCGAATCGACTACATAGTTCTGTTCAACAATCCAACAAGATTTCACCAAAAATCATTTTCCACTATACTCCATATTCACAAATTTTATTAAATCAATGTTTACCAGAAACAAATAAGGTAAGTGGAATATATCAAAAAATTTTTAGTAATACGATATTTCATGAAGCTTGGGAACCACCAACATCGAAATCTTGGTTAATAGTAACAGAAATTATATTTGGACTTGTTGTTCTTAAAATTTTCGAAGAATTTTATGATTATTACGGAAAAGAGGCGGTTTCATTTTGTTTAGAAGCCGTTGGGATGGCTGATGAAACTTTATTAATGGAGCTTGGTTTAGATGAAAGTGAAAAAGGATTTCGAATAATTAAAAGAATCGAAAAAACTTTTCAAGATGTTGTCGGAATTGATAATATTTTACGCGAACTCGGTGAAATTGTATGGTTTTTAAGAAGTTATAGTCAGTTTTTCAAACCAGCAAAAGCAAAAATAGCTCCAAAAGGAATTCTTCTTACTGGACCTCCCGGTACTGGAAAAACTTTATTAGTTCAAGCTATTGCCGGCGAAGCCGAAGTTCCTATTTTAGTCCAATCTGGCTCAACTCTTGATCACGATAATCTAGGTGCTGAACGGTTAATAAACCTTTTCAAGAAAGCAAGACAATTAGCTCCTTGTATTATATTTATCGATGAAATTGATACTTTCGGTGAACAGAGAAAAAATGTTATTCCTTTCCAATCTGCGGCTTTACAACCTACAAAATATGATGACAATGAGTCATCTTTTATACCAAAACCTGAACTCGAGGATGATGATGATGATGATAATGTGTCAAATGTGTCAATACAATATCAAGCGGATGTTCAAAAGAAAAAAAACTTACGCCTTTTAACTCAATTTTTAATCGAAATGGATGGTTTAAAATCAAGTAATGGTGTAATTGTTTTTGGCGCAACTAATAGACCAAATATATTAGATCCCGCTTTAACACGTCCAGGAAGATTTGAAGAAGTTCTTCCTTTAGAATTACCGGGAAAACAAAAAAGAATTGAAATTTTAAAATTTTATAGCCAAAATTTAGGAATAAATTTAACTGCTTCACCGGGTGAAAGTGATCATCAAACCCGCTCTTCTGCCTTCTTCGGCAAGTCAAAGGTCGACTCGACTCTAAATGTAGCTTGGAATTATTTAGCAAATCGAACAATTGGTCTCAGTGCTGCCGATTTAGCAGCAGTAATGAATGAATCTTCGATGCGAGCAATAATTGATCACACAACACACAGTATTCAAACCATTGAACATGGAATTACAAGAATAACAACTTATAATTTAGAAAAACCAACTAATAAACTAAAAAACTATAAAGATCCTTTTTTTGTTAGTAGACTAGCTTATTATCAAGCAGGAAAAGCTGTTCTTTATACCTTACTAAAAAAACACGTGCCAGCAGTTGTTCTTGAGTTGTGGCCGCAACCAAAAAATACTAGATATATCTCTGAAGAAGATTTTTTAAAAATGAATCTTCGTTCAGAGTTTGAAACTCGATTAATTGGATTATATGCTGGAAAAGCTGCTGAATTATTAGTTTTAGCTGAAAATTCATATTGGTATTCGGATTTAGGTCTCGATGAACTCAGTTATGCAACTTCACTTGCTCAATCAATGATTGACAAATATTTTTTTTATTCAAAAACTATTGCAATAAGAAAAATTAATGGAATTGAACTTAATAAAAATAGTGAAGAAATTCCTGAAAATGAAATTTATACATATTTAGATGAATTAGCGGAACAAAAAGAACAAGAAATGTCTCAAGAATTAGATCCAAATTTAGGACAACAGCAAAATTGGCTCGTGAGACCGTGGTGGCAAAATGAACTTGCAAAACAAACAGAATTTTTAAACCGTTTTTATAAAATTTGGTACAGAATTTATTTACCTGATCCCGAACAAAGTGAATTAAATGAAGAATGGGTGCCTCCAGATAAATATTTTCATAAAACCGATTCTTTAAAAGTTGTTTCAAAGGCATCTCCGTCAACTAAAGCTTCAAGTTCTAGGAAGAGTTTTTCAGCTACTTGGAATGATCTATATAAATTTGACAGAGATTATATTTATCACGGATTAATTTTAAATTGTTTTAATAAAGCTTTTTGTATTTTAAATGATAATCGTGAAATTTTAGATTATTTTGCTGATTATTTAATCCGAAATGAGATATTACGTGAATATGAAATTTCTGCAATTTTTTCTGATTTTGGTTATTCTATAAACTTGAAAATTAGTGAATCAACAGATTCACCTTCCTCAGTTTCCGAATTATTAACAAATGAAATATTTGATTCTTCCCAACAAAGTGAATTAAATTTGAAACCTAAGCATGCGCCAAGTTTTGACCCTAGTTGTCACACTCGTGTGACAAATCAAAATCCAAACGCGGATCAGCAAAGAAAACAATTAAGTGAAAAAATTATATTAAGTAAAACTTGGGGTCAAAATTCACGACGAAAAAATTCTCGTTTTTTAAGTTTTGACAACTTAAAAAAAATTAAACCTTTATAACACACATATGTGTGTTATAAGTTGAAAATTAAGTGTAAAAAATATATATATTAATTAAACAAGTTGTGTTGATTCGAAAAACGTATAAATTTGCCCTTGTCTCAATTTTCACGAGCAAACAAATGTTTGCTTGTGAAAACCAAGGATCCGTTTGGGACACTCATCCCCCTTTAATTTCCTTAAAGGGTCTAAAAACCCCCCCTGGCCTTACCCGGGCAAGACCCGGGCAGGAAAAAAGAGGCAGGGTAAAGATAAAAAAATTGTTTTAGTTGAAAACTAAACCCTAACTTTTTTACAAAATTAGAAGTTTTACTTAATCAAAAACAAATCTTGTCACACTAAAAATATGTTGTTTGATAGCACATTATAATTTTGTTACTATTTTGAGCAAAATGAAAAAAATGTTTTACAATTAGTACAATATTTATGTGTATTTAATGAAATTTATAATTTATACACTAAAAACAATTATCTGTTTTTATTTTAAACAAAATCATAAGTGCTGTTGATCGGACTCGAACCGATATAGATTACTCTGTGACTTTTTGAAAGTCATGTGTATACCATTCCACCACAACAGCATTGTTTAATTTTTGTACATTTTCTTACTTTATCGTCCATTGGATTAAATAAAAAAGAACCACATTAAGTATAGTGTTTCCGTTGTTTTTGAACAACCTTTTTCTTTATTTTTTAAACACACTTTAATATGGTAGAAAGGTGTTACAGCAACACAAGCATTATCACTTAATCTCCTTTGGCACACAAACAAAGTTTTCGGGGTCCTGATTTTCATCCTTACCCGTCTGACCGACGGGAGGGGTTTTTAAAAACCCTTGGTTTTCACAAGCAAACATTTGTTTGCTCGTGAAAACTTAGACAAGGGCAAATTTTTGAAAACTTGGAGCTTTTATGTCAAAGGGATATAATTTTAGCCTTAAAATTTATGGATTTTCGTTAGGATATTTGATAAGATTTTATAAAAAATAATTCAAGCCTTCTTAACTCAGCAGGTAGAGTATTTGCATGGTAAGCAAAAAGTCACCGGTTCAAATCCGGTAGAAGGCTTTTAGTAGGTAAATTTTTTTTATCTTAGAATATTGTTGTTTCTTATAATTTATTTTGAATTAAACAAATAATGCTAATAAAATTGTTAATCTTTTATTACTTTCAACAAAAACAAAAGATGAACAAAAAAAAATAAATTTAATACCTCCTTACCGTAAACTGTGTTTTTTAGAAAATTTTGTTTTCATGATTCAAAATTAAAAAAAGTTGATGCGAATATTATTTTATGTGGGGAAAGAGGGACTTGAACCCTCACGGGTGTCACCACCCAACGGATTTTAAGTCCGTAGCGTCTGCCAATTCCGCCATATCCCCTCGGTATTTTCTTTGTCTTATGAGGCTCAAATTTGAATCAAAACTCTTATTGTGAATTTTACAAAAATTTTGCTTAATTATAAACTAGTTTGCATTAAACAAAATCTCATAGTAAACAGCTTTTGCTCTGCTCTGGAGAACCAAAGGGTAAAAAATTATAAAAATAGAACCTTTAAGCATTTTTTTTTATAAAGTTTATAGAAGGTTTTATACAAAAAGTATATCATACTAGTTGTATTTTAAAAAGTTTTATGATAAACTTAAAAACATTTGGGTCGATGCCCGAGTGGTTAATGGGGGCGGATTGTAAATCCGCTGGTTCGTCCTACGCTGGTTCAAATCCAGCTCGGCCCATCATTTTTCTTAAATTTTCATTTTTCTTAAATTTATCCGTCTTATTGGCAATGTACCATTAAAAACTTTAAAAATAAAACACTCTTATTAGAGTTTAGTCGAAGCATCCCCAATGAGAACCTTGAGAACCTTAAATTTCAAGTAAGTGTAAACTTACATAAAACAAAATTTAGCATTTTAATGAGTTTTAAGTTTTCAAACTAAAAATACAATCTAAGTTTCAGGAAAGGTGTCCGAGTGGTTGAAGGTGTAGACTTGGAAGGTCTATATAGTTGAAAACTATCGAGGGTTCGAATCCCTCTCTTTCCGTATTAGTAGATCCCCTTTGAAGAATGTGATTTTTATCCTTACCCATCTGATCGATTCTTACCCGTCTGACCGACGGGAAGACAAGGGCTAACAAATCATAGATTTGTTCGGAGGGGTTCTTTAGAACCCTTGATTTTCACAAGCAAACATTTGCTTGCTCGTGAAAATTTAGACAAGGGCAAATTTAAAAACTTGGAAATTTAATGCTCCTGATTAATGTTTTTGACGATAGTTTTTTTTACTGTTTTTGTTTAATTCGCAAGCACACTTGAGTTTGATTGAAAAGGTTGAGGCGGAGCTAAATCTAAAAATTATTTTTTTTCAAGAAAATATAAAAAAAATAAACCCGAGCATATTGTCTTTGCTCGGGATAAGTTGGTAAAGCTTACATTCTCAGTAAGTTCAAGTAAAATTTTTAAATGATTTTTAACATGTCCTTAGCGGAAGTTTAGTAGAAACTTGAGCAAAAAAAATTATCATGGTAAAATTGAATTGATATCTAATTTTTTGTTTCATAAAAAAGATCAAAGATTTCTCCTCAGAGAATTTTTGATTTCCCTTACAGGAAATTAAAGAAACTCAAAAAAATTCAATTAATAAAATTGTTTTTTTGTATGACTATCAACACTCTTTAATATTTTTTTCTGTGATTTAAATTAAACAGTGTTTAATTTAAATCTTTTTTTGTTAAAAAGCTGGTTTTCTTTGAAAACTTCTAAATGTCAGTTTTTACCTAATTGAAAACCAAGGTCCCCTGTAAAAAATGCTCAAAAAAATCTTCAGTTTAATTGAGTAAATTTTATAAAAACACATATTAATAAAGTTTTCAAAATTTTATATAAAAAAGATCAAGCTTTATAAATACTTTAAGACAATGTGTAGATTTGTACAGCTTGTTCAAGAAAGAAATATTAATTTTATAAATTAACAAAAACTAAAATACATTAGCTCTTGCCCTGCCCTTGTCCTCCCGTCGGTCAGACGGGTAAGGATTCTACCAAATTGTCGATTTGTCCAAGTTTTCATAAGCCTATGAAAATCGGGGCTTCGATGGCCAGTCCCGGCCATCGAGAAGCTACACAAACTTTGTTTGTGTGCCAAAAGGGATCAAAGAGCCAAAGGTTTTTTAAATATTGTTAAATTTAAAAGCATTAACTCGAAGTTTTTGATAAAGCAAAAACATTTTCATAAATACATTAAATTTATATCCAAGTTTTCACAAAGCTGTGAAAACCGGGGCCCCAAAAGGGGATCAATTCTAATTATACTAGAAAAAAATTTCTTATGAGTATTTCGGTAGAAACAAAAAATATTGGTCGTATTACACAAATTATTGGTCCGGTTTTAGATGTAACATTTCCACCTGGAAAAATGCCTAACATTTATAATGCACTTGTAATTCGTGGAAAAAATGAAGCGGGACAAGATCTTTCAGTTACTTGTGAAGTTCAACAATTATTAGGAGATCATTGTGTTCGTGCAGTTGCTATGACGGCAACTGATGGTTTAATGCGTGGAATGGATGTTATTGATACTGGAAATCCGTTAACTGTACCTGTAGGTCAAACAACTTTAGGTCGTATTTTTAATGTTTTAGGAGAACCAGTTGACAATTTAGGTCCAGTAAACAATAAAGAAGGTTTACCGATTCATCGTTCTGCTCCAGCTTTTGTTGATTTAGATACTAAATTATCTATTTTTGAAACGGGTATTAAAGTAGTTGATCTTTTAGCGCCATATCGTCGTGGTGGTAAAATTGGTTTATTTGGTGGAGCTGGTGTAGGAAAAACAGTATTAATTATGGAATTAATTAATAATATCGCTAAAGCACATGGTGGTGTTTCTGTTTTTGGTGGTGTAGGTGAACGAACACGTGAAGGTAATGACCTTTATATGGAAATGAAAGAATCTAAAGTTATCAACGAAGATAATTTATCAGAATCTAAAGTAGCTTTAGTTTATGGGCAAATGAATGAGCCGCCAGGAGCTCGTATGCGTGTAGGATTAACTGCTTTAACAATGGCAGAATATTTTAGAGACGTTAACAAACAAGATGTTTTATTATTTATTGATAATATTTTCCGTTTTGTTCAAGCTGGTTCTGAAGTTTCTGCGTTATTAGGTCGTATGCCTTCAGCTGTAGGGTATCAGCCTACATTAGCTACTGAAATGGGTGGACTACAAGAACGAATTACTTCGACAAAAGATGGTTCAATTACATCAATTCAAGCAGTTTATGTTCCAGCTGATGATTTAACTGACCCTGCTCCAGCGACAACATTTGCTCACTTAGATGCTACTACTGTACTTTCACGTGGATTAGCTTCAAAAGGTATTTATCCAGCTGTAGATCCTTTAGACTCAACATCAACAATGTTACAACCATGGATTGTTGGTGAAGAACACTATGATTGTGCTCAAAACGTTAAGCAAACTTTACAACGTTATAAAGAACTTCAAGATATCATTGCAATTTTAGGATTAGATGAACTTTCTGAAGAAGATCGATTAATTGTTGCAAGAGCACGTAAAATCGAACGTTTCTTATCTCAACCTTTTTTTGTTGCTGAAGTTTTTACAGGTTCACCTGGAAAATACGTAAGTTTAGCTGATACAATTCAAGGTTTTAATTTAATTCTTTCAGGCGAATTTGACGCTTTACCGGAACAATCTTTTTATTTAGTTGGAAATATTGATGAAGCTATTGCAAAAGCTGCTTCTCTTCAATCTTAATTTCAACAATTTTAACGTTTTTTCTTGATAAATACTATTTCTAGTCTTCTTACCCAAGCACACTCCTTACCCATCTTCGATGGGTAAAAATTCAACACACTGGAGTGTGTTTATTCATAAGTAAAGAGTGAAAAAAAACAGCATCTCGTTGGTGCTTAATTTTATCGGACATGTCACATCTATAAGTTCACATGTATATGTGGGAACGATTTGTGAAAGACCACATTTATGTGTTGTGTTTCCACTAATTCTCGAAAGCATGAAGTTTTATGGAAATTTACTAAATTATAAGCGGTTTCCAAGTCTTCACAAGCTTGTGAAGACCAGGATCCCCAAAGGGGATCTTGGTCCTCTTGTGACAATTTTTAACAAATCGGAAATTTGCAAGAGTAACGAGAACCCGTTGACCATAAAGGTAGTTGGCTAAGAAAAAACATTAAAAATTTAAGTGCGACAATTTTGTCTTATGCTTTTTTTTAAGGTCAATTGCGGTTTTTGATAACGTGAAACCTTAAAATTAGAATAAGCAAAAATTTTCTAATTTCAAACTAAAAAAAATATGAGTTTACAAGTTTGTATTATGACTCCTGATCGTATATTCTTGAACGAGCAGGCAGAAGAAATTATTTTACCAACTAATACAGGACAAATGGGTGTTTTAACTAATCACGCACCTTTAATTACTGCATTAGATATTGGTGTAATGCTAATTCGTAGTAAAAATGAATGGACTTCTTTAGCTTTAATGGGTGGATTTGCTTTAGTAAAACAAAACCAAGTTACTGTTCTAGTTAATGAAGCTGAATCAGCAAAAACAATTGATCCAGAAGAAGCTGAAAATGCTTTTCAACTTGCAAAAACAAAATTAGAACAAGCCGAAGGCCAAAAACAAAAAGTTGAAGCTAATTTTGCTTTTAAAAGAGCAAGAGTACGATATCAAGTTGTTAAATCTTAGAATTTTTATCTAAATTTTGTTTTAATTTTTTTACCCTTGTCTAAATTTTCACGAGCAAACAAATGTTTGCTTGTGAAAACCAAGGGTTCTAAAGAACCCCTCCGAACAAATCTATGATTTGTTAGGACAGGGTCAAGATGAAAATTTAGACAAAGACAAATATATCATTTGTTTAGCTTTCAGAAAAAGGTCTAAGTTTGTTAAAGCTTTGTCAAAAAGCAAAGATACATCAAAAAATTTGAAAAATTGAGGTCTTATAGTCTCTCTTTCACCATATAAGTAAAAAAGCCCCTGTTGTTTTATAATTTAAAATTAACAAGCAAGCCTTATTTTATTTTACAAGTTAAGCTTGTGCAAAAAAATTAGTTTTTTATAAGAAAAACAAGATTTTAGTGCCGCTTTTGTGTTATCCTACTAAATTGTAGATTTGTGATCAGAGTAAAAGAGGAAAGGATGAAACTTAATTTTTAATCTTTTCACCGCTATCTTAATAAGATAGACACTAAAATTTAAAAATGCTTTTTTTTAAATTAAATAAAATGACCAAAAACCTTTTATTTTCATATTTCTGAAAACAAGGGTTGGCTCGGAAATATTTACTTGAGAAAAAAGATTACTTTGCTTGAAATATATATATAACATTTAAAATGTGGTTTTTGTACAAAGTTAAATATTATTTATCTTTACTCTGATAACAAATTTACGGTTTGTTAGCATAACACAAGGGCAAAAAAAAACTAAATTTGATAAACAAAAATTTTGCATTCATCAAAAATAAAAAATAGAAAAAAAACTAGTATTGAAATAAAATAATTTTGTTTAAAATTAAATTTATTAAAATAAAAAATAAATTATTTTATTTTAATAAGAAAAAATTGAAATTAATAAAAAAAATATATGTCTAGATATAGAGGTCCTCGTTTAAGAATTATACGTCGACTTGGTGAATTACCAGGATTTACAAGAAAAACAGCAAATAAAAACACTCCACCCGGCCAACACGGAGCAAATTCAAAAAAATCGAAAAAACTTTCCCAATATGGTATTCGATTACAAGAAAAACAAAAATTGCGTTATAATTACGGTATTAGTGAATCACAATTAATTAGATACGTTCAAAAAGCTAGAACGTTAAAAGGTTCTACTGGAGAAATTTTACTTCAATTATTAGAAATGCGGCTTGATAACATTGTATTTCGTTTAGGTATGGCTCCAACAATTTCTGCCGCTCGTCAAATAATTACTCATGGTCATATTTTAGTGAATAATGAAAGAGTTAATATCCCAAGTTATCAATGTAAACCAAAGGATATTATTGCTGTTAATGCAAAAACTGATTCACGTAAGTTAATTAATAATTTTTTAGAAAGCGGAAAAACGAATCAGGAATTATTACGTACTCCACCCCATTTAAGTTTTAATAAAGAAAATTTAATTGGTGTAGTTAATGGAATTGTAAGTAGACAATGGATTGGTCTTCGTATCAATGAACTTTTAATTGTTGAATATTATTCTCGAAAAGTTTAGCCTTGCTGCCATAAATGGTCCATTTAACGTTTTTGTTCTTGTGTTAAATATTGGTATTAAATTTACCAAAACAAGGAGAACAAAAGTAAAATAAAAAATTAATAAAAGTTATATCTTTTATTTTGAATACCATTAAAAAGTTATAAGTAAGTTTTGATATTATAGTATCAATATAAGATAAAATTTTTTACAATACATTCAGGTTGTAGATTTTCTAAAAAAAATATACTTGTACTCTTATCTAAGTTTTCATCTTTACTTTGATGATCCCCTTTGGGGACCTTGGTTTTTACATTCGTAAAAACTTGGACAAATCTACAATTTAGTAGAATAGGAAAAAAACGTACACAAACATCTTGAGCAAAAACTTTGGCTAAGCTTGCCCTTGTCTAAATTTTCACGAGCAACCAAATGTTTGCTTGTGAAAATCAAGGGTTCTAAAGAACCCCTCCGAATAAATCTATGATTTGTTAGCCCTTGTCTTCCCGTCGGTCAGACGGGGAAGGATCGGTCAGACGGGGAAGGATGAAAACTGAAATTTCTCGTACAAATCCTAACAACGATTAGTTTTGTACAGTTTTTGAAACAATTTTATCTCATTTCGGGCAGATTGTATGATCGTAAAAGTTTTTAATTTATTTAAAACAGAATGGCTCCACAAACTGAAACAAAAACAGGTGCTGGGTTTAAAGCGGGTGTTAAAGATTACCGCTTAACTTATTACACACCAGATTATCAAGTTAAAGATACTGATATTTTAGCAGCTTTCCGTATGACACCACAACCTGGTGTACCGCCAGAGGAATGTGGTGCAGCGGTTGCAGCAGAATCATCTACTGGTACTTGGACTACAGTATGGACTGATGGTCTAACTAGCTTAGATCGTTATAAAGGTCGTTGTTATGACATTGAAGCAGTTCCTGGTGAAGAAAATCAATATATTGCATATGTTGCATATCCTTTAGATCTTTTTGAAGAAGGTTCTGTAACTAACTTATTTACATCTATTGTAGGTAACGTTTTTGGTTTCAAAGCTCTTCGTGCACTTCGTCTAGAAGATCTTCGTATTCCTCCAGCTTACGTAAAAACATTCCAAGGACCTCCACACGGGATTCAAGTTGAGCGTGACAGATTAAACAAATATGGTCGTGGTCTTCTAGGTTGTACTATTAAACCTAAACTAGGTCTTTCTGCTAAAAACTATGGTCGTGCAGTTTACGAATGTTTACGTGGTGGATTAGATTTCACTAAAGATGATGAAAACGTAAACTCTCAACCATTTATGCGTTGGAGAGATCGTTTCTTATTCGTAGCAGAAGCAATCTATAAATCTCAAGCTGAAACTGGTGAAATTAAAGGTCACTATTTAAATGCTACTGCAGGTACTAGTGAAGAAATGCTAAAACGTGCTGAATGTGCTAAAGATTTAGGTGTACCTATTATTATGCATGACTACATTACTGGTGGTTTCACTGCAAATACTAGTTTAGCTCACTATTGTCGCGATCACGGTTTATTACTTCACATTCACCGTGCTATGCACGCTGTAATTGACCGTCAAAAAAACCATGGTATTCACTTCCGTGTTTTAGCAAAAGCTCTTCGTTTATCAGGTGGTGACCATCTTCACTCTGGTACTGTTGTAGGTAAACTAGAAGGTGAACGCGAAGTAACACTAGGTTTCGTTGATATTATGCGTGATGATTACATCGAGAAAGATCGTAGTCGTGGTGTTTATTTCACTCAAGACTGGGTTTCTCTTCCTGGTGTAATGCCAGTAGCTTCTGGTGGTATTCACGTTTGGCACATGCCAGCTCTTGTTGAAATTTTTGGAGATGATGCTTGTCTTCAATTCGGTGGTGGTACTTTAGGACACCCTTGGGGTAATGCGCCAGGTGCGGCTGCAAACCGTGTAGCGTTAGAAGCTTGTACTCAAGCTCGTAACGAAGGACGTGATCTTGCACGCGAAGGTGGTGACATTATTCGTGCAGCAACTAAATGGAGTCCTGAATTAGCTGCTGCTTGTGAAGTTTGGAAAGAAATTAAATTTGAATTCGAGACTATCGATACACTTTAATTTTTTAATATTAACGAACATTAAATATATTTTATTAAAAAAAATGTTCTTTAAATCCAAATTTTTAGCCTTCCACTAAAGTTTGGGCACGTTTTTAGCACGCCGAGCAAAAAAGTTTTTTGCTCAGCGTGCTCGTGCTAGAACGCTCTTGAAAATCTTTAGTCAAGATAACGAGTAAGTTTTTTTTATTAAATCTACAAGTTATTTTATAAAATTTATAGAAGAGTACACATAAAAACCATAATTTAAAAAACATTTAATTTGCTTTAAGTTTAAATTGTTTTAAGAATAATAAAAAAAATGCAATTGTTTTAACATTAGTAAATGCATATCTTTTAAATTTTCTCGAGTTTTTTCTAAATATTATTGGTTGCAAATACTAAAATTAGTTTCTCTATCTGTATGGCTTGATATATTATCTGTATGGCTTGATATATATTGATAATAATTGGTTGTTGCAGACCGTTTACTAGCAATACTACGCGTTTGAGTTTTAAATAGAAATTTTCCTTGTAATTGCTGTCGTTCAACGACTTGCCATCAAGACCAATTGTTCTACGCGTGTGTGAAGGCCGCAAAGTTCCTCCAGAAGTGAACGTAAATAAATTCCTTTCAACACGGTCCTCCGTTATTGAACAAATTTTACTTAAAATATTTACGATTTCGTTTTCACTTGAACCATAAATTGTTGTTTTAAAGCGCTTATCCCCAGAAACGTAATTGCCACGAACACGACCCCACGTATAACCCATATTTCCATGAGCAAGAGTTAAAACACGAAGTTTTTCAATGTCTGCCTCTGTGAGATCAGTACCAGGTTTTTTTAACCTTACTTTTATTTGGCACCTACGGGGCTCATTCGATTCCGTATCTTCCACGAAAATGAAAGTCAAACTAGGAAAATAACTTGTCACTGAGTCCCATTTTTTGTAAGCTTCCCCTACAATCCAAAGGCTTACTTCTTTTGCGACAGTTTCTGGTAACAATTTAATTTCTTCCTTGAAAAACTCTTCCAGAGTTTGTGTTTCTGTTTCAATATCTTTTTCTAGAGTTTTTTCGCTAGTAGAAATCGATTTTTCTAATTGCTTTACTCCTTCATCGTATTTTACCTGTAAGTCGTGGCTTGATTTATCAATGCGGTTATCGATCTCTCGAACACCTGTCTTAACTTGTGTTATTACTGAGCCAGTTTCACGTACAACTAAGGCGTTTACTTCCACAAAACCACCTGACACTGTCGCAAAGCCCGCAACCATCTCACCTTGAAGTGTCGCAATCTCAACAAGCAAACCACCGATTCCTCGGCTGATAACACCGAATTCAAGTTTTTGAATTTCAAACTCCGTTTGTATTTGAGTTTGTAACTGACTGTGATTTGTTATAATCAATCGTTCTAAAGAATCTTGCTTTTCCAGTAACAAAGTTAATTTTTGATCTAAATCAGATTTCAATGAACCGATTTCTCTTGTTATGTGGCTTTTTATGTTGGCTTCCAAAGAAGACACTAACCTTTCTAACAAACTTTTTAGTGAACTGAATTCACCCTGGATTCTATTAAACAATCCAGTAATTTCTTCTGTGAAAGAACGATTTAAGTTCTCCAAAATTGATTCTAAAAATTCAAACTTAGTGATTAAGAAATCTGTCAAAGCAGTAAATTTAGAAATAATTAAATTATTTAAAGAATTAAATTTTCTGATTAAAAATCTGTAAAGATTTCTAAAAGCTCTTTGTAAGGAATCTCTTATATAGCGAACATACCCTTGCAAACGATTTTTATTGGAAGAAAAACCTTTTGTTACTGACTTTTCTAAATCATCTAATTTTCTTTTAATCTCTTCACAACAATCCGACAACTCCGTTGCAATCTTTGTTGTTATCTTATGAATTGAACCAAGTTCTTGGGATTGTTCTCGAACTGTTGGACATTTAGAAATATCTCCATCGAAATAATGATCCAAATACATCGAATTTTGTAAAGTCAGAAAGCGAGGAGCATATTCTCTCTCAGTTTCAACAGAAAAATCTTCCGTTAAGGCTTTTTGTAAGCCATTTAATTCTTTTAGTTCTAAAGCCAGTTTTGGTTCTTTACGAACTAAGCCCTCAAGCCCGCGAGTCACATTCTTAGTCCCAACTAGGAAACCACGAACATTCTGTTCTAACTTTTCCATTTTTACCGTAACCGGTAACGGATTTTGTTTTCTTTTTCTTGGCATTTTTTATTTCCTTTTTTAATAAAATTGATTTTTAGAAAACATTTTTTTAACTTCGTTAAAATCTCGTATATACGAGAAATTAGCAAGAAAGAAAGAAATCAACCAGAGCAAACACGCTTAAAGGAGTGTTTGCTTTCAAGAGTATCTTTTTAAGAATTTTACTAACAATTTTGTTAAAAATTGTTAACAAAACTCCCTATTTTCCCTTATAAATAAAGGGAACTTTGACTGGTAAATAACACTTTGATTTACATACCTGTCATCAAAAATTGACTGTTTTACAACAAAAACGTAAAACAAAAGAAAAAAAATACTTTCTTTTTCTCCCGTCAAATAAGCGAACAAGCAGAATTTGAAATTTTAAAATTTCCAAAAACGACCATTTGCGCACTCGAAAAATCATTCAAAATTTCATCCCAACCAGCCATTTGCGCACTCGATTTTTTAAAACATTTTAAAAAAAAAAAAAATTTCATCTTCATTTTTTGTTTTTTTTTTTAATCAATCTTTGGTGTACAATAAACTATATTTTTTAAAAAAAATATAAGAGAAACCGAATCCTTTAACTTAGTTTTAACTTTTTTACATTTATGCAATCAAATGATCCTGAAACTGAAACGATTTTAGCGGCCTTACGCCAAACTGAACAAAACATTACAAGCGTTTTAAAACAAGAAATTAAAATGCTGCAAAGTCAAATTACTAGTAATCAATTGCTGCTTCAACAATTATTAATTACGATAACAAATAAAGAAGAGTTAATTTTTTCTCAAGCAATCAAAAATAATATCGAGGCTCAAGCAGCCAAAATTCAAATTCTAGATGAAATTAAAAAAATAAAACCTTAGGCTCCTTTTTGTTTTTATTTTATGAATTTTTTTAAAAATATTTAAAAATTCGTTTAAAATTTATAACAATTTTATTTTTTAGAAAATGAAAACGAATTAAAATTAAAAGATAAATATATAAAAAAATAAGATATTTTTTTTTATGGCACCTAAATATAAATATTATTGTTTTAAAAACGTAGTAAATTTTAGCAATGGCATAAAAGAACTTTGGAGTGTCACTGAAAACGAATTTCAAGAAGTCGTTGAACAAGAAAAAACAATTTCTGATGTTCTTGATTTAGCCGCAAACCAAAATCCTGAACCTCCTCCGCCCCAAGCAGAAATTTTTGATTAATGAATTGTTTTTCTTAAGTTTCTTCGATAGTTTCTTCAATTTTATCTATGATTGTATTATTCGAAGAAGATAATTTGTTGTGGAAACTCAATTTTTCATTTTCATTAATAAATTTTTCAAGATTTCCACTATACTGATTTACAATTCTGTTAATTTCGTTAAAATCATAATTTTCATTTTTCGTATAAAGTTCATATAAAGAATGTTTATATTATCAGCTCGTTCAAGTTGTTCGAATTTTTGCACTTAATATTTTTTTGTTTTTTTTTTGTGATAATATATTCAAAATAATTATCATATCATGAGATTTTATTGTCAAAATGCATTTTTTCATTTTAAAACCTTTAATGGAAACAAAACGATCAAACATAATTTAATTTACTTAAAAAAAAATTTAAGCCTATAAGACTGTTTTTAATATTTATATATAATAATTTAAATATTTAAAAAAAGTTATACTTAACAAAAAATAACCTTTTATTGAAAATACACTACTTTAAAAGGATCATCAAAAATAATATTATTCATAACGCTTGCTCATTTATGATTTATATAGACCAACACGATGAAATTTTAGATAAAAAATTAGAGATTTTTGAAAAATGGTTTCAAAATTGTTGTTATTTAGAAGAAAATTCAATTATTAAATTAACTGGAAAAGATTCTCTTTATGATCATTATTGTGAATTTTCCATAAAACAACACCAAGAACCCTATAGTTTGAGAAAATTCATGAATTCTCTACGTGAAGATTATGCTTTGCAATATAGACAAAAATTAAATACAAAACGCAAAATGGATGGGTTTTGGCTATACGGGCTAGCCATAAGGTCACATTGCAATTAATTAAATCGTGTCGCGTGTGTCGTGAAAAACACATTTTTTAAAAACTTTTTTTTATCATAATACGAACTATACTGAATATTATCATCATAATTTTTAAATAATATAAAATTAATAAAATAAAAATTTTTTTATAAAATTTTTTATATAATGTTGTGTGTGAAAGCTTTCATGACCAACACACTAAAATGTTGGTAATGAAAGCTTTCACACACAGGAGTGTATATGCTCTAACAAATCATGAATTTGGTATAGATTTTTCGAAGGATAAAGTTAGCAAAAAAAATTTTTTACCTTTTCGCTCTTTGATCACCCTGAGCACACAAACAAAATTTGTGTAGTCCTGGTTTATACAAATGTAAAAATTTGGACAAATTTACGACTTGTTAGAACAAGGCAAGATGTAACCATTTAACCGAATTTACCTGATGTTGAAGCAATTAAGAATGCTGCATATGTTAAAACGTATCCTACAGAAAAATGTGTTAAACCAACTAGACGAGCTTGAAGAATCGATAATGCAACTGGTTTATCTCTCCAACGAACAAGGTTCGCTAAAGGAGTACGTTCATGAGCCCAAGCTAAAGTTTCAATTAGCTCTTGCCAATAACCTCTCCAAGAAATTAAGAACATAAATCCTGTAGCATATACTAAGTGACCAAATAAGAACATCCAGGCCCAAACAGAAAGACTGTTCATACCAAAAGGATTATAACCATTAATAAGTTGAGATGAATTTAACCATAAATAATCACGTAACCAGCCCATTAAATACGTTGAAGACTCATTAAATTGATTCACGTTTCCTTGCCAAATACCTAAATGTTTCCAATGGAAATAGAATGTAACCCAACCAATGGTATTTAACATCCAAAATACAGCAAGATAAAAAGCATCCCAAGCTGAAATATCACATGTTCCACCACGACCTGGTCCATCACAAGGGAAACTATAACCAAAATCTTTTTTATCTGGCATAAGTTTAGAACCGCGAGCATCTAATGCTCCTTTAACTAAAATAAGAGTTGTGGTATGAAGACCAAGAGCAATTGCATGATGAACAAGGAAATCTCCTGGCCCGATGGTTAAGAAAAGTGAATTATTGTTATTGTTAATAGCATCTAACCATCCAGGAAGCCATAAGTTTTGGCTAGCTGAAAAAGCAGCACTGTTTGATGATGAAAGTAATAAATCAAAACCATAAAGAGACTTACCATGTGATGCTTGAATCCATTGAGCAAAAACAGGTTCAATTAAAATTTGTTTTTCAGGTGTTCCAAAAGCTTGCATAACGTCGTTGTGAACGTAAAGACCTAAAGTATGGAATCCTAAAAATAAACTTACCCAACTTAAATGTGAAATAATCGCTTCTTTGTGATCAAGAATTCGTGCAAGAACATTTCCTTTATTCTGTTCTGGATCATAATCTCGAATAAAGAAAATTGCTCCATGTGCAAAAGCACCACATAAAATAAATCCAGCAATATACTGGTGATGAGTATAAAGTGCTGCCATTGTTGTAAAATCTTGTGCAAGGAAGGCATACGGTGGCAGAGAATACTGATGTTGTGCTACAAGTGAACAAATTGTACCAAGAGCAGCAAGATGTAATCCTAGTTGGAAATGTAAAGAATTATTTACTGTATCAAATAACCCTTTATGCCCTGCACCAAGCCCACCAGCAGGTGGTGTATGCGCATCTAAAATCTCTTGCATACTATGACCAATACCAAAATTTGTACGATACATATGACCTGCAAGAATAAAGACAACAGCAATTGCTAAATGATGATGTGCAATATCAGTAAGCCAAAGACTTTGAGTTTGCGGGTGAAAACCGCCAAGGAAAGTAAGAATAGCATCCCCTGCACCTTCTGAAGTACCAAATAAATGGCTTGGAGAGTCTGGGTTTTGAGCATAAGCTGCCCAATTTCCGCTAAAAAATGGTGTTAAACCTTGTGGATGAGGTAATGTAGTTAAAAAATTATCCCACCCTACGTGATGTCCGCGAGATTCAGGTATTGCAACATGTACTAAATGCCCAGTCCACGCTAAAGAACTTACACCAAAAAGCCCAGCAAGATGGTGATTTAAGCGTGATTCAGCATTTTTAAACCAAGATAAAGATGGTTGGAATTTTGGTTGAAGATGAAGCCATCCTGCAAATAAGAAAACAGCTGAAACAACACAAAGAAATAAAGACGAAGTGTATAATTCTTGATTAGTTCGTAATCCAATAGTATACCACCACTGATAAACTCCAGATGTTGAGATGTTTACCGGACCAGACGCGCCTCCTCTAGTAAAAGCTTCAACTGCAGGTTGTCCAAAATGTGGATCCCAGATCGCGTGTGCAATTGGTCGAATATGTAATGGGTCTTGAACCCATTGTTCAAAATTTCCTTGCCAAGCTACATGAAAAAGATTACCTGAAGTCCATAAGAAAATAATCGCTAATTGCCCGAAATGACTTGCAAAAATCTTTTGATAAAGATTTTCTTCAGTCATACCATCATGACTTTCAAAATCATGAGCAGTTGCAATTCCATACCAAATTCGCCGAGTAGTTGGGTCTTGTGCAAGTCCCTGGCTAAATTTTGGAAACTTTGTTGCCATAGAAATCCTCCATTATTTTTGTAACAAGTATAAATTAACTAAAAAAATTAACTTGTTTTGATCGGCTAACGCCTAAAATTTTTTACGGGGTGAAAACTCTAAGTTTTCACCCTTACCCTGAAAAGGTGGGAAGGGGGTTCTTTAGAACCCTTGGTTTTCACGTTTGTGAAAATTTAGACAAGGACAAATTTGTGCAAACCAGGACTCCACAAGCTTTGTTTGTGTGGCTCCTCGATGGTCTAACACACTTTGTGTTGAGCAAAAAAATAAATTTTTTTGCTTTTACCCCTCTCGGGGTTCGACAAATTGGGTTTGTTCGAATTTGTCAAACATTAAAAAACAAAAAATTATCTCCAAGTTTTCACAAACCTGCCCTTGTCTAAGTTTTCACGAGCAAACAAATGTTTGCTTGTGAAAACCAAGGGTTTTAAAAAACCCCTCCCGTCGGTCGGACGGGTAAGGATGACCCCCTTTGGGGGCCCTGGTCTTCTGCGAAGACTTGGAAAACCAGGGTCTCAAGAAGGGATCAATTATCCTACTGCAATAATTCTTGCCAAGAAGAATGACCAAGTTGTTGCAATACCACCTAAAAGATAATGAGCTACACCAACAGCACGACCTTGTGTAATACTTAATGCTCTAGGTTGGATAGCTGGGGCAACTTTTAATTTATTATGAGCCCAAACAATAGATTCAATAAGTTCTTGCCAATACCCACGACCACTAAATAAGAACATTAAACTAAAAGCCCATACAAAGTGAGCACCTAAGAAAATTAATCCATAAGCTGATAAAGCTGAACCGTAAGATTGAATAACTTGTGAAGATTGTGCCCATAAGAAATCACGAAGCCAACCATTAATAGTATTTGCACTTTGTGCAAAGTTCCCCCCTGTAATATGAGAAACTCCATTAGCATTTACAGTTCCCCAAACATCAGATTGCATTTTCCAACTAAAATGGAAAATTACAATAGAAATTGAATTATACATCCAGAATAAACCAAGGAATACGTGATCCCAAGCAGATACTTGACAAGTTCCCCCTCGTCCAGGACCGTCACAAGGGAATCGGAAACCTAAATTTGCTTTATCTGGAATTAAACGAGAACTACGTGCAAAAAGTACACCTTTTAATAAAATTAAAACAGTTACATGAATAGTAAATGCGTGAATATGGTGAACTAAAAAATCTGCCGTTCCTAAAGAAATTGGCATCATTGCAACTTTTCCACCAACAGCAACAACATCACCACCCCAAGTCGCACTTGTACTTGCTAACTCATTAGGTGCTGTAAATTGAGGTGCTAAGAAATGAGTATTTTGAATCCATTGTGCAAAAACAGGTTGCAGTTGAATCGCTGTATCAGAGAACATATCTTGAGGACGACCTAAAGCACTCATTGTATCGTTATGAATGTAAAGACCAAAACTATGGAATCCTAAGAAAATACAAACCCAGTTTAAGTGAGAAATAATAGCATCACGATGGCGAATAACACGATCTAGTAAGTTATTATAATTATTTGTAGGGTCATAATCACGTACCATGAAAATAGCTGCATGTGCTCCTGCCCCAACGATACAAAAACCACCAATCCAAGTATGGTGTGTAAAAATTGAAAGTTGAGTTCCGTAATCTGTTGCTAAATACGGGTATGGAGGCATTGAATACATGTGATGAGCTACAATAATTGATAATGAACCAAAAAGAGCTAAATTAATTGCTAATTGTGCATGCCAAGATGTTGTTAAAATTTCATAAAGACCTTTATGACCTTCACCAGTAAAAGGCCCTTTATGTGCTTCTAAAATTTCCTTGATGCTATGCCCAATTCCCCAGTTTGTGCGATACATATGACCTGCAACAAGAAAAAGAACAGCAATTGCTAAATGATGATGTGCAGTATCACTTAACCATAAACCACCTGTTACTGGATTTAAACCACCTTGAAATGTTAAAAAATCGCTATATTCACTCCAATTTAAAGTAAAGAACGGCGTTAATCCTTTTTCAAAGCTTGGATAAAGTTGAGCAACTAATTCACGATTGAATAAAAATTCATGTGGAAGAGGAATTTCTTTTGGATCAACACCTGCATCTAAAAGTTTATTGATTGGTAAAGCAATATGAATTTGGTGACCAGCCCAAGCTAAACTTCCTAGTCCAAGAAGACCAGCAAGATGATGATTTAACATCGATTCAACATTCTGAAACCATTCAAGCTTTGGAGCTGCTTTATGATAATGAAACCAACCAGCAAAAAACATAGCAGCTGCAAATACTAAACCACCAATAGCAGTTGTATACAGTTGTAATTCACTTGTAATTCCGCTAGCACGCCAAAGTTGAAAGAATCCTGAAGTAATTTGAATTCCTTGGAATCCACCACCAACATCTCCATTTAAAATTTCTTGACCTACAATTGGCCAAACAACTTGTGCACTAGGTTTAATATGTGTAGGATCACTTAACCATGCTTCATAATTCGAAAAACGTGCTCCGTGGAAATACATACCACTAAGCCAAATAAATATAATACCTAATTGACCAAAATGAGCACTAAAGACTTTTCTAGAAATTTCTTCAAGATCACTAGTTTGGCTATCAAAATCATGAGCATCTGCATGAAGATTCCAAATCCAAGTTGTAGTTGCTGGACCTTTTGATAAGGTTCGAGAAAAATGTCCCGGTTTAGCCCATTTTTCAAAACTCGTTTCAACTGGATTGCGATCGACTACAATCTTCACCTTTTTTGCTTCTCGCTCTGGTGGACTAATTGTCATCGAATTTCTCCTCGGGTTATTTGTTATATAGTCATTTAATTTCAAAACTTTTTCGATTCAGAACAATTTAACAGTTTTCTAAGTTGTCACAAGCTTGCCCTTGTCTAAATTTTCACGAGCAACCAAATGTTTGCGTGTGAAAATCAAGGGTTCTAAAGAACCCCTCCGAACAAATCTATGATTTGTTAGCCCTTGTCTTCCCGTCGGTCAGACGGGGAAGGATCGGTCAGACGGGTAAAGATGAAAACTAAGGGCTCCGATGGCCAGTCATAGCAAAAAAAGTTTTTTTTTGCTATGACTGGCCATCGAGGGGCTACAAAGTTTATGTAGCAAAGAGGATCATCCTGATGCTTAGAAAAACATTTGCAACTAAAACACCCAATGTAAACCATTATTTTTTTTATATTTCTGACTCGAAAAATTCTTATCTAAACGTCGTAATTTTTTTTTAATTAACACTTTTTTAATTAACACTAAAGTGTTCAATAATTTTAAGCTTTTGTTTAAGTTTTCTGAAATCCATGTTGTCAACGCTTTTACAGAACTCTACTAACGCCAATGCGATCTTTCTGTGTTACACACGGAAATACTATTTCGAAGGGTCTTTAGAGCGGTAAAAACACAGTGTGTTTACGAGTAGATTTTCTAACATACTTTAAGGTATTAGAAGTCATACAAGGAACCAGTAAGGATAAAACATAAAATTTGCAAATAATAAAAATAGTCAAATAATTGACTTAAAAAAAAAATATTTTGACGTTAGATTAAGCTTGTTGATAATCATAATTCCATAATAAAAAAGTGCATTTGGGGTTAAAAACTATCAATGCTTTTTTAAAAAAAGATTTATTAGGCAACTAATAAAAAAGGTTGGTTTATACTGAAAACAGAAAACATAAAAAAAACTTTTATTAAAATAATAAATATTAATTGCATAATACACTAAAGGGCCCTTGTCTAAGTTTTCACGAGCAAACAAATGTTTGCTTGTGAAAACCAAGGGTTCTTTAGAACCCCTGCGAACAAATCTATGATTTGTTAGGACAGGGTAAGGATGGCATTACTGTGTGATATAACAAGAGGTTATGCACCAGCAGCTTCTTTAGCAGCATACATAACTTCAGCAGTAATTAAATGAATATTTTGTTGACGAGCATATTTCTCTGTATTGCGCTTAATTTTACCACGTACAAAACCAGGAATTCGATTTAACTCGCCTAAAGCATCAACCGACCATTCAAGACCATCGGTTGTTGACAATGATCGTGTAATTACCTCTTTGTTGTCATGACCGCCGAAAATGGTTAATAAATGATCTTCCATTCCTAAAGTAAATGAATTGTAAACTAAATCTGCTATTTGATTAGTTCCTTCGAATCCTAAAAATGGTCGATATCCCAATGGAAAATTTTGAATGTGAACTGGTGCAGAAATAACCCCACAAGGAATATCTAAACGCTTTCCAATATGACGTTCCATTTGAGTTCCAAAAATAGCAGCAGGTTCGACACGAGCAATCATATCACCGACTTGTGTGTGATCATCTGTAATTAATACTTCATCACAAAACCCTTGAACTTGTTCTCTAAACCAATCTGCGTCATGTTTACAATAAGTTCCAGCACAAGAAACATGAATGCCCATTTCTCGAGCTAAAATTTTTGTCATCGATGCTGCGTGAGTAGCATCACCAAAAACAACAGCTTTTTTACCTGTTAAATTTTGACAATCAATGGATCTTGAAAACCAAGCTGCCTGAGAAACAAATCGGGTTTGTTGATCAATATAATTTTCGTAATCGCGGTTTACGATTTTTGAAATTTCTCGAATACAATCAGCAGTATCGACAAGGCCCATAGGAGTTATAGAAACATAGGGCATATTAAATTCTTTTTCTAAATAATTTGCTGTCATAAGCCCAACTTCGCGATATGGGACGATATTAAACCAAGCTTTTGGCAAATTTTTTAAATTTGTAACATTACCACCTTCCGGAATTACTTCATTTATTTCAATTTTTAAGTCATTTAAAAGTCTTTTTATTTCTCGACAATCGTGTTGATTATGAAACCCTAATGTAAAAATACCAATAATATTGGCAGAAGGTTTTGTTGTTTTTGTTAAATCTAAGTTATTTTTTTTTCTTGTTTTTTCAATATAAAAACGAACTACTTGTTCAAGTGTTCGATCAGCAGCTTGTAATTCATTTACACGATAATGATTTACATCCGCTAAAATAACATCAGAGTCCGATTCAGTGGAAGCACGATCAACAAAGTTTTGTAAATCTTCTTGAAGAATACTTGATGTGCAAGTTGGTGTAAGAACAATCAAATCTGGGCGTTCTTCTTTGTCTTTTCTCGTTATATTCTCAACTACTTTTTCTTGTGAACCTCGAGCTAAAACATGTCGATCAACAATACTCGCAGTAACAGGAGTAAAATCTCTTTCTCGTTCAAGCATCGAACGCATAACATTAAAATAATCATCACCAAGCGGTGCATGCATAATTGCATGCACGTTTTTAAACGAACTTGCTACACGAAGAGTTCCAATATGGGCAGGACCTGCATACATCCAATAGGCTAATTTCATAAAAATCCCTCTAATTTTTTTTCAAAAAAATATTTAGTGTAAAAATTCCTCAAACTCACTTATTGTTTAATTTGTCCAAATTTGCACAAGTTTGTGAAAACCAAGGCCACACAAATTTTGTTTGTGTGCCAAAGGAGATCATCCTTATTTTGCCGATCGATGGCTTAACACAAGTAACACAAATGTCGAGCAAAAATAAAAATTTTTCCTAACAAAATCAAAGATAAAGTTAAAGTTAAAGTGCGTTGTCGCCTATTATATAAATAAATATTTTGAGTTGATCGGCGCTTAAAATAAAAAATTACAAAGGCTTTCGCAAAAATTTGGATTTATTTTAATACAACCCGGAAACGCGAACTTATATTACATTATTTATTTTTTTTTATTGATGATTTTAAATTAAAAAAATAAAAACATATCTAACAATATATATATATTTGTAATTTTTTATTTTTAAGTATATTTTGTTTTCTGTTATGTTACTATTTGGAACGTTAATTGCATTTTTTTTTTAAAGGTTAGTCTTTGGTTTTGATAATATTAACTAAGTACACGGAGAATCAAGTAGCATTAAGTTAAATATAAACTTGATGTTAAAGAAAAATTGTAATGAATTAAAAGTAAATCACTTAGAAAAAACAACTGTGGTAAAATAAAAAAAAAGAAGTAATTTTTTTGATTTAAAATAACATTTAGTTATTAAATCAAATATAGTTTGCTTTAATTTTTGGTTTTGCCAAAATTAACATTTGGAAATAACCATATTTAAACAAATTTTATTTTTTTTTAATTTAAACGTTAAGTTTTTTTTCAAGGTTTAAACTTGTTGTTGATAATACACTGTATAATAAAGATGTTGTGCGGTGTGTTCTCGAATACACTAAAATAAACTAAAAGTAAAACTAATTGTAAAAAATTTAGTGTTAAAAAAATTAAATTTTTAAACCAAGAGCCCTTGTCCTACCCAGACAGGGTAAGGATAAGAATAAATCTTGGAAATTAAAAAAAAATTTATATAAAGATTTTTGTTCTCTTTTATAGAATTACTCCTAATAATTCTTTTTATAAGCTCTTTTGGAGGAAACCTGTGTTATCCATGGCTATTTTAATTGCAAAACTACCTGAAGCGTACGCTCCTTTTGATCCAATTGTAGATGTATTGCCAGTAATTCCTGTATTTTTCTTACTTTTAGCATTCGTTTGGCAAGCATCTGTTAGTTTTAGATAAAACTATAAAAAATAGATTTTCCAATAAACTTTTTTATAGTTTGAATTTCCAACAAATTTTTATTTTAAATTTAAAATAAAGTATTTCATTAAAAAAAAAACTAATTCTATTTTTTTACGTAAAAAAATAGAATTAGTAGAATTGAGAGTATGTAAAAAATTATGAATTTAGAAATTGCTTTCCAATTAGCAGCCATTCTTTTAATTTTATCAGCTGGTCCTCTTGTTATTATAGTATTAGCTAGTCGTAGTGGAAATCTTTAAATTATGTTATTAACTTGACTATTTTAAGTCCAATTTTTGGTTTGTAAAATTTTATAATCAACAAGGTTGTTTCATAAAAGTTAAGTTAAAAAAAAAATAGTTTTTATAAAAAAATATTTGTAAAATTAAAAATTTTATGCCGATTTCTGAAAGTCAAATCTTTATTGCACTTTTTACTGCATTAATTACAGGTATATTTGCTGTTCGTCTCGGGATCGAACTTTACAAATAATAAAACTTGTATATAAATCATATTAACAAAAAGTAGTACGACTTGTACTCGATTAACTTTAAATGCTTTTTTTCAAGTTTTACTGAGATTAAAATTGCAACCTAAAACCAAAGTTTTAAAAACAAGTTTTAGTTTTATATTTAGTTGTCTTGTTGTCTAATTTTTTCACATAAATAAAAACCACGGGTTTAACGGAGAAATAAAGGTTGTAAGACATTTTACCCTTGCTTTTAACATATTTTTCTTGGTATGTTAAAAGCAAGGGTAAAAGTGCACGTTGGCGAATGGTAGATTAGTTAGAGCAGAATATTGTTTTACAATACTTGAATAATGAAAAATTTCAAAAATTAAACACGCCCTGTAGGACTTGAACCCACGGCATCAGGTTTTGGAAACCTACGTTCTACCAACTGAACTAAAGGCGCTTTTTTGATATTGTAAATAATTGTTTTGATTTTTTTTAATAACAAAAAAAACGTGATTTTTACAATTGTAGAAATTTAAAAATAATAAAATAAAATGAAACAATATTTTTAAAAATATTTTAATGTTAACATATTTTAAATTTAAAAACAAGCAAATAATTGTAAATTAAACATTTCTAATTTTTCACTAGTTTGTGTAGCACATCGGTGGCCTGGCACACCCTAACACACTTTGTGTTGAGTTTGTATTGTGTTAAGTTTTTGCTCTCACTGGCCATCGAAGCCTTGGTTTTTAGATTCGCCTTTATCTAAGTTTTCACCTTCCTGAAAACCAAGGATCCCTTTGGGACTCTTATTGCCTTTTTGAGAAATCAAGGCTTTTAAAGCACCATACCCGCCCTCACCCTATCCGAGCTTGCCCTACCCAGACAAGGAAAGGATAAAAACTTAGATTTGTGGAAAAACAAAAAAAATAGCAATTTTTTCCTTCCTGTTTTTCAATATTCAATATTTTTAGGGTATTTAACTAAAAAAAAACCAAAGGTTAACATGAACCTCCAAAAATTACAAAATTTTACAAACTTAGATAATAATTTGGCACAAACTTAAAAAAATTGAGACTATTTAAACTCAAAGATCTTTTTTGGTGCATAAACAAAGTTCGTGTAGTTCTGGTTTTTTTTTACATTCGTAAAAATTTGGAAATTTTAGATATTTCGGGATGACAGGATTCGAACCTGCGACCTCCTGTTCCCAAAACAGGAGCGCTACCAAACTGCGCTACATCCCGATAATTGTTTTTTATCTATAAAAAGTTTAGCACTTTTTTGTATAAAAAAAAATAGCTTTTTTAAAAATATAGTTTTATAATAAAAAATGCAATTCTCATTTTGTTTTTGTGTTTCTTTTTTTAGTTTTTAACTAAAAAAAAATTCCAAGTTTTATTTTAGTAAAGCCAGGTTTTTTTTAATTTTAGTATATATAAAAAAAAATCTTAGTAAAATTTTTTATATTTAATATACTTAAAAATTTATTGGTTTTATTCTTTCTCTTATTGTATTTGAATTTAACATTGTAAAACAAGGTTTATCTTTATTCGCTAAGACAAAGATTTTTTTAGGCACACAAATGAAATTTGTGTAGCCCCGGTTTTTACATTCGTAAAATTTTGGATAGAGTCACAATAAAAACTTAAACATTCAATTATAAATAAGGAAATTTCTCAATGAAAAATTTTGTTACTTATCTCTCTACTGCTCCTGTAGTTGCTTTAATTTGGTTTACATTTACAGCAGGTTTATTAATTGAAATTAATCGCTTTTTCCCGGATCCTTTAGTTTTTTCTTTTTAATAAGAAATATTTTGCAATTTTTATTAACAAAGTAACATTTGGTTTTGCTTGCGCAAATCAGAAACCAAAGGTACAATCAATTAAAGAAAAAAATTAATAGTTAGAAATAAAATTTATTTTATTTTTATTATTGAAATTTTGCAAAATATTCAAACAAGTTTATAGTTTTACAAGGTTTATAGTTACGTTGTTTGCCTTTGAACTATCAAAAAAACTACCAAAAAAAACTTTTGTTCTCAAACACACTCTAACAACACTTTAATACACCCCTTTAAGGGGTGTATTAAAGTGTTGTTAGAGTGTGTTTGAGAACAAGAGTAAAGTTTGGTCAGCTTTTACTAATATAAAAAATTAGAAAAAAAGCAACAAGAAACCAAGTTTTTAATTTTTTTTGAAATTTTTATTGATAAAAAAATTTAATGTAATATTACAAATTACAAAATGTTTTAACTTTTTTATTTTTAACTGAAAGGGTTAAAGATATAATAAAAAAATTATAGAATAACAATATTTAATAATTATTACAAAATTACTATGCCTACAATTCAGCAGCTTGTTCGATCTGCACGGAAAAAAATTTTAAAAAAAACAAAATCACCTGCTCTACAATCTTGTCCACAAAGAAGAGGAGTTTGTACAAGAGTATATACAACGACTCCAAAAAAACCAAATTCGGCTTTAAGAAAAGTTGCTCGTGTTCGTTTAACGTCAGGTTTTGAGGTTACGGCTTATATTCCAGGTATTGGTCATAATTTACAGGAACATTCAGTAGTTTTAGTTCGAGGTGGAAGGGTTAAAGATTTACCAGGAGTTCGTTATCATATTGTTCGGGGAACACTTGACGCTGCAGGTGTAAAAGATCGTTCTAAAGGACGTTCAAAATATGGGGTAAAACGTCCTAAATAATTTTAAATTTTTTTGAACTTTCAACGTGCATTAACATTATTTGTGCATTTTATTAAAAAAACGCTATTGATGCCTTTGTTCCAACATATTTTTATTAAAAAATTAAATACAGAAAAATTTAAACTAGTTTTTTTAAATACTTAATTTTTTTTTATATTCCCAAATTTTATTTTAATTTTTGCCTCTCGACAGCTTACCACAAATATTAATCAAAAAAATAAATTTTTTTTGCTATGGCTGGCCTGTATAAATGTACGATTTGTCCAAGTTTTTACGAATCTAAAAACACAAACAAAACAAAGTATGTGTGCCAAAGGTGATCAATGAGACAAAAGGTAAAATTACATTTTCTATAAAGCTTTGTTTTCTAGAGAATATATAGTTACTTTTTTTTTACATACTAAAAAAAAATACAAAACCTATTAAAAAATATTATTTATTATGAGTCGACGACGTACACCGAAAAAACGTTTTTTATCGCCTGATCCTTTTTATGAAAGCCGTTTAGTTCATATGATTGTAAATCGCTTAATGAAAAAAGGAAAAAAATCTTTAGCTTATAGAATGTTTTATCAAGCTATGAAACAAATTGGTGAAACAACTCAACAAGATCCTGTTGAGGTAATTGAGCAAGCAGTGAGAAACGCGACACCTTTAGTTGAAGTTAAAGCTCGTCGTGTTGGTGGATCTACTTACCAAGTTCCACTTGAAGTGAATCCAGAACGTGGAACAGCGTTAGGAATTCGTTGGATTTTAACCTCTTGTCGAAGCCGTTCTGGGCGTGATATGGTTACTAAATTAACTAATGAATTTTTAGATGCTTCTAAAAATTTAGGAAATGCAATCCGAAAAAGAGATGAAGTTCATAGAATGGCTGAAGCAAATAAAGCATTTGCTAAATATCGTTTTTAATTTTTTGTTAAATTTTTTTGTTTGCGCCCCTCTGACAAATGGTAAATCAGTATAGGCCAACACACTCCAGTATGTGAGAGCTTTGCTCCATGTTTTCGTATGTCGGCCTGTACAAATTCTATTCTAACAAATTTTAGCAAATCTATGCTTTCAGTCTTTAGCTAAAAGAAAAATTTCCGGAACGGAAATCTATGATTTGTTCCAAAAGTCAAAGTTTTTACAAATTTAAAACTCGGGGCTTCGATGGCCAGCCCCCGCCATCGAGGATCCCCTTTGGGGACCCGGGTCTTCACAAGCCTGTGAAGACTTGGGGCTACACAAACTTTCTTTGAGTTCCAAAGGGGGTCAAGGATATAAGCAAAAATGAAATTATAAAAAAAACTCAGCTTTGTCAAATTCTACTACCACTTAGAAATTATTAATATTGAACTTTAGGAAACATTCTATGTATCCTTATTCTGGCCGAATAAGTTTACTCTACCAAATCGTACATTGGTTACAGATTTGTGACAAGAGCAAAAGGATACACATGAATTTCTAAAAATTACGCAACATCAATGCTTTGTTTTTAAACATTAATTTCCCGATTTCCTTTATTTCCCGTTAGGGAAAATTGGAAAATAAGGGAAATCAATGAAATCAAAATCAAATATTTTTATTTTTTTTTTTATCATTTAGAGAAGGATTTTTTTGATTTATGGCACGCGAAAAATTTGAACGCAAAAAACCACATGTAAATATTGGAACGATTGGTCACGTTGATCACGGAAAAACTACTTTAACAGCAGCTATTACAATGGCTTTAGCTGCTCGTGGTGGTGCAAAAGGAAAAAAATACGATGATATTGACTCGGCTCCTGAAGAAAAAGCACGTGGAATTACTATTAATACTGCACACGTAGAGTATGAAACGAATGCTCGACACTATGCACACGTTGATTGTCCAGGTCATGCTGATTATGTAAAAAACATGATTACTGGTGCTGCCCAAATGGATGGCGCAATTCTTGTTGTTTCTGGTGCTGACGGGCCAATGCCTCAAACAAAAGAACATATCTTATTAGCAAAACAAGTAGGTGTTCCAAATATTGTTGTATTTCTAAACAAAGAAGATCAAGTAGACGATGAAGAATTGTTAGAACTTGTAGAATTAGAAGTTCGTGAAACTTTAGATAATTATGAATTCCCAGGGGATGAAATTCCAATTATTTCTGGTTCAGCGTTATTAGCTTTAGAAGCATTAAGTGAAAACCCAGAAATCAAAGATGGTGAAAATAAATGGGTTGATAAAATTTTTGCTTTAATGGATAACGTAGATAGTTATATCCCGACTCCAGAAAGAGATACAGATAAACCTTTTTTAATGGCAGTTGAAGATGTTTTTTCTATTACCGGTCGAGGAACTGTAGCAACAGGCCGTGTTGAAAGAGGAAGCATCAAAGTTGGAGATCAAGTTGAACTTGTTGGGTTAAGAGAAACTAGAAATACAACTGTTACTGGGTTGGAAATGTTTCAAAAAACTTTAGAAGAAAGTGTGGCTGGTGATAATGTAGGTATTTTACTTCGTGGTATTCAAAAAGCTGATATTGAACGAGGAATGGTTTTAGCTAAACCAGGAACTATTACTCCACACACAAAATTCGAAGCTCAAGTTTATGTTCTTACTAAAGAAGAAGGTGGACGACATACTCCATTTTTTACCGGTTATCGACCACAATTTTATGTTCGTACTACAGACGTAACTGGAAAAATTGAATCATTTCGTGCAGATGATGATAGTCCAACACAAATGGTTATGCCGGGAGATCGAATTAAAATGATTGTTGAACTTATTCAACCTATTGCAATCGAAAAAGGTATGCGATTCGCAATTCGTGAAGGTGGTCGTACTGTGGGAGCTGGGGTTGTTTCATTAATTTTAGAATAATAATTCTAATCTTTAAAGTTGTGTTTTACATTGATTTTTGCTCTGTTAGATCAAAAGCAAGTAAAGCAAGTATTGATAAACATTATCTTCGATAGGACGTAAAAATCGTAGATTTTTACGGTAACTTTTAAGAGAACATTAAATTAAACCTTGTTTATCAAGTTTTCCAACGCTTGGCATGCTTTTGTATGCCAAGCGTTGGAAAACATAGAAAGCAGAAATGAGATTTTTTCTATTTAAACGGTGTTGCAGCAACTATAAAGCTAATGTTACATTCTCGAAAAATCTTTTAAATTAAGTTTAATTTTAACAAACTAGTGGGATAAAAGTTTACGTCAACTCACAATAACATCCTTTTTTGAAAAACTCAAAAAATGTGGTATGTGAACGATTAGTCACGAATTATCACTAGTGAGTAAGCAAAAGTTTTCAAAAAAAAAAATGCCTTTATTGTTTTTTTTCAGTTACGTGAAATTTAAGAAAAAGTCAATTATTTTCTTTTTCCAAGTTTTTCAAAGAATAAAAATTTCATTTTAAAAATTTTATCCTTTTTATGGTGTAACAACACATCAATAAAAATAAAATGATAGTTTGAGCGTTTTTGTTAAAGCCTTTAAACTAAGATTGAATTTTATATCAGTATTTTCAAAAACTTGTTTAAAAAAAAATTATTTTCGAGATTAAATTTTTTTTAACCCCCTCCCCCTTAAAGACACTGTTTTTCACAAGCTTGCCCTTGTCTAAATTTTCACGAGCAACCAAATGTTTGCTTGTGAAAATCAAGGGTTCTAAAGAACCCCTCCGAACAAATCTATGATTTGTTAGCCCTTGTCTTCCCGTCGGTCAGACGGGGAAGGATGAAAACTTGGAAAACTCTATTTCCAGAAAAAAAATAAATAACGAATTTAAAATAAAGTTTTTACTTTTATTTTATTCGGTGTAAAAAAACTATTTTAAATAACAGAGGAATTAAATTGCAATGAAACTGCAACAATTTATTCGTAATATAGAAGCAAAATATTTTAAATCCGATTTACAAAACATTTGTGTAGGTGATACCATTAAAGTTGGTGTTTTAATTCAAGAGGGTGATAAACAAAGAGTTCAGCCTTATGAAGGAACAGTAATTGCTCAACATAAAGCAGGCACTAATACTACTATAACCGTTCGTCGTATTTTTCAGGGTATTGGTGTTGAACGAATTTTCGCTATTCATTCTCCTTGTATTCAAAATATTCAAATTTTAAGAAGTGCTAAAGTACGTAAATCAAAATTATATTATTTAAGAAATCGAATTGGAAAAGGTACTCGATTAAAGAACAAGATAACAAACATTTAAATTTTTAAGTAAAAATTGCTTTCCAAGTTTGTTTAGCGTTGTTTAGCATTGTTTAGCATTGTTCCACAATGCTAAACAATGCTAAACAAACTTGGATTTGTTAACATTTATTAAAGCAGGGTACCAATTACTGGTGCGTTAATAAAAGCACAAATAAAGGTATAAACGAGATTTTAAAAAGTCAATATGATAAATTCTTATGAAACCAAAGACCAACAATACGAATTAATTCGTCGGTATAGTGTTACTGGCTCACGTCGATTTAGTAATTATTGGTGGGCATCCGTTATTTTTTTAGGATCTTCTGGATTTTTATTAACCGGCATTTCAAGTTATTTAAGCCTAAATTTATTACCTTTTATTCATTTTGAAAACATAATTTTTTTTCCACAAGGTTTAGTAATGTGTTTTTACGGTATTTTAGGTTTATTGTTTAGTATTTATTTATGGTTAACGGTTTTTTGGAGTGTAGGTGGCGGTTTTAATGAATTTAATAAAAAAAACGGAACTGTAAGAATATTTAGGTGGGGTTTTCCAGGAAAAAATCGTCGTATTGATTTGTCTTACAATATTAAAGATATAGAATCCATTAAAGTTGAATTAAAAGAAGGTTTAAATCCTAAACGAACAATTTATCTTTGTGTTAAAGGAAAACGTGATATACCCATCACTCGTATCGGTCAACCAATGACTTTGGAAGAGATTGAAAAACAAGCTGCTGAATTAGCGAAATTTTTACAAGTGTCATTAGTATTAGTCGATTAATTAAAATGTGTTACACTTTGGCCCTTGATCTTTTTTGACACACAAACAAAGTTTGTCAAAGTTTGTGTAGCCCCAAGTATTCACAGGCTTGTGAAGACCAGGGTCCCCAAAGGGGATCCTCGATGGCCGGGGCTGGCCATCGAGTTTTCATAGGCTTGTGAAAACTTGGACAAAATATACCATTCGGTAGAGCAGAACAATAGTGTCACAAAAACTGAAAAAAAAACAACATTTTTTATTTCTTACAAAATTTATAAAAACCAACCTTTTATGGATTTTTTCATTGTCGCGAATTATGAAGATTAATTTAACTAAGTTGACTTATATTGATCTTTTAAGTGGAAAAAAAACGTAACAAGTTGAGAGTTATATAATTTTTACTTTCATTACAATTAAACACGCTAAAAGGCGTTCAAAGGTTAAGAATTAAGTTATTTTTTTTATGTCTAGAGGTAGTCTATTCTAGTAAAAGCAAAGGTTGGATGCTAACTACCAGACTAAAAGACTAAAATACTAAATTGTCATCAAAAACACCAAACAAATAAAATCAAACATCATTTTTATCCTTACCCGTCTGACCGGCGGGAGGACAAGGGTCACTTTTATTAAATTTGATTAATTCAATAATAAAAAAAATTTTTAAAAGGTTTTTGATGTTTAGCTCAAAAGGAAGTCTCCAAAATTAAGTTTTGCTTTATTAAAAATGCAAATAAAGAAAAATTAAACAAAAAAAATATTATAAAATAAAAATTATGGCAGTTGAAAAAACATCTTTAATACCACGTTCGATTCTAAGAACCTTTGAAAGATTTCGACAACAACTTGTTCCAGAATCTGAAAAGATAGTTATTCAAGAATTCTTGATTTCTCGTTATCAAGTTTTAGTTTCTGTGAGATGTTTGTTGAGTTTAATATGTTTACCATTATTAGTAAATTATTTAACAAAAAATTTTTTGTTAACACCTTTAACTGAATATTTTTGGAATACACATCAAAATGAAATTTTTTTAAATTCTTATCAACAAAACCGCGCTTTTATTCAAATGCAAGATTTTGAAGAAAAACTTTATTTTGAATCATTAATTGATTTTTGTTCTAATTGCAGAGAAAATAAATTCCCAGAAGAGTCTTGTTTTCCAGGCCCTCGATGGCCAGGACTGGCCAATAAAGCCCTTCTGACAAATCTACCATCTGAAAGGCCTACCACACATGCGTTTTGGCTGACTAAGGAAGCCGAGCAGCAAACATACGTAATGTTTCAAAACAATAATAAAAACAACATTACAGTTTCAGCAGTTTCTCCGGAAACAACTAATTTTTCGTTTGGCAAATACAAGTTTCCAGAGGCTTCTAAAAGCCAGGGTCCCCTAAAGGACTCTCACTTGAGTTCTTACCCGAAAAGGGTATGGCTTGTAAAGCCGAAGGGATCTCTAAATCTCCAAAACAATAATTTGAAATTAATGAGCAATATCTCAACTAATTTTGTCTCTGATAAGATCAATACAAATGTTTTAGCTAAAGCCTCAAACTCTAGTGAGAGTTTTTCAATCAACGAACAACTAGTCACTAAAACCTCTAATTGTGGATTTTTTGATAATAAAAATTATTTAGTAGAAAAATTTCAACAAAAAACATTACAATTAGCTTTTGATTATAATCAACAAAGTATTCAAGCTATTACTCACGTTTTAGGAGACTTGATAACTTTTATAACGATAAATTTATTAGTTATATGGATGAAACCACAAATTATTATATTGAAATCATTTTTAGCTGAATCGATTTATAGTCTTAGTGATACAACAAAATCATTTCTTTTAATACTACTTACAGATTTACTTGTGGGATTTCACTCCCCAAAAGGTTGGGAAGTTTTTATTGAGGTTTTATTACGGCATTTTGGATTTCCAGAAAATCAAAATTTTATTTTTCTATTTGTAGGAACATTTCCTGTATTTCTTGATACAGTATTTAAATATTGGATTTTTAGACAATTAAATAAAATTTCACCATCAACTGTAGCAACTTATCACAATATGATTGAATAAGCAAAACGTAGTTTTGCTCACCTTTTGCTCGAATCTTTCGACTTTACAAGCCTCGAACTGTAACATGGAGCAAAACAGAACAAAACAAAGTTTTGTTCTGTTTTGCTCCATGTTACAGTTTGAGGCTTTAGCCGAAGGTGTGAAAGGTAGTGTGTTAAAGGACTCTCAGAACATAAACTTTTGCTCCATCTTACAGTTCGAGGCTTGTAAAGCCGTAGGATTTTTTTATTTTGGTGTTGTCCGAAAATCACAAGACAAATTAAAATCCTTGTTTATGTTTACTGAACATAAACAGGTGCAACATTGTGAAATAACAAAAACAAAGTTAGAGCAAAACATAACAGGATGTAATCCCGTTCAGTTTTGCTACCTTCAAACAATGCTCGCATTGTGTAGAAGCGAAGCTTCTAACACACCAGTTACACAAAAGACCTGTCTTAACAAAATTTATGACAAAAACTTTACAAAAACAAAGTTGGGCAAAGCTCGCAAAGCTCGCAAAAATGTAATTTTTGCTACGTTACGTTTTTGTTATCACAATAAGATGGGTTAAACAGAAACTTTGTTTAAGATGGGTTCAAGAGACCATTGAAAAAAGTTTGAATATGTATGTATAGATCAAACATTAATATTAATTTTAAAAAAATGAAAAAATTAAAATTTTTTTATTTCTATGATATAATTATTTCTAATTTAAACTATTAAAAAAAAGAAAGAAAGTAAACAAAAATTTTATTTATATTTTTAAAATATATGGGATTACCTTGGTATCGTGTTCACACGGTTGTATTAAATGATCCAGGTCGACTAATTTCTGTTCACCTAATGCATACTTCACTTGTATCTGGTTGGGCTGGATCTATGGCTTTCTATGAATTAGCAGTTTTTGATCCATCTGATCCAGTATTAAATCCAATGTGGCGTCAAGGAATGTTTGTTCTTCCTTTCATGACTCGTTTAGGGATTAGTCAATCTTGGGGTGGTTGGACTATTAGTGGAGAAACTGCAAATAATCCAGGTATTTGGAGTTATGAAGGTGTTGCAGCTGCACATATTGTATTGTCAGGACTTTTATTTGGTGCTGCGATTTGGCATTGGGTTTACTGGGATCTTGAATTATTTCGTGATCCACGAACAGGAAATCCTGTGTTAGATCTTCCTAAAATTTTTGGTATTCACCTTTTCCTTTCTGGTTTATTGTGTTTTGGTTTTGGAGCTTTCCACGTTACTGGTTTATTTGGACCAGGTATTTGGGTTTCAGATCCTTATGGTATTACAGGAAGTGTTCAACCTGTTGCACCTGCTTGGGGCGCTGATGGTTTTGATCCATATAATCCAGGTGGTATTGCCTCTCATCACATTGCGGCTGGTATTCTAGGTGTTTTAGCAGGTCTTTTCCATCTTTGTGTACGTCCACCACAACGTTTATATAACGGTTTACGTATGGGTAATATTGAAACAGTGTTATCTAGTAGTATTGCGGCTGTTTTTTGGGCTGCTTTTGTGGTTGCGGGAACAATGTGGTATGGTTCAGCTGCAACACCAATTGAACTTTTCGGTCCAACTCGTTATCAATGGGATTTAGGTTATTTTCAACAAGAAATTGAAAAACGAGTTCAATCAAGTTTAGGTGAAGGAAAATCTCTTTCTCAAGCTTGGTCAGAAATTCCCGAAAAACTTGCATTTTATGATTATATTGGAAATAACCCAGCAAAAGGTGGTTTATTTCGTGCTGGTGCTATGAATAGTGGTGATGGGATTGCTGTTGGTTGGTTAGGTCATGCAGTTTTTAAAGATAAAAATGGCAATGAGTTATTTGTACGTCGTATGCCAACTTTCTTTGAAACTTTCCCTGTTATTTTACTAGACAAAGATGGCGTAGTTCGAGCAGATGTACCTTTCCGTAGAGCTGAATCAAAATATAGTATTGAACAAGTAGGTGTTTCTGTAACGTTCTATGGTGGAGAGTTAGATGGAGTAACTTTTAGCGACCCTGCTACAGTTAAAAAATACGCACGAAGAGCACAATTAGGTGAAATTTTTGAATTTGATCGTGCAACTCTTCAATCTGATGGTGTTTTTAGAAGCAGTACTCGTGGTTGGTTTACTTTTGGGCATTTATCTTTTGGATTATTATTCTTCTTTGGTCATATTTGGCACGGTGCAAGAACTATTTTCCGAGATGTATTTGCAGGTATTGATGTTGATTTAGATGAACAAGTTGAATTTGGTGCATACCAAAAACTTGGAGATCTTTCAACTCGACGTCAATCAGTTTAACTTTTGGCCAGTGTTTCCAATATTTCAAAAAAAAACATGGATTTCCCTGGGACTCTGGTTTTTACGTTGGTAAAAACTTGAAAAACACGTGCTTGTTTTGTTAAACCAAAAACTTAAAAACGGGTTTTAAACTACCTTTCATTCCTCGAACAAATCTGAGATTTGTTCGAGATTTGTTACAAGAGCAAAAATTTGACACAGTCAAGTTCGTACCCTAAAGGGTATAACTTTAATCAACGGGTTTTTACTTGAGCGTCACACTTCTAGCACACTGCGTGTGTTTGAATTATAAGTAGTTTAATAAAGTAAGGTCATTTACTCGTTTTTTGGTTGTATACTATTTGATTTTCAATTCTATTTTTGAAAAACAAAAATTTAAATAAATTATATTTATTTAGATGTTTGCTTGACGTCCTCTTTTGTCCTCGTGTCCCTCTGACAAATCGAGGATTTGTAAGTCCTACCATAAATGTTTAGCAAAAAAATTTATGCTATGACTGGCCTGTACAAATCTACGCTTTCACACACTTCCTTGTGTCAGAAGGGCAAATTTTGAAGATACACTGAGAAAAAAATTTTTGAAAAAAACTTTTTGCTATGTGTGTCTGAAAATCTACGATTTCTCACAAATTTGAGCATTGTTAAGAGTTGTTTCACACTGTTTTCAATGCTAAAGAAAATCGAGGCTTGTAGATTTTGTCTATAATTTTTGTTTTCCTTGTTTTGGCACAATTAACACGCTTGTTTTATTTGTAACCAAAACTGAGAAACTTTCTCGAAAACCTTGGTTTCCGCAAGCTTAGCGAACACTTTGATTGTGCTCAAGATGTTCACTTCGGCTCTTGTGCTACTCGCCAAAGTAAGGATGATCCCCTTTGGCACACAAACAAAGACACAAACAAAGTTTGTGTAGCCCCAAGTCTTCACAGGCTTGTGAAGACCAGGGTCCCCAAAGGGGATAGCCTTGGTTTTCATCCTTCCCCGTCTGACCGGCGGGAAGACAAGGGCTAACAAATCATAGATTTGTTCGGAGGGGTTCTTTAGAACCCTTGATTTTCACAAGCAAACATTTGCTTGCTCGTGAAAATTTAGACAAGGGCAAGCTTGTGAAAACTTTGAAACCTTAGACAAGAGCAAAAACAAAAAATTAAAAATTGCATTTTTAATGCAAAGTTAAAAAGTATGCAAGCAAAAAACTAAGAGTATATAAAAAGAAATTTTAAATTATCTAAAGAAATTTTTTTTTGAAAAAAAAAACGAATCAGTATATGTAAACTGATTGAACAAAAATTAAAAACCCTTTTTTTTTGTAAAACCGTTCATTTAATAAAAAAAAATATTAAAAATATTTTTAAATGGTAATAGAAAAAAGGGGTAATTAAAGTAATTTTTCTTTTTTTATGGAAGCTTTAGTTTATACTTTTTTATTAGTAGGTACTTTAGGGATTATCTTTTTTGCTATTTTCTTTAGAGAACCACCTCGTATTGTGAAATAAAATTATTCGAATTGTTTTAAATAATGTCTTTTAATCACATTGTGATTAAAAGACATTAATTTTGATTGTTGTGCTTGTTTTAGTTTCGATGTCTAAATCTAACATTGTAAAACAATGCTCGAAATGTGGGTATCACTAATAAAATTAAATTTTATTTTTTTTTAATTCAATGTTATATTGCGAAAGCAAAATAAAAAAGTTAAATTTTTATAAATATATCGTGTGCATTTTTTTTTCATAAACTTCTAAAATATGAAAATTTAAATCAAAAGTGAACTCATTTCTAGCCTATCTGGGTAAAATAAAGTCTACTTTCTCAGTAAAAAACTCAAATAATTTGTTTTGGAGTTAGTTTGGTTAAATTTTAAATTGATAAAAACGGAAACCTGAAAAAACTTTAAATTTTTAATATTAAAAATTTAAATTAAATAGCTCTTGTTTTGTTCCGTTAACCCGAAGGGGATCGTTAATAATTTTTTCACTTTAATTTTATTATTATGGTTTAAACTGCAAATTTTTATTCTTGTAAAATCGAAAATTAAATAAAATTGTTTGTTTTTATACCTTCATGTTTTGCTTGTTCAAAAGAACCTGTCAAAAACTGTTAAAACATATTAAGAATCTTGGTTTTCATCTTTATAAATCTACCATTTGTTACAGTAGAGTTTCTCGAACCAGAAATTTTGGTTTTCACTTTTGTGAAAACTTCGACTTACACAATATTTATTTTATTCGAAAATTTTTTATTATTTTAACAATTTTAAAAACCTAAGTATTCAACTAAAAATTCAAATAAAACGGTTTTTAATTTTAAATTGTACGCAAAGTTATCGGTTCTATTTACCCTGTCCGGGTAGGGGTTCTTTAGAACCCTTGGTTTTCACGTAGGTGAAAACTTAGACAAGGGCAATTGAAATAAAATTGTATAATTTAAAAAACTTGAGTTAGTTGCTTTTTATCAAAACTATTAAATATATAAAACAAACACAAAAAAAACTTAAGTCGCGTTTCAAATTTTGAATCAAACAAGATTTGATTCAAAATTATTTTTGTTTTTCTCAAAAAAGTAATTTCTACTCACTAAAAATTGGCATTAATTCTTTAATCTTCGTGTTCTTCGAAAGGATCTCGAAGTTGTTTAGAAGGTGGTCCGAAACCAACATAAATAGAATAGCCAGTAATGCTTAATAAAAGACACCATAAAAATATAGTAAAGAAAAATGCAGGACTTTCCATAACTTTTTATAATTAAAAATTCTTTAATACTATGAACTTTTGATTTCACCCAAACAAGTTTTGATTGAAAACAAATGATTTTTAATACTTAAAAAACGTAGCAAATTAGATTAACATTAATTAAAGTAAAAAAATAAAAAAAATTGTTTCTATATTTTATGATATTACAGAAAGTAAAAAAAATCTAAAAAAATTTTTTAAAACAATTTATGGCAACAGCAACTAGTTCTAAAATTAAACCTGATGATACTAGTAAAGTAACTGCATTAGGGACTTTATTAAAACCTTTAAACTCTGAATACGGTAAAGTAGCTCCGGGTTGGGGTACTACTGTTCTTATGGCAGTATTTATGGCACTTTTTGCAGTATTTTTAGTTATTATTTTAGAAATTTATAATAGTTCAGTTCTTCTAGATGAAATTAAACCAGTTTTCTAAAAAAATTTACTAAATTTTTCTCTTGTTTTTGTTTTTTTTTATTTAATTTAAAACAAAAATTTTATCCTTACCTTTCCTACCCTGAAAAGGTAGGGGTTCTTTAGAACCCTTTATTGCCTTAAAAAAAAATAAGAGTCCCAAAAGGCTCCTTGGTTTTCAGAATTGTGAAAATTTAGACAAGGCTCATGCGAAGTAAAAAAAAATTTTTTTTCAAAATGTAATTCAAAATTTTTAGTATTCTAAAACTTTGAATTCTCCTCTCGCCCTGCTCTACCAAATCTGCCCTTGTCTAAGTTTTCACGTCTAAGTTTTCACGAGCAAACAAATGTTTGCTTGTGAAAACCAAGGGTTCTAAAGAACCCCTACGAACAAATCTATGATTTGTTAAGACAGGGTAAGGAGTCCATAAATTTGTAATTTTGTTCTCAATTTTCCACAAGAGCACGGGTAGCACTCATTGCACTTTTAAATATCAGCCTAAAAGTGAGATTTTAATAAAGTCGTAATCATCACCGATTATGGTATTATAATAGTAAGGTGCTTTTGACGAAAAAAATATAAAATTATCGTGTGGTAAAAAAATGTTACTTTTAAATCACACAAAAAAAAAGATATGAATCTAATTTTTTACGTATGCTCTTGTCTAAGTTTTCAACAACGTGGAAACCAAGGTTTCTCTCTAAAGTAGAGAAACCCTATTTGGATAGGGTAAAGATAAAACCAGGTTTTAAAGTAAACTTTCCCCCCTCCGTCCTCTCTGTCTTGTCGTACTCTAGTATCTTTTTGTGTGTTTGGCGAACAATGTGGGCAGGGTCAGGATTACTTTAAAATAAAGAAAAAAAGTTTTTAAAGGAAACAATTATTGACTATGTTTATCATGACTGAATATTTGAGCAATCCTTTTGCAAATAGTGTTTCAAACCCGTTATTTGATATTTCAGAAGTTGCAGTTGGACAACATTTATATTGGCAAATTGGCGATTATCAAGTACATGGACAAGTTCTAATTACTTCGTGGATAGTTCTTGGAATTATTGCTATATTATCATTATTAGGTAATAGCAATTTAAAAAAAGTTCCTGAAGGTGTACAAAACTTAACGGAATATATTACAGAATTTATTCGTGATTTAGCAAAAACGCAAATTGGCGAAGAAGAGTATTTAACTTGGGTGCCTTTTTTAGGAACTATTTTTCTTTTCATTTTTGTTTCAAATTGGTCAGGAGCTCTTGTTCCGTGGAGATTAATTGAACTACCAAGTGGTGAATTAGCAGCACCAACAAATGATATTAATACAACGGTTGCGTTAGCTTTGTTAACATCCATTGCATATTTTTATGCAGGGTTAAGAAAAAAAGGCTTTGCCTACTTTAAACGTTACGTTCAACCAGCTGCATTTTTATTACCAATCAACGTCCTTGAAGATTTTACAAAACCATTATCTTTAAGTTTTCGACTTTTTGGAAATATTTTAGCAGACGAATTAGTTGTAGGTGTTTTAATCGCTTTAGTACCTCTTGTTATTCCAATTCCACTTATGCTTTTAGGTTTATTTACAAGTGCAATTCAAGCGCTTGTGTTTGCGACACTGGCAGGTGCTTATATTGGTGAATCTCTTGAAGGTCACTAAAGATCAAAGTTTTCATATTCACCTTTAACTTACTTGTCACCAATTGTACATTGTGTACATTGTAAATGTAACAAAACAAAAGTTCTCACTTGAGTTGTTACCCGAAAAGGGTATGACTTTAGCCGAAAAATATTTAAAGAACACATACTTCTAATAAATCTACTAGTTATTTGTGACATTGTTCAATATTCTTGGACGTATTATAGTTCTAAGTTTCCGTATTAGCGCTTATTTTACTTGGACAAAGCAAGGATGAAAATATTTTGCAAGTATTGTAAATTTGAATCCGTTTATTTTGGTTAAATATTTTACAAATTGCAACTTCCATTTTTATTTGGAAGTCTCAAAATACAAGTATGTTTTTGTTGTTTTGTGTTGAAAATGTTTGGTAAAAAAAAATTTTTGAAAATTCAATCACAAAAACGCAAAGCTTTATTCCTTTTTGTGTGAAAGTTTTTACCTTTTGACTCTTTGAAAAATCTCGGATTTAATAAAGTAAGACAAGAGCACTTGTAAAAATTTTTGAGTTTTCGAAAGTTTCGAAAATGCCAATTTAATTATAGTTTTTAATTTTGACTTTAGCCTTTTTAGTTTTAGAAAGTGCACAAAAGAAAAAATTAAGCAGTTATAAATAAAAAAAAAAGAATTCTTGTTAAAAATCAAAAATTCCCCTGAGATCGTTTTGGTTTCTTAAAAGAAATCAAGAACTCGTTATTAATTTTTTTCTAAAATTAGGTTTTATATTAAACAAGTTTTCTAAAAAAGAAACAACATTATTTTAGAAAAAAATTAACGAGTTATTGTAGTTTTGGTTGTTAATTTTTAATTTTCAATAATAAAATTGGAGGAAATCGTCATGAATCCACTTGTTGCTGCTACATCTGTTATTGCTGCTGGTTTAGCTGTAGGACTTGCTGCTATTGGTCCTGGTATTGGGCAAGGTACTGCTGCTGGTTATGCTGTTGAAGGTATTGCAAGACAACCTGAAGCTGAAGGAAAAATCCGTGGAGCTTTATTATTAAGTTTCGCGTTCATGGAATCTTTAACAATTTATGGTCTAGTTGTAGCATTAGCTTTACTTTTTGCAAACCCATTTGCTTAGTTTTTAATGTAGATATTTTTTAAGTCTTTTTTGTTGGTTTTGTTTGTTTTTTCGGTAAAAATAAAATAAACAAAATGAGTAAAGTAGTGAAAATAAAAACTTTAAATATTAACTTTTGCCTTACTCTACCAAATCAAAGATCCCCTTTGGCACACAAACAAAGTTTGTGTAGCCCTGGTCTTCACAAGCCTGTGAAGACTTGGATTTCACAAAAAGTAAAGGTAAAAAATTTTCAAATTCTACTTTTGTAGGTTTTTTGAAAATAAAAAAAAATTTTATTTAAACTACTCTACTTTTAGCCTGCTTTTTTTCGTTTTCCGAAAATTCTTTTAGCTCAAATAAGTGCGTAAAACATAGGTGTGTTTGGTTGTTATTGTTCAGATAACGTGTAGACCACTCAACTCTAAGTTTTCACGTTCGTCCTTGTCTAAGTTTTCACGAGCAAACAAATGTTTGCTTGTGAAAACCAAGGGTTCTAAAGAACCCCTACGAACAAATCTATGATTTGTTAAGACAGGGGAAGGAGACAGGGTAAGGGTGAAAACTTAGACAAAGACAAATCTAAGATTTCTCATAACAGCAAACGTGCTATACGTGTTATCGAAGAATCCCTATCCTGCCCTTGTCCTCTCGTCGGTCAGACGGGTAAGGATCCTATAATATTGATTAACAATGTTAGAACAAAAATAAGTTCGTGAAAACTTATAATCATAAGAGCAAGGCATAATAAGACAATAAAAGTCAAACAGCTAATCTATAAACAAAAAACAAAGCGGAGAGTTTTATGAGTCTTTTATCGGTTTTTGCCCATCTCCCGTTAGGGGAAGGTTTTGGGTTTAATACTAATATTTTAGAAACAAATATCATCAATTTATCAGTAGTTATTGGCGTTGTTGTTTCTTTTGGAGGCGATGCTCTGCGTTCTTTATTAGAAAATCGTAAACAAACTATTTTAAATAATCTTCGAGAAGCTGATCAAAGAGCCAATGAAGCTCAAGAAAAATTATCTCAAGCACGTACTCAATTAGAATTTGCTGAAAAAAAGGCTATTGATATTCGTCAACAAGGTAAAATTACAGCAGAACAAGAAAAAAAACAAAGTATTCGTCAAACTCAAGAAGATATTACACGCTTAGAAGAAGTTAAACAAGAAACTCTTCAATTACAACAACAAAAAGCAATTAATCAAGTTTCTCAACAAGTTGTTTCTTTGGCATTATCACAAGCAAGAGAAAAATTAACTAAACGTTTAAACGCGCCATTACACGCTTCTGTAAACAATTTTAATATTGTGCTTTTTACAAATTATAAATCTAGATAATTTGTGTTTTCGAATTTTTTCTAAGTTTTCAAGAGTAAACACTTGGTTGCTTACGCTCTTTTCATACTCAGACAAAATAAAGAAAAACCACTTTTAAGTAAAACGTGACCCTTGTCCTCCCGTCGGTCAGACGGGTAAGGATAAAAAGAAGTTGGTGCTTGATTTTTGTTGTTTAATGGTTTCTCGTCATATTGTTCGGTTGTTTTGTCTCTCGAGGCCCGAATTTGGTCATCGAAACCCTGATTGAACAAATCAAATATATGAAAAATTTTCGATTTCATAAGCTTTCACACACACAAATACAAGTTATAGGTTTGTCGTGTCAGCAAGCTAGATTTGTAAAATGAGCAAGATTCTATCTAAAAGGTAGAACATATAGGATACGCAACCGTTAAACCTTGTGAGCAGTAACCTCTAGCATAATACACCTTAGTGTGTTACCTGGCAAATTTATGCCTTAAAAAAAAGGTAAATTTCCGGAACAAATCATAGATTTCTCGTGAGAGAAATTATTCTTTTCCAAGGTTTTTACATTCGTAAAAACCAGGATTGCACAAACTTTGTTTGTGCGACAAAAGAGATCTTCGAAAATCATAGATTTGTTAAAGCAATCTAAGATTTGTGAGATCTTGTTAGCAAAAAAAATTTATTTTTTTTGCTAACAAAAGGAAGGCTTAAACTTTCATTTAAAATTTTAATAGTCCTGACTTTTTTAATAAGTAATTGTAGGGAGTCTATTTACAGATGGTTAAAATTAGACCTGATGAAATTAGCAGCATTATTCGCCAGCAGATTGAACAGTATAATCAAGAAGTAAAAGTAGTAAATGTAGGAACAGTATTCCAAGTAGGGGATGGTATCGCAAGAATTTATGGACTTGAAAAAGTTATGGCCGGGGAACTGGTAGAATTTGAAGACGGTACTATAGGAATTGCACTTAACCTTGAATCAAAAAACGTTGGTGCCGTTTTAATGGGTGAAGGTTTATCAATTCAAGAGGGAAGTTCTGTTCGTGCAACTGGAAAAATTGCACAAATCCCGGTGGGTGATGGTTATTTAGGAAGAGTAGTTAACTCTTTAGCTCGGCCAATTGACGGGAAAGGTGAAATCTCTACAACAGAAACTCGATTAATCGAATCAGGTGCACCTGGTATTATTTCTCGTCGATCTGTTTATGAACCACTTCAAACAGGACTTATATCTGTTGATTCAATGATTCCTATTGGTCGCGGGCAGCGCGAATTAATTATTGGAGATCGTCAAACCGGAAAAACTGCAGTTGCTGTTGATACTATTTTAAACCAAAAAGGTAAAGATGTAATTTGTGTTTATGTAGCTATCGGACAAAAAGCTTCGTCTATTGCTCAAGTTGTAAATACATTGCAAGAACGTAATGCTTTAGATTATACAATTATTGTTGCTGCTACAGCAGATAATCCGGCGACTTTACAATATCTTGCACCATATACTGGTGCTGCTCTTGCTGAATATTTTATGTACAAAGGTCGTCATACTCTTGTAATTTATGATGATTTATCTAAGCAAGCGCAAGCTTACCGTGAAATGTCATTATTATTACGACGTCCTCCAGGTCGTGAAGCTTATCCAGGTGATGTTTTCTATCTACATTCACGTCTACTTGAACGAGCAGCAAAATTAAGTGATAAATTAGGTGGTGGAAGTATGACAGCACTTCCTATTGTTGAAACACAAGAAGGGGATGTTTCGGCTTATATTCCAACTAATGTAATTTCAATTACAGATGGTCAAATCTTTTTATCAGCAGATATTTTTAATGCAGGGATTCGTCCAGCTATTAATGTAGGTATTTCGGTATCACGAGTAGGTTCTGCAGCTCAACCAAAAGCAATGAAACAAGTTGCTGGAAAATTAAAATTAGAATTAGCTCAATTTGCTGAACTTGAAGCTTTTTCTCAGTTTGCTTCGGATTTAGATCAAGCAACACAAAATCAGTTAGCCCGCGGTCAACGTTTACGTGAATTACTAAAACAACCACAAGCTTCTCCGCTTTCGGTAGAAGACCAAGTTGCGAGTATTTATGCCGGAACTAACGGTTATTTAGATAAAATTGAAGTAGATCAAGTTCGTGCCTTTTTAGCTGGTTTACGCCAATATTTAGGAACAAATAAACCAAAATATGGTGAAATTATTCAGTCTACAAAAACGTTTACTCCGGAAGCTGAAACTCTTTTAAAAGAAGCAATTCAAGAATATACTGAAGAATTTCTAGCAACTAAAAAATAAATAAATGGTAGACTTAGTGGAGCGTAACAAAAAATTTCATTTTTTTGTTGTAAATTCCATTTTTTGCTACGCTCGAACATCAACTTTGTTGGTGTTCGAGTTTTGCTCTAATTTCATAAAATAAGCAGTCGACCATTCAAAAATCAAATGGTATGCTAGGTTAAATGGTAATTTCCGGGAACTAAAAAGAAGTTCCCATTTAAACCGCTACATAGGACTGCTAACTTTCATGAAAGTTAGCAGTCTACCACTTTAAAGCCGATAACAAAACCATAATAAGTAATTTATTTAAAGATGAACACCTAATAAAATTTTAATTTATAGTTTTGTAAAAACTATCTTCTACAAAAACCAAAAAAATATTGATTAAAAATTATTAAAGTTGATGGTTATTTATTTGTTTGGTTGCGTATAGAAGGTAATTACATACCTGCGGGAACACACATCCAATATATACTATGGTTAATAGAAAATTTTAGTCGAGTCCTATCTATTGGTGATTGAACTTGTGCAACCGTGCAAAGTCAACCGTGCAAAGTGGAATCGTTGAAACTCGAACACGGTATCACCAAGGTGTAGCACAAGCAAATAAAAAAAAATGCAGTTATTGCAAAAACACAAAAGAGGTCCTCAAAAAAAAATTTATTTTCAGTGGATCCTTACCCTGTCCGGGTAGGACAAGGGCAAGATTTAGCTTCATCGGGCATAATTAATGAATAGGGACTGGGTGAATCACTTCAAATTGTCGAAAGAGAGCCGAGATTTGAGATTTAAATTATATGTGGTATACCAAATCTATCATAAAATAGACAAAACAAAGTTTATTAGTTTATACTTCTTAATATCCTTTTGTCTTTTTTTTTTTACAAAAAAAAATACGCACCAACTTGAAAAGTAACGGTTCAATTTATTACTAATTTTTAATTTCTATCTTCAGCATTTTTGATGCTAAAAGAAGTTTTAAACACAGGGAAGGGCTTTCAAAGGACTTTCAGTAGAGTTTTAGCTTTAGCCGAAGGAGAAGTGACCGAGTGGCCGATGGTAACGCATTGCTAATGCGTCGTACAGGAAACTGTACCGAGGGTTCGAATCCCTCCTTCTCCGTAGATTTTTTTATTTAATTTGAAAATAAATTTTTTTTTATTGACCCCCCGACCTCTGCGACAGAATAAGGATGAAAAGAATTTGAATTTATTCGATCTTTGGTTTATTCGCATAGGCTATACCTATACCACACGTATATACGGTAAGGCGCTGTTTATTTAATTTTTGTTGTATTATAGCGTTCCCTTTGTGTCTCTTCCATCTTTTCAGTTAAAGTGCAAGTCATAGCATACAACTTGTCTTTAATTTTTAAAAACGTGAATTTTAAAAAACGTGTAATTTTTTTTAAGTAGTGCAAGAGTATATTAAAGCTGTGTTCATGCTTATCTGGTAAAAAAAACACAAGCTGTTTTAGGTTACACGTTTTAACACAATTTCGTGTTTATTTTTGTCCTGCTTAGACAACAATAAGGGTCAAGTTTTATTTTGATAAAACACCCTGAACATGATTTGTTCGGGGTGCTATAGTCCTACCCTAATGTCAAATCTACGATTTGTAAGGGTAGGCGGGCTAATAATATGCATTTAAATTTGCTTAAAATAATCCCAAAGTTAAAGAAATATCAATGGGTAAAGTTGCACCAATCCCTAGCCAAATAGCTACAACAGTTCCTACTAAGAAAACTGTACTTGCAACTGGTCGGCGAAATGGGTTTTGAAATTTGTTAATATTTTCAATAAATGGTACTGTTATAAGTCCTGCTGGTACTGCAGCCATCAGAACAACACCTAATAATTTATTTGGTACAGTACGTAAAAGTTGGAAAACAGGATAAAAATACCATTCAGGTAAAATTTCTAATGGAGTAGCAAACGGATTTGCTGGTTCACCAATTGCTGCTGGATCTAAAACACCTAATCCAATAACACATGCAAAAGTTCCTAAAATAACTACCGGAAATATATATAGTAAATCATTTGGCCATGCAGGTTCACCGTAATAATTGTGACCCATTCCTTTAGCTAATTTTGCTCTTAAAACAGGATCCGATAAATCTGGTTTTTTCGTAACTGCCATAAAAAAGTCTCCTTAATTTTTTGAAAGATGAGCAAAAAAAATAAATTTTTTTTGCTAAAGCTTTACGATCCCTTACGGGTATTTATAAAGGCTTATTTTGTAAAAAAGTTGTAAAATTCTACTTAACACGTTTTACCGTGTTACAACGTTTTTTTTTCAATGCTTTCACGGATTGTTCGTGAAAGATTTATTTGTTCTCGCAAATCAATGCTTTTGGGGAAAAATTAGTTCCTTTGATTAAAACTACAGCCCCCTCTAGCTTTTGGCTTGCTACAACAAATTGTAGATTTGTGCAAGTTTTTACGAATGTAAAAACTAGGTACAACCAATCCAAGTTTTCACTTTAATACATTAAAAGTGAAAACAAGGGTCCCCGAAGGGGATCTTCGATTTGTTAGACAAACTTTTGAGCAAAAACTTTGTTTTTGCTCCGTGTGACAAGTTTAAAGCGGTCCTGAAATACCTTGCTTACGAATCATTAAAAAGTGCATAAGCATAAAAACAGCTGTCAATAGAGGCAATACAAATGTATGAAGACTGTAGAATCGAGTTAATGTTGATTGCCCTACACCAACACCTCCACGTAAAAGCTCTACAAGACCTGGACCAATTACAGGAATTGCGTCAGGTACACCAGTTACAATTTTTACAGCCCAATAACCAACTTGATCCCATGGTAATGAATAACCAGTTACCCCAAAAGACACAGTACATACTGCCATAATTACTCCAGTTACCCATGTTAATTCACGTGGTTTTTTAAACCCACCAGTTAAATAAACACGAAAAACGTGTAAAACCATCATAAGTACCATCATACTTGCTGACCATCGATGGATTGAACGAATTAACCAACCAAAATTTACATCTGTCATTATGTATTGAACAGAAGCAAAAGCTTCTGCTACCGTTGGACGATAATAAAATGTCATAGCAAAACCAGTAGCAACCTGTACAAGGAATAATGTGAAAGTAATACCACCTAAACAATAAAAAATATTTACATGTGGTGGTACATATTTACTTGATATATCATCTGCAATAGCTTGGATTTCAAGACGTTCTTCAAACCAATCATAAACTTTGCTCATATTTGAGAGCTCCTAATAATAAAAAACCGCAATTAGGCTTAGACTTTTTTTTTATGGATAATTTCTAGAAATTAATAAACAATTTTATAATTTATTTTATCACTTATATTGTTTTTTCGCGAGAGTAATTTTTTATTTTTGAATTTAGTTTTTTATAACAAATTAACATTTATCTTTTAAATATGGTTTTATTCACACCTACTCGATAAGCAAATAAAAGCATTTATTTGCGTAACAACAAGACTTGCTTTTGGCATGCTCGGAAGAGCTGAAGGTGCTAAAATTGTTTTTCTAAAAAATTTCGATCTAACTGTTTAATATCTTTTACTTGACCAATTAAATTTCGTTTTTGCGTATTTTCCAATTATGCAAAAGGTTTAAATTTTACTTTTCTTTGACTCTCAGGACCTCGTGCAATACTTAGCCAAAGTTTTTTATGTTTATCTGGGGTGAGAAAATCTACTCTTTTTAAAGACAAAGGAGATAAATTGTAAGCGCGCATTCCGCGTTTTAATTCATATAACGTGCACCGTACGATAACATTTTTACTTGAAGGTTGAAAACTTAACATTCCATAAGTTGGTTTATTAAAACCAAATACAATAAAAACCGAGATTATTATTAAAAAAAAAAGTTTTTTTACTTTCATTGTTTTTTTTTTATTTAATTTTTTTAGAATTTACTTGTTTTTGAAGATGTAAAAAAAATCGAAGATATTCAGCTTGTTTTTGAATTTCAGTAACATAAATTCTAAGTGTTTTAGTGAAATAAATTTGTTTTTGAAGATTTTTGGTAATTTGTTCATTATCTTTTTTTGATAATTTTATTAATTCATTATATTGTTCTTGTAATTGATTTAGTATGTTTTCAATTTTAATATATTTGTAAAAATCTTTAATCATAATGTTGAAAAAAGCTGAAAAAATTGGATTTTGTGTATTTTCGCAAATTTCAATTTCTTTTAATTCTCCTTCTTTAACAGCAAAAAGCCAATCATCAAAATTAAAATTTTCAATTTCTGTAATAGGATCAATCATAAAATTAAAAATTATAAATGTGTGTTAATAAAAAAATAAAAATGTGTTTAATTACTAAATTAATAATAATCAAAATATTCAAAAAGAAATGTAAAAAAAAGAATTTTTTGAAATACAAGAATAGTGTACTGAAAACGATCATTTGAATAATAATTTTTATTAATAATAAGTAAAAATACAAAAAATAGACTTATTAAAAAATAACATTTAATGGGGAAAACAAAATCTTCTAAACAAAAAACTAACGCCACCAGATAAAAAAAATGGAAATCCAACGACTAAAAAAAAATTAATTGAATAATCGAGCATTTCGTTTTGTGGTTTAACGATTAATCTTATCATTAATCTCCGTATAAATAATAATAATTTTTTAAACAATTAATTAAAATATTCAAATATATCTTTTACTTTTAATTAAAAATTTTTTAAATTTTATTTTTTTATGATTATTTTTTTATATCTTTATTGCTAGATTATTTATAAATAAAAATATATATTAAATATTATTAATTTATATTATTATAAAAGGGTTTTGCCTATAAACTACGGGTTTTGATAATAACGAAACCCGTAATTAAGAAATTAATCGGTTTGTTTTTGTAAACCCTTAACAAAAACAAACCGAAAGCTGAGCAAAACTCGAGCAAAACAGGAGCAAAACAAAGTTTTGCTATGTTTTGCTCTAAAATATATTTAGAGCAAAAAATGTAATTTAGAGCAAAAAATGTAATTTTTTGCTACGCTACGCATAACATAAACTATGTTTATGTTAAAGCTATCATAGCAAAACTTCGTTTTGCTATCAAAGTTTTGCTTATGTTCTTGCTCCAGTTTTGCTCCTGTTTATGGTAAAGCTATGCATCTAAATTTTTGATTTAATTATTGAATTAATTAATTATTGAATTAAATTTTTGATTTAATTATTGAATTTTTACTTTTGCACCAGCTTCTTCTAGTTGAGTTTTTGCTTGTTCAGCTTCTTCTTTTGATACTGATTCTTTTACAGCCTTAGGTAATGAAGTAGTAAATTCTTTTGCTTCTTTTAATCCTAAAGATGTTAAATTTCTAACAACTTTTAAAACAGCGATTCTTTTATCACTAGCAATATCTTCTAAAATAACATCAAATGATGTTTTCTCTTCAACCGCTTCTTGTGCTTCAGTTCCAGCACCGCCAGCAGCTGGCATAAAACCAACACCAACAGAGGCTGAAGCGTCAACACCGAAAGTTTCTTCAATTTGAGAAACAAGTTCTGCAGCTTCTAATAAAGTAATAGATTTTAATTTTTCAATAATTTCGTTTGTTGTAGTAGACATATTTTATAAAATTTTTTTTCTTCAAGTGACAAAATTTTTGGTTGTTTTCCAGTCTTTCGGATAAAGTCCTCAAGTCAGCAGAATCGAGCTCTTGATTTTCATCCTTACCCTGGCCGGGTAGGCCAAAGGCGAATGTGCAAATAAGAGCTTGAGGTCGGAAAACATAAATATCGTTTTTTTCTTACTCTTATGAAAACTTTTGATGAAAACTTTTGACGACTTTGTGATAAATTTGTGACAATTCTATGATTTTCCAAGTTTTCATCCTTCCCCGTCTGACCGATCCTTCCCCGTCTGACCGACGGGAAAACAAGGGCTAACAAATCATAGATTTGTTCGGAGGGCTTCTTTAGAACCCTTGATTTCCCGATTTTCCTAATTTTCCTGATTTCCCGTAGGGAAATAATGGAAAATAAGGAAAATAGGGCAAATAAAGCATTGTAAAACAATGCCTTGATTTTCACGTTTGTGAAAATTTAGACATGAAAATTTCGACAAGGGCAGCCTCGTGAAAATCAAGGTTCCAGAAACTTTGTTTGTGTAGCAAAAGAAATCTTTGAGAATACTAATTTCTCGATTTATTGTTACGGAAATACGGGAAATCGGGAAATAAGGGCGAAATCTATGATTTGTATCCTTACCCATCGAAGATGGGTAAGTGCTTGAAAGCTAAATTTTCATTCAAAAATCGTAGATTTGTTTAAGTATAAAGCGATAGCAGTCTTTATAGAAAAAAAGTAGTGTGTTTTTGGTTGCTCGCTCTTGTGTTATCCGTCCCCTACCAGGTGACACAAGAAAGTGTGGGCAGGATAAGAAGTGCAAGAATGAAAACTTAGAATTTTTAAAAACATTACCTTTAACGTTTTGAAAATTGTGGTGCTTTTCTTGCTTTTTTTAACCCATATTTTTTTCGTTCTTTAGAACGCGCATCACGTGTTAAAAAACCTTGACTTTTTAATGAAGATCTATACGAATTATCTAAATCCTTTTCAATCTCACAAAGTGCTCTTGCTACACCTAATTTAATTGCACCAGCTTGTCCCATTAATCCACCACCACGCACTTTTACAATAGTTTTAAAATTGTTCTGTAATTTTAATAATTCAAAAGGAGCTTGAATAGATAAAATACAAGACGGGTTTTCTTGCATATAGGCAATAGCAGGTTTTCCGTTAATAATAAACTCACCTGTTCCTTTCATAAGTCTTACTTGGGCAATAGAACATTTTCGTCGTCCAGTTCCTTTTGCTAAAATTTCACGATTTTCAGACAATGTTGATTCCTCCTGTGATGAATAATTTTTTAGATTAATTAAAATTTTCGTTTTTGCTATCACACACGGGCAAAAGTTTTTTTTTGCGCTTCTTTTCCCTTCAACAGAGAATAACATTCTCACTAAAGTTCGAAATTTTAGCCCTTGTCTAAGTTTTCACGAGCAAACATTTGTTTGCTCGTGAAAACAAAGGGTTCTAAAGAACCCCTCCCTATTTCCCTACGGGAAATCAGGTCAGACGGGTAAGGATTGAAGAAAATAGCAAGTCAAATACATTGCTAAATTTTGTTTTGCAAATTTTAATTGCACTCTTGTCTAAGTTTTCACAAATATGAAAACCAAGGTTTCTGGTTCGAGAAAGCCTACTCTACCAAATCTACGATTTGTATCCGTGTGTTTGAAAGCTTAACAAATCGTAGATTTCTCACATATTTGTCCAAGTTTTTATCCTTACCCGTCTGACCTGATTTCCCTGATTTCCCGTAGGGAAATAGGGAGGGGTTCTTTAGAACCCTTTGTTTTCACGAGCAAACATTTGTTTGCTCGTGAAAACTTAGACAAGGGCCGAGTTAAAAACCAGGGTCCCGGAGGGGATCATAGAGTAAGCATAAAAAATGGAAATTATGGTTCGTTAGGTTTTTGGGACCGCAATCTAAGACCCATTTGATCTAAATTTATTTCAACTTCTTGTAATGATCTTTTACCGAAATTTTTTATTGAAAGTAATTCTTCACGTGAATATTGTAATAAATCCCCAACAGTTTCAATTTTTGATTGTTTTAAACATGTGTAAGGACGTAACGAAAGATCAAGATTTCCAATATCGAGAGAAGCTTTTTTTTTCTCAACAGATATTTTATGTTTTTTAGTTAAAAATTTCAAGTTTGTTTTATTTTCAATAATTTTTTTTTGAAAAACTTTACGGGAATTTAAAAATTTATTTTTTAAATATCTTTTTTCTTGAAATGGATAAAAAAGACGAATTAGAGCTTTTGCTGAATCATGAATTGCTTGTCTTGGGTGAATACTACCATTTGTCCAAATTTCTAAAATAACACGATCTTTTGGCTGCTGTAATTCGTCATCAATTTCTAAACTAAAATTTACTTTATTAACTGGAAAAAAAGAACCATCTAAAACAAGAACATTTTTAGATTTTCTAAACTCACTGTTTGTAATATGATTTAACTGAGATGATTGGTGCTTATTGAATTTTAAATTAGTTTGAGTATCAGAATTTGCTAAAATGATTGAACTCGACTGTTTGTTTATGTCTTTTTCGTTTTTTTCTTTTGTTTCTGTTTGAGAAATAGCGTTTCCAGCCATCAAACGAAGAGAAGAATCAAATGAAACATTGTTTTTTTGAGTAGAATAATGTTTTCCTTGCCAAATAACAAATTTCATGCGCAAAACTCCATCATATGATAAAGTTGCAATATATTGTTCTGGATCGACACATTTGATAGAAATTGGTAATTTCATATTATTTGCTCGAACAATACCGGGTCCTTGAAAATATAAATATCCTATTTGCGGTTCAGTAATTTGAAATTCACCCGTAAAAACAATTTGTTTTAAATTTAATAAAATATCTAAAACAGACTCACGAACTCCCGGAAGAGTCGAATATTCATGTTGTACACCTTCAATTTCGACTGCTGTTATAGCTAATCCATATAATTCAGATAATAAAGATCGCCTTAATGCGTTTGCAACGGTAAGACCTTGACCTAAAGCAAAAGGTCCAAGTTGAAAACGACCATAAAAGCTTCTATTATTTTCTACGCGGGATTCAATACACGACAGTAAAACATGTTCCATTTCTTTTTGCCTTATTTGTTCAATAAGTAAAATGGTTTAAATTTTTTAAGTTTTTATCCTTACCCTTCTTACCCCACATTAACACTACAAGGTAGGCTTTGTCATACAAATTGTAGATTTGTATGAGAAACCTTTATTTCCCTGATTTTCCTTATTTTCCTGCTTTTCCGCAGGAAAATAAGGAAAATCGGGGAAATAAAGCATTGTAAAACAATGCCTTGATTTTCACATAAGTGAAAACGCAGACAAGGGCTAAAATAAAAATTCGGCTTTAAAACAATTACTAATACTAAGTAAAAAGAGTTTGCTTTAAAAAAAATTTAAAACATTATATCTAAGTTTTCACAAGCTTGTTTAGCATTGTTTGAGCATTGTTTCACAATGCTCGAAAATGCTTTCAATGCTCTGCCAGGGCTTCAATATTCAATAACGAGCCATAGCAAAAAAATAAATTTTTTTGCTTAACACACAGTATGGTAGACCAGCGAAGGTCTACACAAATAATTTTTTTGTGCTAAAGAGAGCTCTTTGTTTTGTAAGTTTTCACATACTTGATTTTTACGTTTGTCAAAACGCACAAACACTAAAACAAATTGAAAGTGATTTGTATTTAATTAGTTATAAAAGCAAAACTGAAAAACACTAAATACGTCGTTTTTTTGGTGGACGGCAACCGTTGTGAGGAGTTGCGGTAATTTCACGTATTGACGTTACATGAAGACCAGCTTCTTGTAAACCCCGGATCGCAGTCTCTCGACCAGCACCTGGACCTTTTACTTTAACTTTTGCTTGTTTCATACCTTGATCAATGGATTTACGAGCTGCTAATTCAGCAGCACTTTTTGCTGCAAATGGAGTACCTTTTCGTGCTCCTTTGAAACCACAAGCACCTGAAGATGACCAAGAAATTACTTCGCCCTTTAAATTTGTAATAGTAACAATAGTATTGTTAAAACTTACTTGAATATGAACAATGCCTTTTGAAACCTTTTTTTTTGCTTTTTTTACAGTTGATTTTCGGATTTGCCGTGCCATGTTTTTTTTCCTTTAATTTTAATTTTTTAAATTTTCTTTTGAAGTTTAAAAATTTTTATTCTTCCTCTTATCACATATAAATGTGATATTACTTTTTAAAGTACATACGTACACTAGAAGAATGGTTGCTTTTGCCCTTGTCCTCCCGTTGGTCAGACGGGTAAGGATTAGCAAAAAAAAAAAATACATTTTTTTAGTTAACACGTACGTATGGTACGATAAAAGCACTATTAAAAAATCAATTTTTAACCTTGTCGTTGTTTATGTTTTGGATTCGAACATATAATCATAATTTTTCTTTTTCTTCGAATTAAACGACAATTATTACAAATTTTTCGAATTGAAGCACGAACTTTCATAGTTTTAATTTAATTTTTTTACTAAACAGTTTTAAGAAATTTGTATCCAATTTTTATTTTTTCCCCGCACCCGTACTCTTATAAAAAATGTTAGCGCAGGATAAGAGAGATTTATTTTTACACTTCAGATCAGTAAAAATTAAGAATTTTTGAAAAATAAAAAAAGTTAAGATAAAATTTACACATTTTGACGAAGTCGATATACAATGCGACCTCGGGATAAGTCATAAGGACTTAATTCAACGGTTACTCGATCACCTAATAAAATTCGAATATAATTTCGTCGTATTTTCCCAGACACATGAGCAAGTACATGAAATCCGTTTTCTAATTTCACTCGAAACATTCCATTGGAAAGACATTGGGTCACGACACCTTGCATTTCAATAAGACTTTCTTTTTCTCGATTCAATTTTTTAATTCTATTTTGCCGCATGCCCGTAAGGTCACGAGCAAGAATTGTGTGACTTTTACACAATTTTTTTTCGTAGATTTTTTTTTCTCCTACATGTTTGTTATTTGTATAATTTTTGTAAACTTGTCCTTTGATGACTTACCAATAATTTTGAGCAAAAAAATTTATTTTTTTGCTACTGATGACCTAAACAAATCGTCGATTTGTAAAAAGTCCTTGATTTGCCTTATTTTTCTAATTTTCCTTTATTTCCCTACAGGAAAATTAGAAAAATAAGGCAAATAAGAGTCCCTTTGGGATCCTTGGCTGAGTTTTTTTTCCCAAGTCTTCATCCTTACCCGTCTGACCGACGGGAGGGGTTTTTAAAAACCCTTGGTTTTCACAAGCAAACATTTGTTTGCTCGTGAAAACTTAGACAAGGGCAAGCTTGTGAAGACCAGGGTCCCCAAAGGGGATCAACGTGATAAGATCAAACTAAAGAAAAAACAAAGTTTTTATCAAATTACCAAATAGAACATAAAAGTTCTCCACCAATTCCTTTAAATCGGGCTTCTCGATCTGTCATAATTCCTTGTGAAGTCGAAACAATTACAATTCCCATTCCGCCTAAAATTTTTGGAATTTCTTTGTGATTTGCGTAAATACGAAGTCCTGGTTTACTAATTCGACGTAAATTAGTAATACAAGGTTTTTTTTCTCTTGCTACACGTTTATATTTGAGATTAATTGTTATGAAGCCTGATGGATATACTTGAAATGAATCAATTAATCCTTCTTTTTCAAGTATATAAGATATTTGTTGATTCATTCTTGTAAGAGGAATAGAAACTGTTTGTCTTTTTAACAAATTCGCATTACGAATCCGAGTCAACATATCACTTATACTATCATTTACCATTTCTTTTTTTCCTTAAATTTTTTATAAAATTTTAACCAATATGCAAGCACATTAATATAAAACTATACATGTTTATAAATTTTAATTTTTAAGCAAAAAATTATATTTTTTGCTCGGTAATCATTAAATTTTTTTTAGTTTAGTGCAAGTTTTTCGATGCTTTTGTTCTTACTTTGTTGATCCCCTTTGGCACACAAACTTTGTTTGTTTAGCCCTGGTTTTTACATTCGTAAAAACTTGGACAAATCTGTGAAAAATTTACGATTTGTAATGTTAAATTTTTTTATTTTTCTTTAAACGGCATACCAAATTCTTTCAAAAGTGCTAAACCTTCTTGATCGTTTTTTGAGGTTGTAATAATCGAAATATCCATGCCTCGAATTTGATCAATTTTATCATAATCAATTTCAGGAAACATTAATTGTTCTTGTAAGCCTAAACTATAATTTCCACGTCCATCAAAACTTTTAGGACTAATGCCCTGAAAATCACGAATACGTGGTAAAGCAAGATTAATCAGACGATCTAAAAACCCATACATGTGCTCATTTCGTAAAGTCACAGAAACCCCAACAGGAGTTTTTTGACGTAATTTAAAACCAGCAATAGCTTTTTTTGATCTAGTAATAACACCTTTTTGCCCAGCAATTACAGTAAGTTCTTTAAATGAAGAATCTAATATTTTTGCATTTTGTGAAGCGTCACCTAAACCACGATTAATAACTATTTTTTCTATTCGTGGAACTTGGAGTGAATTTTTATAATGAAATTGTTCCATAAATTTTGGAACAATTTTTTCAACATATTGTTTTTTTAATCTTTGTGTCATACGAAATTTATTTGTAAAACGAAATTAAATTTAAACTAGTCTACACACACTCTGTGTGTCACCCTTGCCTTATCCCGATATGGTAAGGATGCAAAGCAGCTCAAAAATTTTGTTACTTGCCTTTTTGCTTTTAAGTTTATTGGGTTTGTTTTTTTTTCAGACAATTATTTTTTACCTGTTAAAGTTTCTCATATCTGAACAAAAATTACAAACGAAAACAAGATAATTGTGAAAAAAAATACAAAACCTTAAAATTAAGGTTTAAAGAACTTCAGGAGCTAATGAAACAATTTTTGTAAAATTTCGATCGCGAAGTTCTCTTGCTACTGGTCCAAATACGCGAGTTCCGCGTGGATTTCCTTCTTTATTAATAACTACAGCTGCATTATCATCAAATCGTATTGACATGCCATTTTCTCTACGTAAACCTTTACATGTTCGAACAATAACAGCTCGAACAATATCCGATTTTTTTAAAGGCATGTTTGGAATAGCATCTTTAACAACCGCGATAATGACATCTCCGATATTTGCAGATTGGTTTTGATTTTTACCTAAAACTCTAATACACATTAGTTTTTTGGCACCGCTATTATCAGCTACATTTAATTTTGATTGAGGTTGAATCATGGTTAATTTTAATTAATTTTTAACTCCAAGTTTTCATCCTTACCCGTCTGACCGACGGGAGGGGTTTTTTAAAACCCTTGGTTTTCACAAGCAAACATTTGTTTGCTCGTGAAAACTTAGACAAGGACAAGCTTTTGAAAACCAGGGTCCCCACAGGGGATTTTGCGGGAATTGTGATTTTTGAAGGTTTAATAGTTTTCCAAATTTTAAAAATATTTAAAAAATTTAAATATAATTTTTTATTTGTTTTAACTGTTGTTTTTGAGTTTGGAAGTTTTCTGAAATACTACTCAAATCGGCCTTTGAAAATCTTTTTTTTCTTAAAAAATCAAGATTGAATTTTACTTCGCACGCTAAGCACACACAGGTGTGCTCGACGTTTACCATAAAAAAACAATGATTTAAAAAGATGTGACCCTGTACAAATCGACCTTTTGTCGCAGTAGACAAGTCTATGATTTGGTAGCGGTGTTAAAGCTTATTTTCTTTTAAGAAAAATTTTATTTATTTTGTAAATCCAAGTTTTCACAGGCTTGTGAAAACCAGGGCTACACAAACTTTGTTTGTGTGCCAAAGGGGATCAACAAAAATTAGTACAACAGTTAAAACGTTTAAGATATTGAAAATAAACACACGGTGTGTAAAAAAGTTTTTATATGAAACTTTTATATTTAAAAATTTAAAAAAATATATACAAAAATAACACGATTATGTTTTGCTAAAACAAAACAGTTAAACTGAACTGAAAATAAAATTTCCAAAAAATTAATTTTTAAATAATTAATGCTAATTTCTAGTAATAAATTGAGTTTTAATAGGCATTTTATAAGCAGCAATTTTCATTGCTGCTCGTGCCACTGGCTCTGGAACTCCTTTTAATTCATATAACACTTTGCCAGGTTTTACAACTGCAACCCAATATTCAGGAGATCCTTTCCCCGAACCCATTCTTGTTTCAGCAGGTCTCATTGTTACTGGTTTATCGGGAAAAATGCGTATCCATAATTTTCCACCCCGACGTGCATAACGTGTCATTGCACGTCGGCCTGCTTCAATTTGACGTGATGTAATCCAACAACATTCTAGTGCTTGAAGAGCAAAATCACCAAAAGCAATGGTATTTCCACGATTTGCTTTTCCTTGCATTCTTCCTCTATGTTGTTTTCGATATTTTGTTCTTTTTGGACTTAACATAATAATTTGTTTTTATTTTTAAATAAAAATTGCAGCGAAAAAAAAATAAATTGTCTAGTTAATTTTTTGACGACCACACTTAGAAAGGAGATTGGAGATTTGGAAATTAAGTTGGTTGTGTTTACAGTGAATTTTCTTGTATTTAATTGGTTCCAAAAACTTTTTTTATTTGACAAAAGTAGTTAAATTAAAAAATTTTATTTATTTTTAAATTTTATAGTTTTTACAAATCGTCAATTTGTCCAAGCTCTCGGGGCCTTGTCCTATCTTTCTCCTTACCGTTCAGGGTAAGAAAGGTAAGAATAATATGATCATTAGTTCGGTCCAAGAGGGTTTTTAAACTCTTAATTTTCATGTATATGAAAACTTATACAACACGAAAATCATCCATAAAACTAAATTTTATTTTTCTTATTTAGAATCTAAAACTTCTCCCTTAAAAACCCAAACCTTAATTCCAAGAAGACCGTAAATTGTTTTTGCTGTACGATAACAATAATCAATTTCTGCTCGTAAAGTTTGTAATGGTACTCGTCCCTCACGAACCCACTCACTTCGAGCAATTTCTGCTCCGTTTAAACGGCCTGAAACTTGAATTTTAATACCTTTAACACCTGCACGTTTAGCTTTTTTTAGAGCTTGTTTTAGTGCACGACGAAAAGCTACTCTTGTTTCAAGTTGTTCGATTAAAGTATCAGTAATAAAAGCAGCTTCTGAAAAAGGATTTGCTAATTTTTTGACAGTTATCGCGATTTGTAAGTCTAAACCTTCATCTAAATAACCTGAAAAATTCGTTTTAGCTCGTTGTTTTTTAAGTTTTTGTTCTAATTCGGCTCGTAAAACCTCTAAAGCTTTTCCTTGACTTTCACGACCTAAAATTATACCAGGACGTGCAGCTTTAATTTCAATTTTAATTTGATCTAATTTTCGCTCAATATGAATATCTGTTATTCCAGCTTCAGGAAAACGGTCAAAAAGAGTTTTTCTTAGAGTATTATCTTCAAAAACTAATTGAGGATAATGTTTTGCTTTAGGAAACCATTGAGATCTGTGTTTTTGCGTTATACCTAATCTAAAACCAAGTGGGTGTATTTTTTGTCCCATAGAAAATACTATTTTTGTTAATTTTTTTTGTTAATTTTGTTAGAAAATTTTTTAGTTTTGACAAAGTGCAAATTTTTACAAGCTTGTGAAAAACAGGGTCCCAAAAGAGACTCAAAACTAGGTTTTCGTTATATCGAAAACAACAATTTTTACAATTTTTTATGTTAGTGAGTTTTATTTCTAAGTTTTATCTTTCCAGTGGTAGTTGCGAACCCTAACGAGACTTTTCTTAGAAGAACAAATTTAAGTGCAGTATGAGAAAATTACAAATTACAAACAAAAATTAAAAAAAAATTTTATATTTTTTTTACCGATTTATTTTAGAAAAATTAATTTTGTAATTTTCACTTTTAGCATCTTTAGGATTATAAAAGGTAACCTAGAATTCACTATAAAGAAATTGTACATTAAAAAATTGATTTGTTCCTTAAAAAAAAATCCACGTTTTGGTTAAGTTAAAACCAAAATTTTGTTTTACCAAAAAGTCATTGATTTTATTTAATTTTTTGCTTATTGTGGTATCAACAAAAATAAGAAATTTTTTTCTTAACAAATCAATAAAAATACATTTTAAGTTTATATAAAAAATTATAGGAACAATTAAAAAAATAACGCACCTATCGTTTTGATTTTTTATCACTTTTAATATGGCCACGAAAAGTTCTTGTTGGAGAAAATTCTCCTAATTTATGCCCTACCATTTGGTCGGTAACAAATACCGGAATGTGTTCACGTCCATTATGAACGGCAATTGTATGTCCAATCATAATGGGTACAATCGTTGAGCTTCGTGACCACGTTAATATTACTTTTTTCTCTCCTTGGAAATTTAATCTTTCAATTTTTTTTAAAAGATGATCTGCTACAAAAGGACCTTTTTTTAATGAACGTGACATGAAATTTTTTTACCTTTGGCTAATAATCAATTATTCCCTTTTTGTAGGCCGGGGGTAGCCTTTAGCACACCTAGGCGTGTTTTGTAGATTTTCGAAAGAAACACTTAAAAAAAGTGTCTATATACTTGTTGTAATTTTTACACGCTTCGAGTTACTCGGTTTTTAGGGGGTTGCTTACGCGTTTCGATCAGCAAACATTTCTTTACTCATTAAAAACGAAGTGCTATCAACAAAACTGAAAAAAAAAAAACAAATTAAAAATTTAATTATTTCATTCGCGACAAATCACTAAGTGTTATTTTTTCACCCTTCCTCTCCCTGCCCGATGCCACACTTTTGTGTGGCATCGGGCAGGGAGAGGAAGGGTGAAAGCTGAGATAAGGACAAATTTTTGTTGACGAATTTTTATTTTCTTCTTCGAAGAATAAATTTATTACTATATTTCTTTGATTTTCGAGTTCGTTCACCTAATGCAGGTCGCCCCCACGGTGTAACAGGATGACAACGTCCAATAGGAGCTCGACCTTCCCCACCCCCATGAGGGTGATCTACTGGGTTCATTACAACCCCTCTTACACTTGGTCGTCGTCCTAGCCATCGGTTACGGCCAGCCTTTCCAATGGTTAAATTATTTGCTTCTACATTGCCAACTTGTCCAACACTTGCCCAACATTGCTTTGAAACAAAACGTACTTCGCCAGAAGGTAATCGAAGCGTTACAAATTTTCCTTCTTTAGCAACTAACTGAGCAACAGCTCCAGCTGCTCGTGCTAATTGACCACCCCCGCCAGGTTGAAGTTCAATATTATGAATTTCGGTACCTAGCGGCATATTTTGAAGTGGTAAAGAATTTCCAATTGTAATAGGAGCTTCGACATCTGAAATAATAACTTCACCAACAGTTAGTCCTCGAGGATAAAGAATATATCTTTTTTCTCCGTCTTGATAATGAAGTAATGCAATTCGTGCATTTCTATTAGGATCGTATTCAATACTTGTAACTTTTGCTGGAATTCCGATTTTATCTCGTCGAAAATCAATTTTGCGATAAAGTTTTTTATGCCCACCTCCACGATGGCGGGTTGTAATAACACCTCGATTATTGCGACCTTTTGATCTTTGTAACTTTATAGTTAAAGATTTTTCGGGCTTCGCACAAGTAATTTCACTAAATTCGGATACAGAGCGATTTCGTGTACCCGGTGTATAAGCTCGGTAAAAACGAATACCCATAATAATTAATTTAAATGATTAGAATAATTTTTTAGTTGCCTTTTTTATGAAGATCCGGTGACAACTTTCTCACAATTTTAGGTATCTTCAATGATCCCCTGTGGGGACCCTGGTTTTCACAAGCTTGCCCTTGTCTAAGTTTTCACGAGCAAACAAATGTTTGCTTGTGAAAACCAAGGGTTTTAAAAAACCCCTCCCGTCGGTCAGACGGGTAAGGATGAAAACTTGGAAAAAATTAAGCAACCAAGGATCCCAAAGGGACTCTTATTTTCCTGCGGAAAATCAAGGAGTTTGTTTTTATTTGTTTAGTTTGATGTTTTCTTTTATACTTCGTTTTTATGAAAACATCGATAAAATTATTTCATTATTTAAACAAATATTCTAATTCTACAAAAAAATACTTTTTATAAAATAAATTAAAAAGCAATATATTTATATAATTCTTGGTTAAAACTCCTATTTCACGAAATTTAAGATTACAATTTCACTATTATAAAAAATAGATTTTACGTTTACTGTTATACTGCTTTGATTGTTTGTTTAAAACCTGAAACTCAAGTGAAAGCCTTTCCATTAGACAGGTAGGTTTTCAAAAGCTTAGCAAAAACTTTGTTTTTGCTCAAGATGTTTGTGTACGTTCTTTTTCTCCTCTACTAAATTGTAGATTTGTCATAAGATAAAAACTTAGACAAAAGCAAAATAAAACCGAAAACGTAGAAATTTAAAGTTTATTTTTATAAAACTCTCCTTTAAGTGCAATAAAGTTATTAAAAAAACAACAATATGAAAATTTATAAATCTAACTAATTTTGAAAAAAAAATTAATATTTTGAATTAATTTTCTGAAAAAATTGGAATAGATTCACCTGACTTAATAGTAATAATAACTTTTTTATAACGTGTTCTAAACCCTTGTGATGGCCCAAGGCGTCTTTTTTTTCGTGGTGGGCGGTGTGTATTAACACCAATCACACTTACTTTAAATAATTGTTCAAATAATTTTTTAATTTGAGGTTTACTTAATCTCAAATCAACGTCAAAAGTATACTGATTATTTTCAATTAACCTGACAGATTTTTCTGTTAAAACAGGATATTTAACTAAATCAATCATCATAAAAACTTGATTGAAAATTCAAAATAAAAATTTTTAATTTATTGTCCTATGAAATTTTGTTAAGAGTACTTTTAGTAAAAAGAATCTTCATTATTTGTTTGTTTGGTTACTAAAAAAAAAACAAAGTTTTTATCGTCTAACACTAACAGTTAAAGAATCTTAAAAAATCTATTTAACAAAAAGCAAACAAATTTTTCTACTTAAAAATAAAAGAAAATATAAATTAAAAATGATCTACTTAAGTGTAATAATTTTAAATTAAAGCTATATAGTCCGTTTTTTTTTTAACAGTTTAATTTTTCTTGAAAAATAACCAACTTGATAAAAAAAAAAAAACGCTAAAATTTAAATTAAGTCCATTAGAATGTAACGTTAGCCTCTAAATCATGTCAGGACTAAACAGGAGCAGCATTAAAGATGGTTGAACGTAGGCGTTCATAATGGACCATTTTTTTTATTAAAATTAATAAAAAAAATAATCTTTGATTTTGTATTTTAGTTGTGTAAAATACGTAAATTTTACAAAACAAAATAAAAAAAAAATTTTTGTTTTTGCGCAGTTCAAGAATATCCTAACGTAGTATAAAAAAGTTTGTTCTTTTATAAAAATAATTTTTTAAAGCACTCTTATTAACGTTCGATACTTAACTATAAATTTAATTTACTTCAGCCGAAGGAAATATTTTATTTTTAATTGGTGCTAAAAAACTTAAAACAAAAACATTTTACTAATTTTAGTATTGTTAAAAAAACAATACAATTTAATATTTTTTGACAATAAAAATATTATAAAAACAACCGAAATAATATTATTTGCTTTATATTTTTTTACTTTTTTCGTTAAGTAGAAAAAATAAATTATATAAGTTTTATAATTTATATAATATATTTTTGTTTTTGATAGACCCTTTCTCTTTCATAATAATCTACACTCAACACATACGAATACAGGGAACTATCTTAATTTGTTAAAAGCGCAGTGTGTCCAGATCGTACATTTGCAACATCGATAATACGCTTTAGGATGCTTAGAACAGAGCAAAAAAATAGATCAAAATTTCATAAAAAAAATATTTGCAAAACCCTAAAAATTGCATATTAAAATTTAAGCGGCACCCAGATTCGAACTGGGGGATAAAAGATTTGCAATCTTCTGCCTTACCACTTGGCCATGCCGCCTAATAAATAAAAAAATTAATAATTTTTTATTTATTTAATAGTTTAACAAATTATTATTTTTTAATCCACTTTTTTTTATCAAAAAAATAATTTAATATGAACAAATGTTAAACATACTCACACCAAATTGTAGAGTATATCACATATCAAATACGCCTGTGTTTCCCGATTTTTAAATAAGCTTTGGAAAACATGGTTTTGTTTTGGTCAAACTTCTACATATTTTTTTTAAGTATGTTCGAAGGCGCTTTAAGAAAGCAAGTTAAAAGAACAATAATTTAAAAAAATTACGGCTTTAACAAAAGGAAAAAATAAAGATGCAATTTCAACCTAATCTTCCAGATTTTTTAGAAATTCAACGATCGAGCTTTTGCCAATTTTTAGAAAAAGGTTTAATAAAAGAAATAGCAAGAAGAAATCCTATAACAAACCCAGAACAGGATCTTCATCTTATATTTTATCCAGAATATTATAAGTTAAATCCACCCGAATGGAGTATTAATCAAGCTATTTTAAAATCCAAAACTTATGCTTGTCGGTTGTATGTTCCTACACAATTAATAAATACTCAAACTAAAGAAATAAAAATTCAATGGGTTTTACTTGGTCATTTACCTTTAATGACAAAGCGCGGTCATTTTATAATTAACGGAACACCTCGTGTTATTGTAAATCAAATGATTCGAAGTCCGGGAATTTATTATCAAGAAGTTTTTGATGAACTTAATAATCGAACATATTGCGCTGATTTAATATCATTTCGTGGAGCTTGGTTAAGATTAGAAATCGACAAAACAAAAAAAGTGTGGGCTCGGATGAAAAAAACTCCGAAAATTTCTGTATTAGTTTTTTTACAAGCTATGGGTTTTGATTTAAACACAATCTTCCGATCAATTCAATTTTCGAATTTTCTTGAAAACTCTATCGGAGAATCGAATCACCCGTGTTCAACGGAACAAGCTTTAATTTGTATTTATTCTGAAACGCATCCAAAAATCGATCAAACTGATACAAAAATAACTCCTGAAATGGGAAGAAAATTTTTATTTCGAAAATTTCTAAACCCACGTACTTATAATTTAGGAAAGGTAGGAAGACTTCGTCTTAATACAAAATTAGGTTTATCGGTTTCTTCTAATCAATTAACTCTAACACCGCAAGATTTTCTTGCTGCTACTGATTATCTTTTAAAACTTGAAAATGGATTAGGTACGATAGATGATATTGATCATTTGAAAAATCGTCGAGTTCGTGCATCTGGCGAATTAATTCAAAATCAAATTGTTACGGGATTAATTCGATTAGAAAAAATGATTCGCGAAAAAATGAAAAAGTCAAAAAAAAAAATAACTATTCGAAACTTAATAACTACTAAACCGCTTAACGGTTCTTTACGCGAATTTTTTGGTTCAAACCCGCTTTCACAATATATGGATCAAACAAACCCTTTAGCGGAAATTACGCATAAAAGACGTCTAAGTTCGCTAGGCCCGGGTGGAGTAAGTCGTGAAACTGCTGGAATGGCTGTTCGAGGAATTCATCCGACCCATTACGGTCGAATTTGCCCAATTGAAACACCTGAGGGACAAAATGCAGGGCTTGTAAACTCCTTAACAACATATGCTCGTGTCAATAATGAAGGATTTTTAGAAACACCTTTTTATTCTGTTTATAGGGGCCAAGTTCAGAAAAAAGAAGGACCGGTTTTTTTTTCAGCTGAACAAGAAGAAAATATTTATTTAGCACCGGGAGATGTACGCGTTTCTTTTTTAAATTTTTTACCAAAAAACTTTATACCAGTAAGATTTGGTGATGAGTTTAAAAGAGTTTCTCGAACTCAAGTCGAGTTTATAGTAACTTGTTCAATTCAAATGATTTCTATTGCAACATCGTTAATTCCTTTTTTAGAGCACGATGATGCAAATAGAGCTTTAATGGGTTCCAATATGCAACGTCAAGCTGTACCTTTAATATCACCTGAACGACCTATTGTTGGAACAGGATTAGAAGCTCGAGTTATTGCTGATTCTGGGCATGTTATTCAGGCAAAACACAGCGGCTATGTTTCTTATGTAAGTGGTAAAAAAATAATTATTCAAAGTATTTTTTTGTAAATTACAGTCATTGTCACCTTTCCTGACAAATCTCTCATAAGCCTTTAGGGAAAAAATAATTTCTCTTATTTCTTTTGCGGAAAATCAATTTTTGTTTTAGAGAAATTTTTGTTTTATAAGACCTAACATACTTTTGTGTGTGAGATTTTTACTCAACCTTTTCGCGCCTCGGTTTCGACAAATCAAACACTTGGAAAAATTTCTGTTTTAACAAATCTTTGACAAATCGGCAATTTGTTAATTTTAATTTCTTAGAGAAAGCTCTAATTTCCGATTTGTCAAAAAAAAAGTGTCATATTTTCTATTATGATTAGAAAATAACAAATCCTTCGGCTTTACAAGCCATACCCTTTTCGGGTAAGAACTCTAACATAAACTTTGTTTATGTTCTGAGAGTCCTTTAGTTTATATGACATAATTAAAGCTAAAAAAAATGTATGGGTCAATGATCCCCTGTGGGGACCCTGGTTTTCACAAGCTTGCCCTTGTCTAAGTTTTCACGAGCAAACAAATGTTTGCTTGTGAAAACCAAGGGTTTTAAAAAACCCCTCCCGTCGGTCAGACGGGTAAGGATGAAAACTTGGAAAGAACTTAGAAAATTTTTTTTTCCATAGTTGAAAAACCAATACAATTGTAAAATTTTTTATTTTTAGTAAAAACTTGAAAAGTTTAAGTTAAAAGTAATATTTTAAAATTTTTTATTTCTTATAAGAATTATATTTTTATTATTTATTTGCTTTTAGTCCAATATATCAAAAATTGCATTAAACCTAGTTTTATTTAGAATTTAGGTTTGACAAAATTAAAAATATTTGGTTTATCAAAAATTTGGTTAATAGAAAATCAAAAAAAAATTATCGTGTTAACGTTTTATATTAAAAATTTTCAATTTTTCCATGCTTTCACTTTCGCTTTTGCCCCCTCTGACCTACGCTTTGTGACACACTTCCGTGTGTCACAAAGCGTATATTGGTTTACATTTTTTAGAAAAGAAAGAGTGGTAGACTTTCGTTGTGATGAAACGTTGGTTTTCATGAAAGTAACCTGGACAAATTTAAGATTTGTCACGATTTGTTCATGAAAAAGTAGACAAGAATTCCTGTAAAACCAAATTTTTAATTTTCACAGAAAATTAAAAACAATACTATGAATAAATTGGTAGAGAAAAAATATAAATTAACTAAAAATTTAAATATTAATTTGAACAAAACTCAAGCTAATTTATGTTCTAAAGTTGATTCAATTGAATACCTTTTAAACACGTATCATCGCTCAAATCAAGATACTTGTTTAAATCAACGACCGTCAGTTTTTGAAGGTGAATGGGTGCAACAAGGAGACTTATTAGCGGATTGTTCGGCAAGTGTAGGTGGAGAGTTAGCTTTAGGTAAAAACATTTTAGTAGCGTATATGCCTTGGGATGGTTACAACTTCGAAGACGCTATTTTAATCAGTGAGCGGCTTGTATATGATGATATATATACATCACTTCATATTGAACGCTATGAAGTTGAAATTCGAGATACAAAATTTGGTGTTGAACAAATCACAAAATATGGTATTAAACAATTAAATGATCAGCTTTTGCTCCAAACTATTGATCGAACAACTCTGCAACTTGATCATTTAGATGAAAACGGTATTGTGAAAGTAGGAACATACGTTCAAGAAGGTGATATTCTCGTTGGTAAAATTACTCCAATTGCAAAGAAAGATCTTTCGCCACATGAAAAACTTTTTTATGATATTGTCGCAAAAGAAATTCCAACTACTCGTGATACTTCTTTGCGAGTTCCGAAAGGTGTAAAAGGCAAAGTAATTGGTGTTCAAATTCTTGAAACAGAAACTATTCCGCCAGAAATTGCATTTGAAGGACCTGGTCGAGTGCATATATACATTCTTGAAAAAAGAAAGATTCAAGTGGGTGATAAAATGGCTGGGCGACACGGAAATAAAGGTATTGTTTCAAAAATTTTGGCTAGACAAGATATGCCTTATCTTCCAGACGGAACACCCGTTGATATGGTTTTAAATCCTTTAGGGGTTCCTTCAAGAATGAACGTGGGTCAGGTTTTTGAATGTTTATTAGGATTAGCGGGAAAACAACTAGGGCAGCAATTTAAAATAACGCCATTTGATGAAGTTTATGGACCTGAAGCATCAAGAAGTTTAGTGTATTCTAAACTTTATCAAGCTCGTTTAGAAACTGGTCAAAAATGGCTCTTTGATCCTGAATTTCCAGGAAAGACAAGACTTTTTGATGGTCGAAGTGGAGAATGTTTTGATCAACCAGTAACTGTAGGTCAAGCTTATATGTTAAAACTTGTTCATCTTGTAGACGAAAAAATTCATGCTCGATCAACAGGCCCATACTCAGCAATAACTCAACAACCCTTAAGAGGTCGATCTAAACACGGAGGTCAAAGACTTGGTGAAATGGAAGTTTGGGCTTTAGAAGGTTTTGGAGCAGCTTATATTTTACAAGAACTGTTAACAGTAAAATCTGATGATATGAAAGGACGACATCAAGTTATGGCATCGATTTTAAATAATAAAAGAATTTCGTGGGGAACTCCAGAAGCTTTTAAAGTTCTTCTTAGAGAACTGCAATCTTTATGTTTAGATGTTGGAGTTTATGTTATTGAACCTTCCGGTCAAAGAAAACAAATTAATGTTATGAAACTTTTTTAAGTACTCTTAAGACAGAAAATATTTCTTCTGCCTTTTAGTTTTACAAAAGTTTTTGTTTCCTCTGACAAACCTATGATTTCCTGTTAAGGACTCTCAGAACATAAACAAAGTTTATGTTAGAGTTCTTACCCGAAAAGGGTATGGCTTGTAAAGCCGAAGGAAATAATAAATTCTCTTGATTTCCTGTTAAGGAAATACAAAAAATCTAAGAAATCTATGATTTGGAAGCCTACCACATTATTGTGTGTGAGATTTAGTGTTCCTGTGTTGATTTGGATAAATCTACGTTGTTAATGTATCTGAAAATCGAAGATTTCTAAGAAGTCCTGTACTAATAAATTTGATTTTTAAAACTCTATTTTGACTTTTGTTGTTGAGAATACGTCGAATACATCTATGTGGTGAAACGTGTTGAAACAGTTCAATGATGTTTTTCAAAAAAGATTTTTTTAGTGTATTTTTTTAATTTAAAAATCCAAGTTTTTACGAATGTAAAAACCAGGGCTACACAAACAAAGTTTGTGTGCCAAAGGGGATCATACAATAAAACATCTTATAAATATAAGTTTTGTTTGATCTTATCCTGATCCTTGGCGGTTATGTTGAAAAAAAATACTAGAACAAGGGTTTTTGTTAGCTATTAGCAAAAAAAAAATACTTTACCCAAAAAGCAGGTTTATTCTTAAATAGAGCTTTTTACAAATCTTAGATTGCCAGAACAAATCATAGATTTGTCAGAGGGTCAAGAAAACGCAAGCTAAACTTTGCTTATTACATTTTTACTCTTGTAATGCCATTCGTGTTTTTTATGCGGATTTTACTATTTTTTTTAGAAATTTCTCTGGAGTGTTTGGAAATTGAAAAAGCAATCACACACTCATTCAATAAATTTCGGAGTATTTGCGATTTTGAAAATGTTAATTTTATAGATTGATTGTTTAACTGATAAAGCAAATCAATTTGAATTTTCAATTCAACTACTAGAATTCGTAATCCACAAAATACGGGTTGTGAGTTATGATATCGTCTACTTGTATTGTTGTGATTCTTATCCCGATGATCCCTTTTGTCACAGGTAGCAAAGATTTGTTGGTCTTGTTTTTTAGATTTGCCCTTGTCTAAATTTTCACGAGCAACCAAATGTTTGCTTGTGAAAATCAAGGGTTCTAAAGAACCCCTCCGAACAAATCATAGATTTGTTAGCCCTTGTCTTCCCGTCGGTCAGACGGGTAAGGATAAAAACTTGGACAAATTTACAATTTGTTGACGCAGCACACAAACTATAGGTGAGCTTAGTGGAGGAGATTTGTTGAGACGAAGTCAAAAAGACGTTTTCACGAACCGAAAGGTATATACAAGTAACTGGAACTCAAATTTTTTTTACCATGACAAAATCAATGAATTCAAAACGCCCTAAAGTCGAATCTATTCGAATTGGGTTAGCTTCACCTGAATGTATTAAAAAATGGGCAGAACGAACTTTACCAAACGGCAAAATTGTAGGTCAAGTCACGAGTTCTCAAACTGTAAATTATAAAACCCTTAAACCAGTAAAAAATGGACTATTTTGTGAACGAATTTTTGGCCCAGTGAAAGATTTTGAGTGTTCGTGTGGTCGAAAAAAAGACGAATCAAATTTTTGTCCAGACTGTGATGTAGAATTTACTTCTTCACGTGTTCGAAGGCACCGTTTAGGGTATATACAATTAGTTTCTCCAGTGACTCATATTTGGTATTTAAAAGGACGAATTAGTTATATTTCAACTTTATTAGATTTAAAAAGAAAAAATGCTGAAGCAATTGTATATTGCACAGAAAGTATTATGATTTGTAAAAGTGTTTTACAAAACTCGACAACTTTAAGTAAACCATCTTCTAAACAAATCACAGATTTGTCTGAGTATTCTAAAAAAATTTTAAAACAATCTAAACGAGAATTTGAAGAAATTCAAGTTATGACTCCCAAACCAAATGAATCGTTTCGATTACACTCAACAATAGCTTTAACGACCGTTTCAAATTCATTTTTTACCCGAAATCCACTCCTTTCATTAGAAAACAAACAAATGAAGAAAATTGGTGCTATAATAACCGATTTTTTAAAAAACAAACCCATTAAAAATTATGATTTTCTTTTACAAAAAATAATATGGGAAACTATTTTTGATAGAAATTTTTTTTTATATTATATAACAGCACACCCTGAAAATGAGGATATTCCGATTTCTAAATATATTGACGCATTACAAACTCAAAGTGTTCGTTGTTCAACAAAGCAAAAACAGATTACCGTTATTTCGCAAGATTTAGAAGCTCATACAGGAGCTGAAGCTATTGGACATCTTCTTGCCAATTTAAACTTACCGGTTGAGGAAAAAGCTTTGCGTGTTGAAATTTTTGATTTAGATCAGCAAATAAATGACTATGAAAACAGTGGATTTTTATTGCCTGAGGAGGTTCGCGAGTATCGTTTTTTACTGTTTCAAAGGGCAAAAAAAATTCGTCGTTTAAAACTAGTGAGAAATTTTAGACGAACAAAAGCTCGACCTGAGTGGATGGTATTATCAGTTCTTCCGGTTTTACCACCAGATTTGCGACCAATTATTCCCTTAGATGGAGATCAAGTTGCTATTTCTGATTTAAATAAATTTTATCAAACAGTTTTATTTCGAAATGATCGAATTAAAAAACAACGAAGAAAGTTTTCATTAGATGAAAAACCAAATAAAAAAAAAGAAATGCAGGGTTTATTAGAATATTCTCAACGTTTGCTTCAAGAAGCTGTAGATGCTTTAATTGAAAACGGAAAAGGAGGTGCTGATCCTGTTTGTGCATCAAATGGACGACCTTTAAAATCATTATCGGATATTTTGAAAGGAAAAAAAGGTCGTTTTCGACAAAATTTATTAGGAAAACGTGTTGATTATTCTGGTCGATCGGTTATTGTTGTCGGACCTACTTTAAAAATACATGAGTGTGGTTTACCGAAAGAAATGGCAATTGAGTTGTTTCAACCTTTTTTGATTCGTCGATTACTTGTTACTAAAATTGTTGGGACAATCGTTCTTGCAAAACATTTAATTCATAAAAAAGATTCAATAATTTGGGAAGTTCTTCAACAAGTAATGCAAAATCATCCTGTTTTATTAAATCGTGCTCCCACTCTTCATCGCCTTGGTATTCAAGCTTTTCAACCAAAGCTTGTAGGAGGTCGAGCTATTCTTTTACATCCATTAGTTTGTCCAGCTTTTAATGCAGATTTTGATGGAGATCAAATGGCAGTTCATGTTCCTCTTTCTTTTGAGGCAAGAGCAGAAGCTTGGAATTTAATGTGGTCAAGAAATAATATATTATCCCCGGCAACTGGCCAACCTATTCTTGTCCCAAGTCAAGATATGGTTTTAGGTTGTTATTATTTAACAACTAACAATACAAAACCGCAAATTGGAACAAGTTTTTATTTTTGTGATTTAAATGATGTTATAAAAGCATATAATCAAAAAAAAATTGATCTTCATGCAGAAATATGGGTACGCTGGAATGAATTTATTGAAACTTCAAATGAAGTAGAAAAACCCTTAGAAATACGATTAGATTATTACGGTAATATTTTTCAAATTTATTCCCAATATCAACGTTATTTTGATTCAAAAGGAAATCAAATTAGTCAATTTATTCGTACAACACCTGGACGTATATTACTAAATCAATTACTTCAAGATGCCTAAAAAAAAAGGAAGTCTAAGTTTTCTTTAGTAAATGTTAACGAATCTATAATTTGTTAAAATTTATCCAAGTTTTCACTTTAATACATTAAAAGTGAAAACCAGGGCTACACAAACTTTGTTTGTGTGCCTCTATAATTTGTTAAAATTTATCGGATCCAAGTTTTCATAAACTTGTTTAGCATTGCGTGAGCATTGTTTCACAATGCTCAACAATGCTCTACTAGGGCTTGGATGGTCGGTAATAGCAAAAAAATAAATTTTTTTTGCTCAACACTTTGTGTGTTAGGCCTTACAAATCTTCGATTTGTCACAGGGACAATATCTCAAATAAATAAAATATTAACACTCAGGGCAGTGTTCTGAGTTTTTAGCCCCAAAAAAGGTATGTTTTTAGACCAAGGAAAAAACCAATGACATCTAGTTTATATTTTTTTAATCGATGTTTCGATAAAAATCGATTAAAATCTCTTATTTTATGGCATTATATTAATTCAGGTGAAAAGAAAACTCTTCAACTTGTCGAAAAACTTAAAGATTTAGGTTTTCAATCAGCAACATTAGCTGGTATTTCTTTGAGTATTGATGATTTAAAAATTCCTCCAACAAAATCTTGGTTAATTTCAGAGGCAGAGTTGAAAATACAAACTACGCAAAAAGAATATAATCGAGGAAATTTAACATCAATTGAACGATTTCAACAAATGATTGATACTTGGCATAGAACTAGTGAAACATTAAAACAAAACGTTGTTCAACATTTTCGATCCACTGATATATTAAATCCTGTTTTTATGATGGCTTTTTCGGGTGCTCGAGGAAATATTTCTCAAGTTCGTCAATTAGTTGGAATGAGAGGACTTATGGCTGATCCGCAAGGACAAATTATTGATTTTCCCATACGAAGTAATTTTCGAGAAGGATTAACATTAACTGAATATGTTATTTCTTGTTACGGAGCTCGCAAAGGATTAGTAGATACAGCATTAAGAACTGCGAATTCTGGTTATTTAACAAGAAGATTAGTAGATGTTTCACAACATGTTATTGTTCGTCAATTAGATTGCCGAACAAATCGAGGTATTTTTCTTCAAGATACTAAAGAGGGAAATAAAGTTATTTTATCGCTTCAACACAAGTTAGTAGGTCGGGTCTTAGCCGAAGATATTGAAAATAGTTTACAAACAACAGATTCAAAAATTCCTACGCCTTCTACTTTTCCATTTGCTTCATCAAAAGGTAAAGAATTAAGGTTGCGTTTAAATAAATCGCTATATCAATTATCAAAGAATTCGAAAACTTTGACTGATTATTCTCCTAAATTAGAAAAATCAAACGATCTCGACAAAGAATATTTATTTTCGAGCTCTCCTGAAAAATCAAATAAATTTAGTAAATTCAAAAAAAATGATATATTATTGGCTCAACGAAATCAAGAAATTTCAAACTTATTGGCTTTTAAAATAACACAAATAAGAAAAAAAGTATTAGTTCGATCTCCGTTAACATGTCAAGCAAAAAAATCTATTTGTCAACTTTGTTATGGCTGGAGTTTAGCTCACGGGAATCTTGTTCCATTAGGTGAAGCTGTGGGTATTCTTGCTGCTCAATCTATTGGCGAACCTGGAACACAACTTACTATGAGAACTTTCCATACTGGAGGCGTTTTTTCTGGAGATATTATGGATGAAATTCGGGCTCCTTATAGTGGAAAAATCGAATTTTCAGAACTTATTCAGGGAGGGATGATTCGAACGCCTCACGGAAAAATCGCTTTTTTAACAAAAACAGCCGGTGAGTTGACTATAAAATCTACAACTTTTGATCCGTGTTCTTCTGAGTTTTCATTTGCTGATCAAGACAAGAATCAGGGTAAGAGCGACTATCAAAACCAATTAAAAATTACTAAATACCAACTTCCACCGTTAACGGTGTTATTTGTTCGTCAAGGAGAAACTGTTTTTGAAAAGCAACTTATTGCAGAAATTTCATCAAATATAGCACAATCAAATGAAGGTATTCTTGATAAACAAAACTTGAACTCTGAATTAAGTGGAGAAGTATTTTTTGAAGATGTTGTTTTAGGTATAAAAGTCTCAAAACAAGGTGATATTACTAGAATTGCAAGAAAACTTGGATCTCTGTGGGTTTTATCTGGAAAAGTTTTTCAACCAAAAATTTCTTCTAAATTATTTCCAAAATGTGGTGATTTAGTGGATAAAACTTCAATAATGAATCAATCAAATTTATTTATACCTTATAGTGGCTTTTTAGAGTCTCGGTTACAAAAAGGTCATAATATTTTAACTATTAAGCAACCTTTTCTGTTTTTAAATTTTCAAAATATTCGATTTCAAAATTTTGGTTATTTTTTTAAAACTACATTAAATATTTCTAAAAGTCCAATAATTAAGCAACATTCGTCAAATTTGACTCTTTCCTTTGCCGGGCAAGTCAAAAGTCCCACAAAGATTATTTCAACTTATTCGTTTTCCCCACTGTTGACAAAATCAAAACTCGGTTTGTGCAAAAGCGAAAACAAAAATATTTTTTTATTTAAACTTACTAGTGAAACTAAAACAATTAATGCTTTCACCAAACCTAAAAATCTATTTTCCCGAAAATTTAATGACAAACTTATCTCATTAACAATTTTTAGTAAAAAAGCAAATGCTCTAGCTGGAACATTGCATAATTCAAGAAATTTTCTATTTTCTAAAACTTGTTTAAATCTAAAAATGTTCAAAATTAAAACTAAACCCGTTGATAGGTTTTTTATAAATTCAATCGAGAAAAATTCTCAAATTCAGTGGTTTCCGAAAAATTATAAAACACAAACTGGAGGTATTATTTGGCCAAATAATTTATACCTAAATGACGATTATTCACAAGGTCAAATTTTTTTTATCCCTCAAGAAACCTATGAGTTTCAAAAGCATTCAACTTTTTTAAATTTCAAAAATTGTGTTTTTGTGACTAATTATCCTCAACAACTTAGATCAAAAGTTTTTAATAAAACTACCTTTGATCCACAATCTAGTTTTTACCCAGGTAGACGTCTAAAAACGAAAAAACAAATAATTCAGCTTGAAGCATTAAATGGATCTAAATTATGTCTAAAAAAAGCAGCTTTAATTTACAGAATATTGCCTCAAGGAAAAATTTCACAATTTTTTTCTAAATATTCTGGATTTTTAACAGTGAAAAATGTAAATTTTATCAATAACGACATAAACCAAAACACAAAAAAGTGTAAATTAAAAATTAATTCGTTAAATCCTTTAATGAAAAAACGTAGCTTCAATTCCAAGTTTTCACAAGCTTGTGAAAACCAGGGTCCCAAAAGGGGATCAATGAATCTAACTACACAGAATTTATCTTTAGGTTATGATGGAAGAGCCGAACAAGCCTATAAAAATGTTACACATTCAAGAAAATGGTTAACTAAAAATTTTTTAAACGATTGTAAATCATATTTCGATGAAAAATTGACGAATAATTATTCAAAAAAAATTAAAAATCGATTTAGAAATAAGTTAAAAAGTCGTGTTACTATTAAACCCGGATGGTTTTATATTCCAAAAAATGAAAATCATTTAAAATACGTTAAACATGGCTCGCTTTTTTTAACAACTGAAAAAATTATTGATGATCTTTCATTTGTATCTTCTAACATATATGTTGAATATGTACCATTTTCAAAACCACAACCATCAAAGCAAAAATTTTTTAAATCTGTAAATCAAAGCAATTTCAATTTAAAAAAACTCAAATCAAACTTTTTTCCAAAACAAATATTTTTTGGAAAAAAACAAAAATTTACTAATTTTAAAATTCGAATAAAAAAAAATTTAAATGTTTCGCATTTAAAACCTTCTAAAATTTTTTATAAAAGTAAAAGTTTTGATGTAAACTCCCTTCTGACCAATGCCCAAGTAACTCTTAGAAACTCTACTGAAAATTTTAATTTAAAACAATTAGGTTTATTGATATTAATACGTAAAGTTACAGAATATACATTAATAAAAAATGTTTCTTTAAAAAAAGCTGTTTATAAAAATAATGCAAGTTTGAATACTAAGATAACAAATTTTCCAAATTTAGTTGAATTGTCTAAACAAAAAACAACCTCTTTAATTCCAGCGTTTTTAGGTATTGATTTTCAACTTCACTCCTTTTTTAGAGTTAAATTAAATAAAAAAAGTTTTTGTTTAAAAAATAGTTATTTTAAAGAAATTATTGTCACATTTAAAACATCAAACGCTACAACTTACATACCAAATCATGAAAATGGTATAAAATTCAATGCACAAAAAAATCAAACTGCAATTAATTTTAAATTATCGGAACAATTGCAAATTAATAATGGAAAGCAATTAAAAAAAATTAATGATTTTAGTAATTTTAAAAATTCAGTTGATTCGTTGTCTTTAAATTCTGAAAATTTAACAAAAAATGATTTTGAATTTTTAAATTTCTCATCATATAGGCCTACTCCATATGAATTAACAAATTTACGTAAAGCAAAGAAAAAACAAATTGTGTGTTTTGTTTCAGGTGCTACAAAAATAAAACTGTTAGAGTCAACTAGTTGTTTTGAGTTTTCATTAAATCAAATTTTAAAATTAGAGCAAAGTTTAATAAAAAATATTTCTCCTAAAAAACCTACAATATTCCATGATTTTAAAGCAATTCAAAAATCTATTAGTACGAAGGTTTTAATTGAAGATAATTTACAAAAACTCCCTCTAAATTTTTCTAATAACCTTTTCTTTACCGATCAAGGGTCCCAAAGGGACTCTTATTTCCCTGCGGGAAATCAAGGGAATAGTAAAAATCATGTCATTAAACGAAAAAACATTACAAAACTTAATAAATTTCACTCGCTTGTCAATATACAGTTTTTTCAAACTGAAAATCATATTTCACAAAAAAAACCAGTAAGTTTAACTTATTATTTTAGCCCTTATCAAGGTGAGATTACTTCAATCAAAAATAACTCTACTTGTATTATTTTAACTGATTCAGAGAAAATTACATTTTCTACGAACTTTTGCTTTGCCGATCAAGATAAGAGTTTACTAAAACCTTGTGTTCAAGTGGGTAATTTTATTAGGTCTGGCGAAGAAATTTCCAAAAATATTGGTATTCGTGAATCTGGCCAAGTTATTCAAGTTGAACTTGATAAAATTATTTTACGAAAAGCACAACCTATTTTATTGTCTTCACAAGACTTTTTTCATATTTCGCATGGAGATTTTGTTGAAAAAAATTCTCCTCTTTTAACTTTATTTTATCAACGATTAGTAACTGGTGATATCGTTCAAGGAATTCCAAAAATTGAACAATTTTTTGAAGCTCGTCAAAATATTCCAGGAAATTTGCCCGATAAACTTACAGAATTATTTCAACAGTATAAACAAAAATTCCAATTACAAGAAGCTGCAAGACGAAGTTTAGAAGATATTCAACAAATTCTTGTTGATGGGGTACAAAGAGTTTATCTTTCACAAGGTGTAACAATTGCTGATAAACATTTGGAAGTTATTGTTCGTCGAATGACTTCAAAGGTTCGTGTTCTTGATGGAGGCCAATCAAATTTACTTCGTGGTGAGTTAATTGATTTGGAATGGATTGAAACAGTAAATCAAGGTATTGAGGCTCAAAAAGAAATGAGACTTCAACAAGGAATTGAACCACAAAAAGTTGAGTATGAACCGGTAATTTTAGGTATTACAAAAGCTTCTTTAGAAACAGAAAGCTTTATTTCAGCCGCTAGTTTCCAAGAAACAACACGTATTTTAAGTCATGCTGCAATTGAAAGAAAACCTGATTTTTTACGAGGTTTAAAAGAAAAAGTTATTTTAGGCGATTTAATTCCAGCTGGAACAGGGTTTTCTCCTCCATTTAATCCTGTTTTTTATTTAATAAAAAGAAAACTTCGAAAAACATTAAAAGAAAGAAAATTAATTATTTAATTTAAGGTGTTTTAATTGATATTTTTCTCATTTTAGCCAACACAAAGAACTCTTAGTTTACTTAGGTTGTAAATTAATAAATCGACGATTGATCCAAGTTTTCACAAGTTTGTGAAAAGCAAAACCCCGGAAAGAGATCAACAAGATAAGAAATTGAAAAATTAAAACTATTTGTTACAAATTTTTTTAGTATTGCTTGCAAAAAGAAATATATTTCTTTTTGCAGGTCCTTTTATGATCAGCCACAGGCCAAAGTAACATAAAACTACTCTAAAATGTGTTGCGGAAAAACTTGGAAAATTTTTTGCTAGTAATAAATTTTTTTATAAATTTAATTTTATTAAAAAAGTTTCTTTTTAAAATAAAAATAGTATAAAATACTTTGTAAGAATAAAAAATTGTATTTCATTTTTAGCTTATTTTAATCTTGAGTCAAAACTTATGCCCTCTCTTGGATTGTTTTAATTGTTTTTGTAAATACTAGAAATACAGATCACTTTTATCAAACACGTTAAAAGGTGTTTTCAAACTTTGAGAGATAGGCCGTGTGAAAATTTATTTATATTGTAATTTTATAATACATTTTTTTGTTTAATTTAGGTTGACCCTTGTCTAAGGTTTCACGAGCAAACAAATGTTTGCTTGTGAAAACCAAGGGTTTTTAAAAACCCCTCCCGTCGGTCAGACGGGTAAGGATAAAAAAAACCTAAAATAAAAAAGTTTTAAATTTTCTATGACGCTTCAAGTGTATGAAATTTTAGTAAAACAAAAAATTAAAATAACAGAATTTGTAATTTGATGAACATAAAAATCTATGTTGCTCTTGTTAATTCTGCCAAGTCGAGATAAAAAATATTTTTAATATATGAGCAAAAATCAAATAAAAATTTTTGTTGGCTAATTTTCACATATTTAAAAACTCAGCACAAGGTTTTTTATGAATAAAAAATCATCAAAAATATCTCAAGAAAGCTAAAAAAAAACGAATAATAACAAAATTTGAAAAAAAGAAAATAAAAAAAAGGTAAAACTGTGGAAACAACAATTGAACAAATGTTAAAAGTAGGAATGCATTTTGGTCATCAAACTAGGAAGTGGAATCCTAAAATGGCTCCGTTTATATACACTGAAAGAAATGGAATTCATATTATTGATTTAGTGAAAACGAAATCATATTTAAATAAGGTTTCACAGTTTTTAATGCAATCTGCTTTTCAGGGGAAAAAATTTTTATTTGTTGGAACAAAAAAACAAGCAACACGATTAATTGCAAAAGTTGCTTTAGAATGTGATTCATATTTTGTAAATGAACGATGGCTTGGTGGAATGTTAACAAACTGGCAAACCATAAAAACTTCAATAGCAAAATTAAATGAATTAGAGAAAAAAAATTTAAATAAATTGCCTAAAAAAGAAGCTGCTTCGTGTAAAAAAGAGCGAGAAAGACTTGAAAAATATTTAGGCGGTTTGAAAAAAATGGCGTCTATACCTGATGTTGTAATCATTGTGGGTCAACTAGAAGAAATGAATGCAGTTCGCGAGTGTCAAAAATTAGGTATTCGCAGTATCACAATCCTTGATACTGATTGTGACCCAACATTGGCTGATTTATTTATTCCAGCTAATGATGATTCGGTAGCTTCTCTTCAATTCCTGTTAAATGAATTTTCAAAAGCTATTCAAAAAGGTTCGCAATTATTTCAACAAAAACAAAACAATTTACCAAGTCAGATTAGAAACACGCGTTGGCGTAAAACTAATCGTACTCGCTAAATAATTTTTGTTTTATATAATTTATATAACAAAAATTATTTTAATTTGATAAAAGGGTTCGTGGTGAATAGGTTATCATTTATAAACTATTCATCGCGTCCGTCAGAAACACATGATCGTTTTAGAAAACTTCAAAAAACAGTTTTATTAAAAGTTATAAAATAATATTTTATATAAATCTATGGCTTGTCTTACCAAGGCTTGTCTTACCAAAAAACTATTTTTTGAAAATTTCATAATTTTGAATAAAAATTTTTTCGAGTTTTACATAAGTAAAACAAATACTTAAAATGTTCTAAATTTTTTAGAAGGAGAATTTGATTAATATGCCTATTGGAGTTCCTAAAGTCCCGTATCGTTTGCCTGGAGAACCCGTAGCTCAATGGGTTGATCTTTATAATAGACTTTATCGCGAAAGAGTTCTATTTTTATGTCAAGATTTAGATGATGAGCTTGCAAATCAATTAATCGGTATTATGCTTTATCTTAATGCTGAAGAAAAATCAAAAGGATTATATATTTATATAAATTCACCCGGTGGTTCCGTAACTTGTGGGATTGCAGTTTACGACACCATGAATTATGTTAAATCAGATGTTACAACAATTTGTGTTGGCACAGCTGCATCAATGGCGTCTTTTGTTTTAGCGGGGGGAGATCGTGGAAAACGTCTTGCTTTGCCGCACTCTCGTATTATGATTCACCAACCCGAAGGTGGAAGCCAAGGACAAGCGTCTGAGGTACTTTCAGAATCTGAAGAAGTTATGCGAATTAGACGTGAAGTAGGTAAAATATACGCTCAACGTACTGGGCAAAGTTTAAGTCGTATTTCAAGAGATATGGACCGAGATCAGTTTATGTCAGCTCGTGAAGCTAAAGACTATGGTCTTGTAGATCAAGTAGTAATTGAAATGTAAATATTTTTATTTCTTAAAATTTTATATTAACTTTCGAGTTAATATTTCCGGTTTTGTTGTTTTTTAATGCCCTTTAAAGGGCATTAGAAAACACGTGCCTGTTCTTTTTTAACTAGACAAAAATTTTCAAGTAAATTGTGTAAATATTTTTCTATATGAGAAATTGTGATACATTCAACACATCTACCATTTGTTATGAGTATGTTAAAATTATTTTTAAAAGTAAATCGTGAAAATAATTTTAACTAATTTTCTATTATTTTAATAAAACTCTTGTTTAATTTTTATTAAAAAAGTTTAAATAGTTGAAATAAAAAAATTTATATTGTATAATATTGTTATGGGATTGTAGTTCAATGGTTAGAGCACCGCCCTGTCAAGGCGGAAGTCGCGGGTTCAAGTCCCGTCAATCTCGTTTATAAGTTTTGGCGTTTCAAAAAATACAATTAAAGTTTTTAATTTTTCCGGAAATATTTGTTAAATTTTTTATTTTTATAATTAATTTTAATAATAAAGTCGTTGATTATTCGATTAAACGATTTTTTAGTATAGAGTTGTATATAAATTATATATCTTTTTATTAGCTATAAGCATAAAAACGCTTTTTAAATAAAGCGTTTACTTTTTTAACTTAATTAAAAGGTGTTTTTGTATTTAAAAGTAAACTCCGTTTTTTTTTGTTAGCATAAACAAAACAATTATGTTATAATTTTAATTAATGCCGGGATAGCTCAGTTGGTAGAGCAGAGGACTGAAAATCCTCGTGTCACCAGTTCAAGTCTGGTTCCTGGCATTTTTGATTTAAATTTTTTTGCTTGCACACGATGAGTGCAAGTAATTTTCATAATAACAACTAGCTAAAACATTAAATTAATGGTGACCCTTGTCCTCCCGTCGGTCAGACGGGTAAGGATAAAAAATTACAATTTTATTAGAATAAATTAATATTGTTCCTATTTTTGGTACAAAAAACGAAATTGGAGGGTCGAAGTCTAATTTTTTCAATGGAGGCCGAAATAGTTGGACTTTTGATTTGGATGGGGGTATAAAATTATTAATTTGTTTAATTGATAAAAAGTTTTGAAAAAGTAAATAGTGAGTGTTTTTATTAAAATTTATTTTTACTTGTTTTTTTTTACTTGGTGGTAAAAAAAAATAAGATTTTAATGGTAAATAATTAATTTTTTTTTCTCTATTATTTTCTAAATAAGTTAAAAGCATTTCAATATGAAAAAATGTAATTTTTTTATTGAAATTTAGTTTTAAAACTTTTTCTAATAATTTTCTTTGGATAGATAATGGTAATTTACGAAGCATCAAAAAATTAATTTTTAATTTATTTTGTTGTTTTTTTTCAAGCTGATTTTTTAAACGAATAGTTAAAAATTCAAAATAATTTTGTTCTTCATTTAAAATTTCAATAAATTGATTTAAGAGATAATCTACTTGAGGATTGAACAACAATCGTAATGTTGGTAACAGTTGTTTTCGTATTTGATTACGAGAATATTTTAATTTTTGATTTGTTTGATCAGGATAAATAGGTAAATCCCAAAATTGAGATAATTTTTTTAAATCAAAACGATTAAAGAAAACAAGTGGACGAACTATTTTTAATCTATATTTTAAACGAAAAATTTGTGATTTAGGGGTTGGTATCACCCATTCTTGCTTGGCCGAGGAAAGTAAAAGTCGAGATAAAAATTTTTTTTTTAATTTTGGTTTTAACTCAATTACATAAAAATCAATATATTGTGTTAATCTTTTAAAATTAAAAATTTGAATAATTTTATTATTTATCGATATTAATGAATTAGGTTGAGTAACAGAATAAAATAAAATAGATTTACTGGTTATGGTATTTTTGAGTAATTTTTTTAAATGAATTTGTTTTTTATAAAATGATGCTTGATCTAAGTTTTGATTTTTATTATTGCCCTTGTCCTCCCGTCGGTCAGACGGGTAAGGATAAAAATTTTTAAAATTTTCATTTTGAATTCTTGTTAACTTGAATGGAAATGAATTTTTATAATATAGATTTGTTAAGGTGTTAGTTATTCGAGGACCGTTATCACTTATTAAAGTCGAATAAAATATTAATTGTTGAGAAAAAATATTTTTTATATGAAAATTTGAGAATATTGTAAAAATATTCAAATATTGTGAATTTTTTTGGAAATCACAAATTATTTTCAAATTTTTATAGTTATGGAAATTGATAAATTTATTTTGATGCTTGTTTTTTTTAATATTGTAAAAAATAATTTTCTTTTTGTTTTCTTTCTTTGCTTTTAAAGAATGCTCGCAATGGTTAGTAGAATTTAATAAGATTGAAAAAAATTTTTTTATAATTTTATGCGAGTTTTTTTTTGTAAGTCGGCTATTTTTTGAAATTATTTTTTTTTCTGGCCATTTGACTTTTTTTTTCAGTTGTTGAAAGGTATTTTTTTTTAATTTTAAAGATTTAAAATAAAAAACAGTTTTTTCATATTTAGAATTTATATTCCACAAATATTGACATAAAAAAATTTTTTTTACATCACTGTATTGAAACTGTTGGATTAGCTGGTTTCTAAAATTTATTGCAATTATAAAATTATAAATATTTGAAGGATGTGAATCAAAATTAAGTTTTTTATAATTTGTTTGTATTTTGTCTAAGTAAATTTTTTGTTGATTTAACTGAATGGTATGCTTTTTTAAGCTCAAACATCGAGCCTTTGCTGGTTGCACGGTAAGGGGTGAATGAAATGAAATTAAAAAGTTTTTTTTAAGTTTGTAAAAAACAATATTTTTTAATTCAAAATTACACAAACTTGGAAAATATAATATAACAGTTGATTGTTTTATAAATCTAATTTTTAAAAAATTTGTTTTATAAGAAAAAAGAAAACAATAAATTAAACTTAAATAGATTTGTTTGTTTAAAAAATTATTTTTGTAATTTTGTTTATAATTTTTTTTTTGTAACTCCCAATCGTGAACAAATAAAAACATAATAGTGTTCAACATAAAAATAGGTTGAATTAAACTATTTAAAATAGGTTTTTTAATAATTTGATCATTTGCTTTATTTAAAGAAAAATTAAAAAAATGTAAGTAGTTAACTTTTTTAATTTTAAAAGTTTTTATTTGAGATTCAAAATTTATTAATTTTGAAAAAAAATACTGTTCATTAATGATTTTGTATTTAATCCAATTTAAAGCACAAAGTCCTTTTGGGCTTGAACCTCTTAATAAATGAAATAAAAGGGTTTCAATTTGGTCACTTGCTGTATGCCCTGTCAAGATAACATCATAACTATAAAATTTGTAATGTCTGTGAAATTTTTCATATCTCCAATTTCTTGCTGTTTGTTCAGTAAAAATTTTTTCAATTGTTATATTAAAATATATTGGCAAATTTAAAAGAAAACATATATTAAAAATATGTTTTGTTATAAAAAAAGCATCTATTTGCCATAAATGATTACACCAAAGTAAACCAACATTCAAATTCCATTGTTTTTTTAATTGTAGAAATAGAATTATCAAACAACTAGAATCTTGACCGCCAGATACTGAAACTAACACATTTTGATTTGTTTGGAGTAATTTTTTTTCGTTTAATTTTCCAGCAATTTGATTTATTAAATCTATATTTTTTTTGGATTTTTTTTTCATATAAAATTGAAAAATTAAAAAAAAACATTATGTTCTTACAAATCCTAAGATCTGTACAGTTCTTTAAATATATAATTTGGGTTGCCCGGGAGTCGAACCCGGAACTAATCGGTTAAAAGCCGAGTACTCTACCATTGAGTTAGCAACCCTCGTTTATTAAAATAGTACGATCATTTTTGGTTTTTTGCAACTTGAAAACAAAAAAATTAAGTTTGGTAATTTAGAAAGTAGTGTTTTATAACTTATTAATTTATCCTGGGGCGGAAGGATTCGAACCTCCGAATGGCGGATCCAAAAACCGCTGCCTTACCACTTGGCGACGCCCCATTTTAAAAGTCATTATACAAGGTATACTATATTTATATACAGTAAATTTTAGTGTTTTGTCAAATTTTTACTAAATTTTTGTTTTCATTTTAGTTTTTTTTTAGTCTAAATGAGTAAAAATAAAATTATTTATTTATTGTTTAATATAGGTTAGTAGTTGGATTTAACAAATTGTAGTAAATTTGCTATGCATTTAGCGAAAAATTTTTTTCGCTAAACGCATACAACCTGGGTGAAAACAGTTTACAAATTTTGTTGTAAAAAAAAACTTTTTATCATATTGTAATTTTTACTTGTTGCTAGTGGTTTTTAAAATTAAATTTATAAAAAAATATAAATAAAACTTTATTGTAAACTATCTTTAATTATTTCCTATGTTATTTAAAAATATGAAAAATTTAGACCAAGATTATTTTAGTAAAACTTAGTCAATTAAATTCATTTAAGATTTTTTTTTAATATAAAACTATTTATTAAAAAACCTATTCAATTACCAGCTCGACTTTACAACCCCCGGTAAAACACACTCGTGGGCCATTTCTCTTAAAACATGTCTTGACAACCCAAAATCTCTAAAATAGCCTTTTGGTCGTCCAGTAATTAAACATCGGTTATGAAGCCTTACAGCTGCACTATTTTTGGGTAATTGTTGTAATTCTCTATGTAATTTTATTTTTTCTTCCAAAAATGAAGATTCTTTAATTTTTTTCTTTAAATTATTACGTTTTTCAGAATATTTATTTACTAAGTGTTCACGTTTTTTTTCACGTTGAATCATACTTTTTTTTGCCATAAAAAATTTATAATAAATTAGGTTTAATAAAACTCAAAATAGAGTTAATTTGGTTTTTTTTTATTGAATTTTTTTTTGATTATCCGGTTAAACCGTTTTTACACACAATAAGAATAGATTTCAACTTTTTTGTTTTTTTTCAAAAAAAGAAAAACATTACGTCGAATAGTTTCAAATAAAAATGATGATTATTTTTATTAAATCAACTTTCTATTTAATTAATTAGCATTTATTAAAAACTAATTAAATGCGTTTGCACAAAATAAAAATTTTTTTCATAAAACTACAATAAGTAGGATACAAATTATTTTTATTAATATCAAGTCAGTAATTTGATTTATTAATTCACGTGAATAGTTTCTTGTGAATTCTAAATAATAAATATTTGACAAATAATAATAAATAAATTATCATAAAAATTAAATAAACAGCCCCCATCGTCTAGAGGCCTAGGACATCTCCCTTTCACGGAGGAAACAGGGATTCGAATTCCCTTGGGGGTATTTAATAAGTATAAAATTTTTTAGTTGTTCTTAAAGTTTTTTATTTAATAGTGTCTAATTTAGACCAAATTGGATTTAAAACAAAATAAATCACTTGACAATATAATAAAGTTGTTATTAAAATGAAATTAGCATTAACTAATGCGGGGTAGAGCAGTCTGGTAGCTCGCAGGGCTCATAATCCTGAGGTCACAGGTTCGAATCCTGTCTCCGCTATATATTTTAGCTAATTATGGTATTTCAATAAGATTTAAATTAGTTTTTGTATTTAATTTTGTGTTTAATTTTGTGTTTAATATTGTGTTTAATAGTGCCTATTGAAAATATTTATTTTCAATACTCTTTGTATTTAAATTTTAAAAACTGCTAACACTTAGTAATCATATTTTTTATTTTCTAGAATTGAAAAAAATTTTAAAAAGTTGTACTATTAATAGTAAAAAGTATTTGATTTATTCGATTAATTTTTGCAATTTATCGGAATTTTTATAAAAAATGCGGATATATTTTTTTTAATAAAAAAAAGTAAATAAAAGCCGAATAAAAAAAAGTGAAATAACATCATTACTAATAAAAGGATTAAAAAAAAAAATGACTCGAGTGAAACGTGGGAATGTTGCCCGAAAAAGACGTAAAAAAGTGTTAAAATTAACACAAGGATTTCGTGGATCATCTTCAACTTTATTTAGAACGGCTAATCAAAGAAAACTTAAAGCGCTTCAATATTCTTATAGAGATCGCCTTCAAAGAAAACGTGAATTTCGAAGTTTATGGATTAGTCGGTTAAGTGCAGCTGTCCGCTTATATGGAATAAATTATAGTGAGTTTATTCATATTCTTAAAGTATCAAAAATATTTTTAAATCGTAAAATTCTTGCTCAGTTAGCAATTCGAGATAAAAAAACTTTTGAACAATTACTTGAATTAATTGTTCCAAATTATGGACATTAAAAGTAAAACTTAAAAAATTTTATTTTTTAAAAAAGATTTTTTAAAGCAAACACCGAAAACCGTGTTTTAGTTTTCTAAAACTAACTAAAATAGAACATTAAAGTTGTTTTTCTAAAATTTTAGGTTACTAAAAAACAATTTATTTTAAAACTCAACTTAATTTTTTGATTTTCGTTTATCTCTTGCCCGACTTCACCACGAGTAAGCAATCTGACAAAATAACGATTCTTGCAGGCTTTAAACACATATATATGTTTGCTAAGAGGAGTAAGATGAAAAATAAAAATTAAACAAGTTTTTTTTTAACAAAAAAACTTTTATATCAATTTTCTTTTAAATTTTTTATATGCCAATATTTCAAAAAACTAATACCACTTATCAAAAAAATCGAAGTGGAAATCAAAAAGGTCGAAAAATAGCTCAAAAAAAAAGAATCATTCCTGTTATTCCACAAAAGTCTAAACCAAAATTACAAGGAACAATTGAATTTAAAAATGTTGTTTTATTGCGTGATTATATTACTTCAGAAGGAAAAATATTACCTAGACGCATGAGTGGTTTGACCTCAAAGCAACAACGTTATATGGCACGTGCCATAAAAAATGCTCGTATGTTAGCTTTATTACCTTTTACTAGTCAGCAATCAGAAAAATAAAAATTGTTATAAAATTTTATTTTTGTTAATTTGTTGATAATTATTAAAATACTATTTGATAAATAATAAAATTAATTATTATGTTAATTTAACATGACTTTTTTTTATATAAATTCGCCCCCTAATAAAAAAAAAGATAGGAGGTAAGAGTTAAAAACGCATCCATGGCAGAGTGGTCGATTGCACCGCACTCATAATGCGGCTCCGAAAGGACATCGTTGGTTCAAACCCAACTGGATGCATTTGTGTTGGTCTTATTAAAATTAAAATTTAGATTAGTGTATTACTTTAATATGAATGTTTTTTCAAAAATATGTACTAAATCAAAGTTCGACGTAGTTTTTATTATATCTTTTAATATGTGTAAGTTTAAACTCGAGTGTAAAATAAGTTTATTTTAAGTGTAGTTTTTACGAAAAAAAATCTTTTA